TCTCCTAGTCTAGTTCTTAGTGCCATATTATATTTATGTAGTGTTTATATTTTTTATGTCTATAATAGTATTATTATAAAAAAAACTCACTTTATTTGTATTTGATCTATGGAAATTGCAACAGTTCTTAGTATTTTTATTTCTAGTTTGTTATTGGGAATAACATTATATTCTATATATACAGCTTTTGGTCCTATTTCAAAAGAATTAAGAGATCCTTTTGAAGAACATGAAGAATAGTATTTCTTATATATATAAATTTAACCACTCCCATATTTTAAATTTTATGTATGAAATTTGAGAGTGGTATTAATATTTTGTCTTTGTTATATATTTTAAAGTATGATTTGGATGTTTAATAATACTTTAATTACTTTGCTATTCTTGGTGGATCTCTAAAAAATATAGCAAAAAATATTACCATTAAAGTACCTACTAATAAAAAGACGTAAACTAGCGCTTCCATATTTTCTCCTGTTTGTAGAAATCTTTTCTTTTTTTATATAATATGATATTAAAAAAACTTATTAAATAAAAAAATTATACTGCCCCTTGTTTTTTACTACTTCTGTCACCTAATTTTTGGAATGCACCAAATTCTACTTGTTCTGTTACTTCTGCTCCAATTCCGGCAAATACATCTCTGAAAATAGTTCTAGATCCATGCCATAGATGGCCAAAGAAAAAGATTAATGCAAAGTTTGCATGTCCAAATGTGAACCATCCACGTGGACTACTTCTAAATACTCCATCAGATTCTAAAGTAGTTCTATCAAATTCGAAGACTTCTCCTAATTGTGCTTTACGTGCATATTTCTTTACACTAGGTGCATCTGTAAAGGATTTACCATTTAATTTTCCACCATAAAAATTAACTGTTACGCCTACTTGTTCAATACTATACTTTGATTCTGCGCGTCTGAATGGTATATCTGCTCTAATAATTCCATCTTTATCTACTAGTATTACAGGAAATGTTTCAAAAAAAGCAGGCATTCTTCGAACTGTTAATTCTCTACCTTCTCTATCTTGAAAAATTGGGTGGCCTAACCATGCTTCTGCAATTCCATCGCCTTTATCCATAGGTCCAGCTCTAAATAGTCCACCTTTTGCTGGATTGTTACCAATATAATCATAGAATGCTAATTTATCAGGGATCTTTGACCATGCTTCTTCTGGTGTGGCACCTTCATTAATATAGTTCTCTACTCTTCTTTCTATTTCTTGTTGAAAGTAACCACTATCCCATTGATATCTTGTAGGTCCAAATAATTCTAAGGGCGTTGTTGCTGAACCGTACCACATAGTTCCACATGTTACAAAAGCACTAAAAAAAACAGCTGAAATACTACTTGAAAGTACAGTTTCTATATTACCCATTCTTAATGCTCTATATAGTCTTTGTGGAGGTCTAACTGTTAGATGGAATAGTCCTGCTAAAATTCCAACAGTTCCAGCTGCAATATGATGCGAAGCTATTCCACTAGGGTTAAATGGATTAAAGCCATCAGGACCCCAAGCTGGAGCAACAGGTTGTACTTTTCCTGTTACTCCATATGCATCTGATATCCAGATTCCTGGTCCAAATAAACCAGTTGCATGGAATGCTCCAAAACCAAAACATAGTAAACTAGATAACAATAAATGAATGCCAAATATTTTAGGTAAATCTAAAGCTGGTTCACCTGTTCTTGGATCTCTGAATAATTCTAAATCCCAATATACCCAATGCCATATAGATGCTAAAAATAGCATTCCAGATAACACGATATGTGTAATAGCAACACCTTCAAAGCTCCATAAACCTGGGTTTGATACGCTTTCTCCTGTGATACTCCAACCACCCCAAGAGCAAACATACCATAAGGCCATTGATCCTGCCCAACCAGCGACTAATGCAGTATGCATTAAGTGAACAGAAATCAGGCGTCCTGGGTCATTTAAAACAACTGTATGTACACGATACCATGGTAATCCCATGAATTACATGCCTCCTTTCACAAAATATAATATATTTGCCTTTCTTACATTGTTTTGTGATAGTTTTTATATATTATTATATTATAACACTCTTTATGATAATATTTTTATTCGAATTTGTAATAAATAATGTTTTTTACTATAATTAAATTAATAAGATTAAATATAATTAGTATACATATTCCTTGTTCTATTGTGATAGTCATCCATAAATTTTGAACAATAAATGCTTTATATTCTATAATTGTTTTATCTAATACATTTCTTGTTATTTCTATGGCATATGTTAAAGGGTTAATGCTGGCTATCATTTGTAGCCAATATGGCATAAATGATAATGGTGCTAATGCTGTACTTGAAAAAAGCATTGGTAAATTAATTATTAAAATAAAAGCTAAGAGTTCTATATGACCCGGTAAAATGAACGCTAAACAAATACTCATACTGCCAATACTTAAAGTAATAAGTGAAGTTATCATTAAGGTTGTTAATATCATGGTTACGGAGTATTTTATCTGTTCATATAAAACAATGTTAAAGAAAATTATAAATAAAGTTTGAACAGTTGTGATGGTAATAATAAATAGGACGTGAGATATAATTAGGGAGTTGCGTGATTTAATAGGTGAGATTAAAAGTCTATTAAAGAATCCAAATTCTCTATCAAACATTAGTGGTAATCCAGCATTTATAGAACCTGTAAAAGCGGTAAATATAATAATTCCTGGGCTTAAAAATGAATGGTAGTTAGTATTTTCTGTAAATAAACCTACTGGTGCGTTTTGAAATAATGCCCCAAATAAAATAAGCCATAATAATGGTTGTAATATACCAGATATAAGTGTTGATGGTCTTCTTTGTGTTTGTAAATATAAACGTTTAATTAGTGCATAAGTTTCATGATAAATATAATTTAGTCTATGGCCTAGTATGATTCTATTTTTAGGTTTTAAGTGAATTTTTGTATATTTTAATGAATATGTCATTTTACTATTATGTTAATTTTGTAAATTTATTTCTAAATTTTTTAACTTTATTTAATGTCATTTTCTATGATTCTTTGTTTTTTTTAATGAAATATTATATTATTTGTATACTTCTGTTTTAATATTATTTAAGAGTTGTAGCATAGTGATTATTAAACTCTTTTTTATATAATAAATCAAAAAGGAAAAGTTGTTGTGGTTTATAAAGTAACGCTAATTAATGAAGAAGAAGATGTAACTAATGTAATTGAGTGTCCAGATGATGAGTATATTTTGGATGTGGCAGAAGAAGCTGGAATAGATTTGCCTTATTCATGTAGAGCAGGTTCTTGTTCTACATGTGTTGGTATTGTAACAGAGGGAACTATATCTCAAGAAGACCAGTCATATTTAGATGAAGATCAAATTAAAGAAAATTTAGTATTAACTTGTGTTGCATATGCTACAAGTGATTGTACTATTCTTGTAAATAAAGAAGACGAAATATACTAATAGTTTTTAGACAATGCAAGTTTATTAAAATTAGAGAGTATATAATATATATATTCTCTAATTTGCTAATTATAATTTGATTTCAATATCTACTCCAGCTGGAATATTTAGTTTCATAAGAGAATCAATTGTTTGTGAAGATGGCTCATAAATATCTATAATACGACTATGAGATTTGATTTCAAAATGTTCTCTTGAATCTTTATCTACATGAGGAGATCTTAACACGCAATATATTTTACGTTTTGTCGGTAAAGCTATAGCTCCACGAAATTTAGCATTCGTTGTTTTTGCTGTACTAATTATTGTCTTACATGATTCTGTCAATAAATCATGAGTATAGCTTCTTAGTTTTATTCTAATTTTATTATCTTGAGTAATTTTCATATACCTTTTTATTTTTATACAAGAATTTTGGATACTACACCAGCACCAACAGTTCTTCCACCTTCACGTATAGCAAATCTCATGCCTTGTTCAATAGCTATAGGGTTTATTAATTCAGCACTCATTTTAATTCTGTCTCCAGGCATAACCATTTCTGCTTCTTTTCCATCATCAGCTGTGAATTGTTTAATAGTTCCTGTAACATCTGTTGTTCTAACATAAAATTGTGGTCTATATCCAGGAAAGAAAGGAGTATGTCTTCCTCCTTCTTCTTTGGTTAAAATATATACTTCAGCTTCAAATTGTGTATGAGGTGTAATAGTTCCTGGTTGTGCTAAAACCATTCCTCTTTCTATATCTTTTTTTTGTACACCTCTTAATAAAATTCCGATATTATCCCCAGCCATTCCTTCATCTAATGTTTTTTGGAACATTTCTAGGCCTGTAATAGTTGTAGTGCTCGTATCTTTTAGTCCTACTATTTCAATAGTATCACCAACTTTAATTATACCTCTTTCAATTCTACCAGTTGCTACTGTACCTCTTCCAGTAATAGAAAATACATCTTCAACGGCCATTAAAAATGTTTTTTCTGTATCTCTTGTTGGTGTCGGTATATATTCATCTATAGCGCTCATTAAATTATGTATTTTAGCTGATCCAGCAATACATGGTATATCGTCGCCTGGAAAATCATATTGAGCTAATAATTCACGTACTTCTAGTTCTACTAATTCTAGTAGTTCTTCATCGTCAACTTGATCTTCTTTATTCAAAAAAACAACAATATTAGGTACTCCTACTTGTTTAGCTAATAATATATGTTCTCTTGTTTGTGGCATGGGTCCATCAGCAGCTGATACTACTAATATAGCTCCATCCATTTGTGCAGCACCTGTAATCATATTTTTTACATAATCTGCGTGTCCTGGACAATCTACATGAGCATAATGTCTATTTTCCGTCTCATATTCAACATGTGAAGTATTGATTGTTATTCCTCTAGCTTTTTCTTCAGGAGCTGCATCAATTTCATCAAATTTTTTTGCTTTTGTGTTGTTAGAAGCAGCTAAAGCAGCTGATATAGCTGCTGTTAGTGTTGTTTTACCATGGTCTACATGTCCGATAGTACCTATGTTTACATGTGGTTTTTTACGTTCGAATTTTTCACGTGCCATATTAAATCCTTGTTTGTATTGTATTTAGTATCTATAATGTGCAAAAGCCTTATTGGCTTCTGCCATGCGATGTGTTTCCTCGCGTTTTTTTATAGTATTTCCAATGTCTTTAGAAGCATCTATAATTCTGACCTATCTTTGGAAAATTTAGTTAACCATCTTAAGGCTAAATTTGTTCCTCTATATGCTCTTACTTCCATTGGGACTTGATACGTTGAACCTCCAACTCTCCTCGCTTTAACTTCTACTAATGGAGTGGCATTTCTTATAGCTTGTTCAAGTACTTCTAGAGGGTTATTAGATGTTTTTTCTTCGATTATATCGAGAGCTTTGTATATTATTTTTTGTGCTAATCCTTTTTTTCCATGCTTTAATATTCTTACAGTTAACATACTTATAAGCTTACTTTGATAGATTGGATCAGGATTAATAAATCTTTTTGTTGCTTGATTACGACGCGACATTTTTATATTTATTATATATTAATTTTTACTTTTTTTAGTGCCATATTTTGATCGACTATTTGTTCTATCTTTTACTCCAGCAGAATCTAATGTACCTCTAACTATATGATATCTTACACCTGGTAAATCTTTAACACGACCGCCTCTTATTAAAACAACAGAGTGTTCTTGAATATTATGACCAATACCAGGTATATATGCTGTTACTTCAAAACCAGAAGTTAATTTAACTCTAGCCACTTTTCTCAGTGCTGAATTGGGTTTTTTAGGTGTTGTTGTATATACTCTTGTACATACACCTCTTCTTTGTGGACAAGATTTTAGTGCGGGAGATTTCGTTTTCTTATCAGATTTTTTACGTTCGGATCTTATAAGTTGTTGAATCGTTGGCATTGTTTTTATCACTTATATTCAGTTTTTTTGAATATTCTTAATATTATAAATATTGTCATATATGCTGTCAAACATTTTAATTTTAGTGTCTATCTAATTATTTGTTAGTTGTTATCTTCTTTTATGTTATATTTTCTCATAAAACGTTCAACTCTACCTTCTGTATCTATAATTTTTTGTGAACCTGTAAAAAATGGATGATTGCCAGACCATATATCTACATATAATTCTGGTTTTGTTGATCCAACAGTCATTATGTGTTTTCCATCACAGTATACTTTCGATTCTTTGTACCATTGAGGATGTATATTTTTTTTTGTCATTCTTTGATTATTATTGTTTAACGTTTTGAGTATTGAGGTGCTTTTCTTGCTTTTCTTAGTCCATATTTTTTTCTTTCCTTTACTCTAGCATCTCTAGTTAGAAAACCTTCTGATTTTAATGTAGTACGATTTTCTGCATTTATTGTACATAAAGCTCTTGCTATACCTAATCTAATTGCACCAGCTTGACCCGTTAAGCCACCACCTTGAGTTTTGACATAAATATCATACTCTTTACTTAATCCTAATATTTTTAATGGTCCATATGAAATACGTAAATAGTTAGGGCTAAATTGTAAATATGATTCTCCTGGTATACCATTAATAATTAATTTTCCAGATCCTGGTATTAATCTGACTCTTGCTACAGATGTTTTTCTGCGTCCAGTTCCTAAGTATGATATGGTTGAGTTTTTAGATATGATAGTCATTTTTTTACTATATATTAATTGTAATAGTTTGAGGTTTTTGTGCTATATGTGGATGTTGTTCAGATTTATAAACATTAATTTGTCTGAAAAGTTGTCTTCCTAGTTTATTTTTTGGAAGCATACCTTTTATGGCATGTTCTATAATTCTTGTAGGTATTCTTTTATTTAAGTTTGCAAAATTTTCTATCTTTAAGCTTCCTGGTTTTCCAGAATGTTTTATATATTTTTTGTCATATTTTTTTTGGCCTGTAACAATAATATCTTGTGCATTAATCACAATAATATATATTTTGGAATTTATATGAGGTGTATATTGGATTTCATTTTTACCTTTTAATATTTTAGCTATACATGTACTAAGTCTTCCTAGTCTTTGATTTTTAGCATCAATTAAATACCATTTTTGTTTTTCTAAAGTTTTGTGTAAATATGTATGATTCATTGTTAGTTATGATTTATCTCTTTTTCGTGTGGTAAATAAATATCTAATTTTTCTTTTAATGCTTCAATGACTTCTTCAGCTGACTTTTGACCAAAGTTTTTAATTTCTAATAGTTCTTCTTGTGAATAATCTAATAAATCAGATATAGAGTGTATTTGTGCTCTTTTTAAGCAGTTATATGCGCGTACAGATAATTGAAGTTCTTCAATTAGAACTTCATGTACTTTATCGTCGTTTTTATTTTGATTTTTAATAGCTGATTTAAAATCTATATTAGTTAAAGGATAAAATAGATTAGTTAAAATATGAGCTCCTTGGGTAATTGCTTCTTGCGGTGATAAACTTCCATTTGTCCAAATTTCTATTGATAGCTTTTCTTGAATAATACTTGAATTAATATTTTTTTCTTCTACTTGATAATTAAATTTTGTAGCAGGCATAAATATGGCATCAATTTGTAAAAAATCTATAGACTTTTTATCTACACCTCGATCTATTAATCTATAACCATTCCCTTTTTCAATACGAAACTCCATTTCAAAAATTGTATTATTGCATATCGTAGCAATATATTGTTTTGGATCAATAATTTTAATTTCAGGTGGTAAATCAAATAAACCAGCTGTAATAATAGCTGGTCCTTGTATTCTGACTCTTCCTATTTGTGATTCTGAGCTATAGCTTTTGAGTACAACTTGCTTCAAGTTTAATAAAATTTCTAAAACATCTTCTCTAACGCCTGTAATGGTTGAAAATTCATGATTAATTCCAGCTATTCTGACTGCTACTATAGCAGTTCCTTCTAAATCAGATAAAACAGTACGTCTCAAGGAATTTCCAATAGTAATTCCTTGGCCTTGTTTTAGAGGTTGTAATACAAAGTGTCCATATTGTTCACGAGCACCTTCTATTTTTGACTCTATACATTCTATTTGAAAATGAGTCATTCAAGAAAGTTCCTTATTAAATACATATTTTATATATTAAATTAATTTAGACTCTTCTTTTTTTAGGTGGTCTACAACCGTTATGTGGTACTGGTGTAATATCTTTTATCAGAGTAATTTCTATACCAGTGGCTTGTAAAGCTCTGATAGCTGTTTCTCTACCAGCACCAGGACCATTTACCATGACTTCTGTTTGTTTCATACCTTGTTCAAGTGCAATTTTAGCTGCTTGTTCTGCTGCTATTTGTGCAGCAAATGGTGTTCCTTTTTTTGCTCCTTTAAATCCACTTGCACCAGATGAACACCATGAAATTGTTTCTCCTCTTAAATCACTAATTGTAATAATAGTATTATTAAATGTAGATTTTATATGTGTTATTCCATTAATAATATGTTTTTTGTTTTTTTTGTTTGTTTTTTTTGTTTGTCTTGCCATGGAATTTATTGTTTTTTTATAAAAAAATAATATATGTTTTATTTTCTAGGAGCTTTTTTCTTACCTGCCATAGTTTTTTTAATACCTCTTCTAGTTCTTGCATTTGTTCTAGTTCTTTGTCCTCTTAAAGGTAAACCAATTCTATGTCTTTTACCTTTGTAACAGTTAATTTCCATTAATCTTTTAATATTTATAGATTCTCTTCTTCTTAGATCGCCTTCTATATCATATTCTTCATTTAAAATTTTTCTAATTGCAATAATTTGTTGATCTGTTAGATTTTTAATAATAGTGTTATTATTAACTTGGATTTTTTTTAGTATTTCTTGTGAACGTGATAAACCTATACCATATATATATGTTAATCCAATTTCTATTCTTTTATTTTTCGGTAGGTCTACACCTGCAATTCTAGCCATAATTGTTTTAACCTTGTCTTTGTTTATGTTTCGGATTCTCACAGATAATCATCACTTTTCTATGTCTGCGTATAATTCTGCACTTTTCACACATTTTTTTTACGGATGGTCTTACTTTCATATTAAGATGTTTATGTATTTTATTTAAAATTTAAGTGTATTTTTATTCCCCCATCATATTATCATATTGTTGAGATATTATATAAGTTTGTATTTGTTTTGCTGTATCAATAGCTACGCTAACTAAAATCAATAGTGAAGTTATACCTAATCCTTTAAATATAGTTATATGGGTAACATTAAATAAAATAGATGGTACTAATCCAATAATAAATAAAAAAATAGCACCTAAAAAAGTAATTTTATTTAAAATATTTTTTAAATATTTATATGTTTCTAAACCAGGTCTTATACCAGGTATACTAGCTCCCATTTTTTTTAAATTTTTACCTATATCTTCTGGATTAATTACTAAGGATGAATAAAAATAGCTAAAGAATATAATCAATATAGAATATAGTGGTAAATAAAAAATATGACTGGGATAGAATAATTGTAGTAATTGTTGAATATTGGTATTAGGAATTATTTGTGAAAGATATGGTACTATCGTCATACTAGCAGATGCAAAAACTAAAGGCATAACTCCACCTTGATTAAGTTTTAAGGGAATATAGCTTTGAGGATTTAGTTCTTGTATTTTTCCTAGTTGTCTAGCAGATAAAATAAGTATTTTTCTTTTGCCTTCTTGTACAAGTATAGTAATAGTTAGCATTAGTATAAATACTAAAGATAGTAGTATAAAATTATATATAGTTTCTTTATCATAAATATTATTGGTATATTTTAACAAAACTTTTGGTATTCCAGAAACAATATTTTGAAATATTAATAATGAAGCTCCATTGCCTATTCCGTACTCTGTAATGATTTCTGAAAACCACATTATGATTATAGATCCAGTCGTTAATGTAAATATACAGTCTAATATAAAAGACTGATTCCAGTTAAATACATATGGTTTGATCCAAAGAGATATTGCGCCACTTTGTAAGATGGCCCACACTAATGTTAAATATCTTGTAATCTGTGTTATTTTTTGTCTTCCTAATTCACCTTCTTCTTTTTGGAGTTTTTCTAGTTCAGGAAAAATATTTGTTAATATTTGTATAACAATCGATGAGTTAATATATGGTACAATACCTAAAGCAAATATACCAATTGTTGAAAATCCTCCTCCAGAAAATATATTTAAAAAATTAATAATTTCATTATGTCCTATATTGTCATAGAAAGAATTATGGTCGATTCCTGGTACAGGTATAAATATACCACATCTTGCAATTATTAATATTGTAGTTGTAATAAAAAGTTTTTGTTTAAGCTGAATTGTACTTGTCATATAATTTCAATGATTTTTTAAGAAATTATTTGCTTTTTGTTTTAATTAATAGAGGTTTGTTATGTCTATATCTCTATTTTTTGCTGTTTTAGAGAATGTTTTTAATTTTGATAAAGCATTTAAAGCAGCTCTGGCGTTATTTAAAGTATTATTAGATCTTATCTGTTTTGCTAATATATTTTTTACTCCTGCTAATTCTAATACAGTTCTAACTGAACCTCCAGCAATAACTCCTGAACCTATAGCAGAAGGTCTAATTATAACCTTTGCAGCTCCTGATATACCTTGAACTGTGTGTGTTATAGAATGTGATTTTGTTAAAGATATATTAATAATATTCTTTTTTGCATTAGCTACACCTTTTTTTACAGCACCAATAACGTCACTTGCTTTACCTGTACCTACTCCAATTTGTCCTTTTTCATTACCAACTATTAAAATAGCTCTAAAACTTAATTTTTTTCCTCCTTTAACAACCTTGGTAACTCTTCTAATTTGAACAACGCGTTCATCCCAGGTAGATTCTTGTTCTTTACTTTTTGTATTTTTCTTTTTGTTAACCATACTATCAATAGTTTTTACTAAAATTGTATACCTTCTTGTCTTATAGAATCAGCTAGTGCTTTAATACGACCATGATATAATTTTGTGCCACGGTCAAATACAACAGATTTAATACCTTTTTTTTTAGCTTTTTTTGCTATATCTTTACCTATTAGTACTGATACTTCACAATTAACTTTACTTTTAATTGATACTTGAGGTTTTAAATCTTTTGCGATGCTAGAACTGCTTAAAAGAATTTTTTGTGATGTGTCATCAATTATTTGTACATATATATGTTTTTTAGAACGAAAAACATATAATCTAGGGCGTTTACTATTACCTTGTATTTTTTTTTTCATAATTTTAATATATTTATTTTCCTGCTTTACCAACCTTTTTTCTAATTATTTCTCCACTATATCGAATACCTTTTTGTTTATATGGCTCAGGTGGTCTAGTTGATCTGATTTTTGCTGCTACTTGACCCACTTTTTCTTTATTAATGCCTGATATAATAATATGAACATTGTCTTCTACTTGAATCGAGATATCTTTAGGTGGTTTTATAATAACTGGGTGACTATAACCTATATTTAATATTAAATTATTCTCATTCATTTGACATCTATAGCCTACACCTCGAATTTCTAGTTTTTTTTCAAATCCTTTTGATACTCCTATTACCATATTATTTATGATAGTTCGGGATAATCCGTATAAAGCTTTTGACTCTTTATCTGTTTTAATAAGAGAAAGTTGTAATTTATTATTATTATATTGAATATTAATCATTTCAGATAAATGATATGATAATTCTCCTTTTGGACCTGTGATAGTGATTTTAGATTCTTTTATTTGACTTTGGATACCAGGAGGTAAAATTATAGATTTTTTTCCTATTCGAGACATTTTGAATTTCCTAAATTATTGTTTAATTACCAAATGTAGCATAATACTTCTCCGCCTAAACCGTTATTTCTAGCTTTTTTATCTGTCATTACTCCTTTAGATGTTGATATTATTGCTATCCCAATACCGCCAAGTACTTTTGGCAGTTCTTTATGGTTAGCATATACTCTAAGTCCAGGTTTACTTATACGTTTTAATGCTGTGATCACAGGCTCTTTATGTTTTCCTTTATATTTTAATGATATTAAAAGGTAATTTCTTAAATTTTCGCCTATCTCTTCAAATTCGTATATAAAGCCTTCTTCTTGTAAAACTTTAATAATACTTCGAGTCATTTTTGTTGCCGGTACTTGTACAATTTGATGTCTTGATAGATTGGCATTTCTAATACGTGTTAACATGTCTGCAATTGTATCATTAACCACTTTTAATTTTTTATCTCCTTTGATATTTGAATTTATTTGAATGGCATGCCGAAACCTTTTAATAATGCTAAGCTTTCTTGGTCATTATTGGCTGTAGTTACTATGGATATATCTAGTCCTCTTATTTTATCTATGCTATCATACTCTATTTCTGGAAATATTAATTGTTCTTTGAGTCCAAGGTTGTAATTTCCTCTGCCGTCAAATTTATTTTTATCAATACCTCTAAAGTCTCGTATTCTTGGTAGTGATAGATTGATTAATTTATTAAGAAAATCATACATTTTGTTTTTTCTCAATGTTACTGTTAAACCTACTGGAGCATTTTCTCTAATTTTAAAACCAGCAATAGATTTTTTTGCTCTTGTAATAACTGGTTTTTGTCCTGTAATTAATGTTAATTCTTGTATGCTGTTTTCAAGTATTTTTGAGTTTTGTGCTGCTTCTCCTAATCCTCTATTTATTGTAATTTTAGTTAGTTTAGGTATTTGATGTATATTTTTATATTCAAATTTTTTAACCAAGTTGGGACAAATTTTATTATAGTAGAGTTCTTTTAAAGATTTATTCATATTATTTCACCATTTTTGATTAGAACTTTTTGTTTTTTGTTTTTATTATTTTTTTTATATCGGAATCTACTAGCAATTTTCTCATCTACGCTATAAAGCATAACATTAGAACTATGAATAGGTCCTTCAATTTGTATAATTTTTCCTGTATCTTTTTCTTGTTTCGGTTGTATATGTTTGGTTTTTAAATTTGCATTTTCCACAATTACTTGTTGTTTTTTGTAAATAATTTTTGCAATTTTACCTGTTTTACCTTTATCTTTACCACTAATTATTTGTACATAATCACCTTGTTTGACATGAATTTTATTTTTTTTCTTTTTCACTATACTACCTCCGGTGCTAAAGATATAATTTTCGAGAAATTTTTATCTCTTAATTCTCTTGCAATAGGTCCAAAAACACGTGTTCCTCTAGGGTGATTTTCTTGATTAATAATAACTGCAGCATTATCGTCAAACCTAATATTCATTCCATCTGTTCTACGAATAGTTTTTTTAGTCCTTACTATGACTGCTCTAACAATATCAGATCTTTTGACTGGCATATTAGGTGATGCATCTTTTACTACGCCAATAATAATATCACCTATTTTTGCATAATGCGGATTACTTGTACCTAAAACTCTTATGCACATGATTTTACGTGCTCCACTATTATCTGCAACATTTAAGTAGCTTTGATTTTGTATCATAATTTTGATTATATAATAATTTTGTTAATGAATCTCCATCGTTTTATTTTACTGATAGGTTTGGTTGCCTGTATTGCTACAATATCTCCAACTATACAGTCGTTGTGTTCATCGTGTGCATAGTATTTTTTAGTTTTTATAATAATTTTACTGTATTTTTTATGTTTTACCTGAGTTTTAACGGCGACAGTAATGGTTTTTTCCATTTTATTACTTATTACTGTACCAATAGTTTCTTTAATGGACATATGTTTTTTATGTATTTTTTTGTGTTTTTAATGTTAATAGTTGTGCTATTTTATGCTTTTTATGTTTAAAATGATGATTTTTTATAGATTGTTTAGTAGATTTTTGAATTTGTAAATCTAAGATTTCTTTTTTAAGTTTAAAAATATTTGTATCTATTTCTTGTATATTTAAATTTTCAAACTCACTAATTTTATTAAATCCCATGTTTATTGTTCTGTTTTTTTAGTTATAAATTTTGTATGAACAGGTAATTTATATGCTGCTAATTTCATAGCTTGTTTTGCTGTTTCTTGTGGTACTCCTGAAATTTCAAATAAAATATGTCCAGGTTTAATAACGGCCACCCAATATTCTGGTGCTCCTTTTCCTGATCCCATTCTTGTTTCTGCTGGTCTTGCTGTTACTGGTTTATCAGGAAAAATACGTATCCATAATTTACCACCTCTTTTCACATATCTTGTAATAGTTCTTCTAGTGGCTTCAATTTGTCTTGAAGTTATCCATCCAGGTTCTAAAGTTTGTAATGCATATTCACCAAAAGCTATATTATTACCTTTACATGCATTTCCTTTCATTCGTCCGCGGTGTTGTTTTCTGAATTTTGTTTTTTTAGGGCTTAACATATTAATATCAAATAAATTTTTAGTAAATTCATGATTATTGTTGAGGAAATTTTTCACCTTTGAAGAGCCATACTTTCACTCCTAGAATACCATAAATAGTTTGTGCTGTTTTGTATGCATAATCTATATTTGCTCGTAAAGTTTGTAAAGGAACTCTACCTTCTCTTACCCACTCACTTCTTGCAATTTCTGCTCCATTTAATCTTCCTGAAATTTGTACTTTAATACCTTGAATATTTGTTTTTTGAGATCTTTGAATACCTTGTCTAATGGCTCTTCTAAAAGCAATTCTTTTTTCTAGTTGTTGTGTAATAAATTCTCCTATCAATGTTGCTTCACTATCTGGTTCTGTAATTTCTATTACATTGATTCTAATTTGTTTATTAGTTAAAATTTCTTGTTTTAGTTGTTTTTTTAATTCTTCTATCCCAGTACCCATCTTACCTAAAACAATTCCTGGACGTGCTGTATGGATTTCTATTTCAACTTGATCTACTTTTCTGCTAATTTTAATAAGGGATAAACTAGCATTATGAAGTTTATATTCAATGATTTGTCTTATATGATAATCTTCTTGAAGAAAATGTGAATACTTTTTCATTGGTGCATACCAAGCTGATTTATGTTCTTGTGTTATGCCCAATCTAAAGCATAGCGGATGTGTTTTTTGACCCATATTGTTTATTTTGAGTATTATAATTCTTGTACTTTAATTGTTATATGGCATGTCGGTTTGTGTATTGGGAATGCTCTACCTTGTGCTCTAGGTTGAAAACGTTTTAGTTGTGGTCCTAAATTTGCGAAAGTTTCACTAATAATAAGTTGATTTTTATCTTTGTTATAATTTGTTGTAGCATTATATATGGCAGATTGTAAAATCTTTTTTATAGTTTTGCATGGTTTATAATTCATAAATTCTAGTATTAGTAATGCTTCATGACATTTTTTTCCTCTTATTTGATCTAATATACGACGTACTTTATTAGGTGATAATCTTAAATATTTTCCTGTAGATATAGCTTGTAGTTTTGGTTTTTTTATATTCATGTTTTAATATGAAGTTTATCGCTTGGTTTTTCTATCACTTTTTATATGGCTTTTAAAATTTCTTGTTGGTACAAATTCTCCTAGTTTGTGTCCAACCATTTGATCTGATATAAACACTGGAAAATGTTGTTTTCCATTATGAACAGCAATAGTATGTCCTACCATAGTAGGTATAATAGTTGATGATCTAGACCATGTTTTAATTGTCTCTTTAATATTTTTTTGATTTAGTATATCAATTTTACGAAGTAGTTTTGATTCTATGTATGGGCCTTTTGATAAAGATCTTGACATGATTTTTAATGAAATTATTTATTTACGACGACGTAATATATGACGGTTACTATATTTTTTTTTCTGACGTGTTTTTATACCTAAAGCGGGTTTTCCCCAAGGTGTTACTGGATGTTTTCTTCCAATAGGTGATCTGCCTTCTCCACCACCATGAGGATGATCGACTGGATTCATTACTACTCCTCGTACGGTGGGTTTTTTTCCTAGCCAGCGATTTCTTCCTGCTTTACCTATGGTTATATTGCTAGCATCAATATTACCAATTTGTCCAATAGTAGCATAGCATTTTTTGTTTATTGTTCGAACTTCACTGGAAGGTAACTTTAAGGTAATAAAATTTCCATCTTTAGCAACTATTTGTGCATATGTTCCAGCAGCTCTTACTATTTGGCCACCTTTTCCTGGAGTAATTTCTATGTTATGCACAGCAGTTCCTAAGGGAATTTTGCTTAGTGGTAAAGAGTTTCCAACTTCAATATTTACATTGGGGCCAGAATTAATTATATCTCCTATTTGTAAACTTCTTGGGTATAGTATATAGCGTTTTTCACCATCAGTATAGTGTAATAATGCTATACGAGCATTCCTGTTTGGATCATATTCTATACTCACTACTTTACCTTGAATATTTAATTTATTTCTTTTGAAGTCTATAATTCTATATTTTTTTTTATGTCCTCCACCTTTATGTCTTGTTGTAATTACACCTTGATTGTTATGTCCTTTCATACGGTGTTTATGAATTAATAAAGATTTTTCGGGTTTTTTTGTTGTAATTTCTTTAAATGTTGATACAGTTCTATTGCGTGTTCCTGGTGTATATGCTTTATATAGACGAATTGTCATATTCGATTGATTTATATTAAAATTTTAATTGTCTGGAAATAGATTAATACTATAGTTGTTGTCTAAAGTAATAATTGCTTTCTTATATCTTTTTTTATATCCTATAAATTTTCCTACTCGTTTTTTCTTTGGATGTCTATTAGATGTGTTAATGTGCTTTACTTTTACATTAAATGTATATTCAATAGTTGTTTTAATATCTTTTTTATGAGCTTTATTATCTACAGCAAAACTATATTGATTTTCTTCTAATAGTTTTGTGGATTTATCTGTAATAATAGGATATTTTATGATATCTATATTTACTGATGTCGTATTATTTGTCATTATAAGTTTTATTTAGATGATTTAATGCGCTTGAAGTAATGATTAATTTTTGTGCTTTTAGTAATGAAAAAATATTTAATTGGTGTACACTAATTAGTTCTATATTTTGTAAATTCCGTATAGATAAATATAAGTTTTTTTCTTTTTTATTTACAATAATAAGAATATTGTTGTTGTTATTACTATTTAACCCTAGATTATTAATCTCTTGTAATATAAGTTTTGTACTGGGATACTTGAGATTATATGTAAAATCTGTAATTACTAATGTATCTTTTACTTTGTTATATAAAATATTACTTAAAGCTAAATTTTTTTCTTTTTTATTGATTTTAACATTATAATTTTTATATTTAGGACCAAAAATAGTTCCTCCCCCTTTCCATAAAGGTGATCTTATTGAACCAGCTCTGGCTCTTCCTGTTCCTTTTTGTTTCCATGGTTTTCTACCTCCGCCTCGGACTTCACTCCGTGTCTTAGTGTTAGCAGTTCCTTGTCTTTTATTATTTAATTGTTGTAAAAGTGCTCTATGAATTATATACATTCCTGTATATTCATTAACTTTTAATTTTAATGTTTGATTTTTATTAGTGTTATGAATATTATATTGTACTTGGTGTTGAATCATAGTTATTTAAGTATGCTTATGTTATGCTAATAAGATTTCCAGGTTTACCAGGAATAGCTCCTTTAATAATAACAATGTGTTTGTCTGAATTGATATCAATAATTTTTAAGTTTTTAATTGTTACTTTCTTGTAACCCATTCTTCCAGCCATTTTTTTTCCAGGAAATACTCTTCCAGGAGTTGTACCAGCACCAATTGATCCAGGTTGCCTATGATTTTTAGACCCATGACTCATAGGTCCTCTACTAAAATGGTGTCTTTTTTGATATCCAGCGAATCCTTTGCCAATGCTATATCCAGATACATTTACTGAATGTCCTATTTTTAATTGATTGACTGTTATAACTTGTCCTATTTTAAAATTCTCTGTAGATTCTATTTTGTATTCTTTTAAATATTTAAATGGTGGTATATTAACTTTATTTAAATGTCCTAATTGTGGTTTACTTAAATTACTTTTATGAGTTTCAGAGTAGCCTATCTGAATAGCTTTATATCCATGTGATGGTATGTTTTTGATTTGTGTAATCATGCATGGACCCAATTGCAAAATTGTAACTGGTATAGCTTCACCTATATTATTGAATATTTGGGTCATACCAATTTTTTTTCCTAACAGACCAATTGACACAACTTATTTGCCTCCAAGTTCTGAAAGATTTTTACGCACAGGCTAAAAATTAGTTTAAATAGAATATATTCATTATCTTTGAATTTTTAACTTATTGCAAGATATTTATAATTTGTGTGGTAATTACTACTTTATTAAATAATAAATTTATTGCAGTATATAAATAAGTAGCATAAAAAATTATTTATTGTGAGGTTTTATATTATATGGGTAAAGTTGTTGGAATTGATTTAGGTACAACAAACTCTGTAGTTGCTGTAATGGAAGGTGGCAAGCCTACTGTAATACCTAATAAAGAAGGTTTAAGAACAACCCCTTCTGTAGTTGCTTATACTAAAAAACAAGACAAATTAGTGGGTCATATAGCTAAAAGACAAGCTGTCATGAATCCAGAAAATACTTTTTATTCCGTTAAAAGATTCATTGGTCGTAAAAAAAATGAGGTAAATAATGAATCTAAACAGTCGTCTTATGCTGTCAAAACAGATAATAATTCTAATATTAAAATTCAATGCCCTGCTTTAAATAAAGATTTTGCTCCTGAAGAAATTTCTGCACAGGTTTTAAGAAAGTTGGTTGAAGATGCAAGTACTTATTTGGGAGAATCTGTAACACAAGCAGTTATTACAGTTCCTGCTTATTTTAATGATTCGCAGAGGCAGGCTACAAAAGATGCAGGTCAAATAGCTGGCTTGGATGTTTTAAGAATTATTAATGAGCCTACAGCAGCTTCTTTATCTTATGGATTAGAAAAAAAAAATAATGAGACGATACTAGTTTTTGATTTAGGTGGAGGTACATTTGATGTTTCAATTTTAGAAGTTGGAGATGGAGTATTCGAAGTGTTATCAACTTCGGGAGATACACATTTGGGAGGAGATGATTTCGATAATAAGATAGTTTCTTGGTTAATTAATGAATTCAAAAATGATGAAGGTATTGATTTATCGAAAGACAAACAAGCTTTGCAAAGGTTAACAGAAGCAGCAGAGAAAGCTAAAATGGAGTTATCTAATTTGTCTCAAACAGATATCAATTTACCTTTTGTTACTTCAACAGATACAGGTCCGAAGCATTTAGAAAAAACTATTACACGTGCTAAGTTTGAAAATTTATGTCAAGATTTAATAGATAGATGTAAAATACCTGTTAATAATGCTTTAAAAGATGCTCAATTAAATGCAAATAATATAGATGAAATTGTTTTAGTTGGTGGTTCTACAAGAATACCAGCTGTCCAAGAATTAGTTAAAAACCTTATTGGTAAAGAAGCTAATCAGAGTGTAAATCCAGATGAAGTTGTTGCTATTGGAGCAGCTGTTCAAGCTGGTGTTTTAGCTGGTGAAGTTAAAGATATATTACTTTTAGATGTAACACCTTTATCTTTAGGTGTAGAAACACTAGGTGGTGTTATGACTAAAATAATTACCAGAAATACAACTGTACCAACGAAAAAATCTGAAGTTTTCTCTACAGCAGTTGATAATCAGCCTAATGTAGAAATTCATGTTCTTCAAGGGGAAAGAGAGTTTACAAAAGATAATAAAAGTTTAGGAACTTTTAGATTAGACGGTATTATGCCTGCTCCAAGAGGTGTACCTCAAATAGAAGTTACTTTTGATATAGATGCTAATGGTATTTTGTCTGTTAATGCTAAAGATAAAGGTACAGGTAAAGAACAATCGATTACTATTACAGGTGCTTCAACTCTTCTGCGTCAGTGTAGTTGCAGCAACGAATGCAATGATGAATACAGATGTAGCTGTTAATAATGTAGGAATCATTAAAACACCGAACCAACCTATGTATAAGCGGTTTTCAGTGCTAGTGATCCAAGTACAAAAACGTTCCCACAGGCTTGCGCTTTCGCGTCTTTCTAAAGTAGCAGTCATAATAATAAAAATTGTGTTTAGGATAAATAAGGATGCTTCCCAAGTCTAAAATACTTGTTAACTATATTATTACAAAAATATCGAGACCTTGTAAAGATATAAATTTTTAGCAGAATTATAGTCCAGTAAGTCTATTATAAAAGATACACTTTTCACTTGACCTTTCATATCATATCAATAAAACTATAATATAATTAGAATAAAAATATATCATAAAGCTACTTTTATTCTAAAATTTAAAAGGATCTATAATTTATTTAAAACAATATAAATCACATGTCACACTTAAGTCGTATTAAAACATCTATTACTAACAAAGAAATATTAAAGAAAACATTAGAAGATTTAAATTTCGTTTGTACAAGTAAAACAATAAATAATAAAGATGATTATATTATTAATTCTAATCATCTTATCGTTCAACAAAATGGCAAAGAATTATTTGCATTTTCTTGGAATGGCAAAGAGTATTCACTTTTAGCAGATTTACAATTATGGAACATGAACATACCATACACAAACTTACTAGAAAAAATAACTCAACAATATTCTTATAATACGATACTTAAAGAAAGTGCCAAATATGGATTTAAAAATACTAATCGAAAAATTCTTGAAGATGGATCTATACAACTGGTAATTCAAAGATGGCATTCATAATATATATAAACAATATATGAATGATAAACTATAAAGTTCAAATGCAGACGGAGAGACTCGAACTCTCACGAGAAACTCTCACTAGAACCTAAATCTAGCGTGTCTACCAATTCCACCACGTCTGCTTCTTAATTTATCAATTTAATTATATCAAATGATATCAAAAAATTTTATGAAATACAAGTAGCTCATTTATTATGTATAATGATACATAATACTTGTCAGAATATATATTTTTTGTTATTATACTATCCATGAATTATATAAGAATCCTCAGTAGCTCAGTGGTAGAGCGATCGGCTGTTAACCGATTGGTCGTAGGTTCAAATCCTTCCTGAGGAGATTATCAATAACAATTAGAAATTCAAATATAAAAATGGATAGCATTATTAACTTTTTAGACATACAATCATATTATCTACAACAGAAAATATATATATTATTTTATTCCAGATTCAATTATTCTTATTTATATAGCTGCACATTATCTTTAATAGGTGGTATAATAACCTTTTTTAATCCTTGTTTAATTTCTATACTACCAATTAGCTTATCATCTCTTAAAAATATACAAAAAAAGAACTATCAAAATGCTTTTATATATGGATTAACAAGCAGTAATATGATTATTATAACAATAATTACTATATTCACTCAATTCTATAATCAAGTTTCTATTTATATACCTATATTTTCATCTATATTAACAATATGTATTGGGCTTAATTTATTACAGTTACTACAGATAAACTTTTCTTTTTTAAATAAATTCTTAAAAATAAAAAAAGATGATAACTATTATTTTACAACTTGGATTTCTGGTTTTACTATTGGAATTAATTCATCAACTTGTAGTACTCCAATATTAACAACTATCATAATATGGCTAAATTACTCTTCCGATATATTAAAAGGTGTATTATACATTTTATTTTATCTAATAGGATATACCTTACCTGTTTTTTTTTCGTAAAATTTATGTCACAATATAAAAAAACAATGATGATGAATTATACTTGGACTTATTTTTTACCAACTATAGGGTCTATATTAATTGCCTTAGGTTGCTTTAATTTATTAGAAAAGATATTTCATCTATAATAATTCAATAATATTACATACCAATTTATAATATGAAGTATTTACAATATAAAAATTTAAAATGGAAAATTATTAAACAATTAAGTAACTTAAATTTTTCTATTACATTATTACTGACAATATGTGGAATTAGTATATTAGGTACAGTTATTGAACAAGACAAAAACGCTACATATTATCAATCTAATTATCCCACTCAATCTTCTATAAGCTATTTAATTAACTGGAAAAACATTTTATACTTTGGATTTGACCACATATATACAACTTGGTGGTTTATATTACTTATATTTTTATTTTTTTGTAGTTTAATTTCTTGTACATTTTCACAACAATTACCAAGCTTACGAAATGCACGTCACTGGAAATTTATGCCTTATAGCTATAATCAAAATTCTGTTATTAATTATTTACCCATAAAATCATTCATTAACATAATTTATAGCCTTAACTACCACAACTACTATGTTTTTCAACGTAGTAGTAAAATTTATGGATACAAAGGTTTAATCGGAAGACTAGCTCCCATATTTGTTCATATTAGCATCATTATCACTCTTACAGGTAATATCTTAGGACTTTTTACCGGGTTTACAAGTCAACAAATAATACCAAAAGGGGAAATATTTCATATACAAAATTCCATAAAATCAGGTAAATATAGTCATTTACCATATAATATTTTAGGAAAAATAGATGATTTTTTTATAGAATACAATCAAAACTCGTCTGTTAAGCAATTTTATTCATTAATATCATTATTAAACAATAAAAACGAAAACCTAATACACAAAAAAATTTACGTAAACTCACCACTGAAATTTCATGGATTAACACTCTATCAAACATCATGGAATTTAGAAGGCTTAAAAATTCAACTAGATAATGAATTAATACAACAAAAACTACAAGAAATAAAAATAAATAATACTAGAACATGGATATATAATCTTAATTTCACAAATCATAAATCATTATTTTTTTTAATTAATGGACTAGATAAAACAATATTTATATACAATTCATCTGGTCAATTATTGCAAAATATTACAATTAACGAAACATTTATAATAAATAATCATAAAATTATCATCAAAGAAATTATACCTAGTACAGGAATACAAATTAAAACAGATCCTGGGATTTATATAGTATACTTGGGATTTTCAATACTGATAGCAAGTATTGCTACAAGTTATTTATCTTACTATCAAGTTTGGATTAATAGTACAAAAAATGCAATTAACTTGAGAGGAATTACAAACAGAGGACAACTGACCTTTGAAGAAGAATTAACGAAGGTTCAAAAACATTATATAAAAATAACCATTTAATCAAATAATTTTCTATTGATATAAAAAATTTTCAATAATTTTACGTCCTTGATGAGTCCATAAACTTTCTGGGTGAAACTGTATACCTCTTAATGAATTATATTGTTTATGACGACAACCCATAATTTTACCATCTTCTGTCCATGCAGTAATTTCAAGTTCATTAGGAAAGAAATTATTATCAATAATTAGACTATGATAACGAGTTGCTAAAAATGGACTTGGTAAATTTTCAAATATATCATTTTGATGATGAAAAATTTTACTAACTTTACCATGTACAGGTTCATTTAATTGAATTATATTACCTCCATAAACATAACCAATACTTTGATGACCTAAGCAAACTCCCAAAATAGGAATTTTATGTGCATAATAATAAATCAAATTCAATAATATACCACCTACATTAGACGGACTACCTGGACCTGGAGATAAAATAATATGGCTAGGATTCAATACAGCAATATCTTCTAAAGATAATTCATCATTTCTAATAACTATAATTTCAAAACCTAGTTCACCAACATATTGAACTAAATTTTGAGTAAAACTATCATAATTATCTATAATTAAAATCATATAATTTTGTACTCATTTAAAATTAATAACATAAATTAACTATTTAATGTACCATATACAGGAGAACTAGGATTTGCAGTTACACTTTGTTGCATTCTTCCTGCAAGATATGCCATTCTACCAGATATTATACTATGCTTCATAGCTTCTGCCATTAATTGAGGTTTAGATGATTTAGCAATAGCAGTATTTAATAAAACTCCTGATGCACCTAACTCCATAACATGACAAGCTTCACTAGGTGTACCAATACCTGCATCAACAATTACAGGAATATTTGAATTCTCAATAATAATTTTAATATTCAATTTATTTTGCAAACCATTTCCTGAACCGATAGGTGAAGCTAAAGGCATAACTGTAGCACATCCTATATTCTCTAGTTGCTTAGCCAACAAAGGATCTGCGTTAATATAAGGCATAACTGTAAAATTTTTGTGAACCAAATACTCAGCTGCTTTCAAAGTACCAATAGGATCTGGTAACAAATACTTAGGATCTGGTATAACCTCTAATTTAACAAAATTATTGTTCACTTGACCTAAACGTTTTGCAATTTCTTGACCTAAAAAAGCAACACGTATAGCTTCCTCAGCTGTTTTACATCCCGCTGTATTAGGTAAAAGCCATAATTTTTTCCAATTAAGACCATCAATTAAATTGCTTTGACCCATAATTTTTGCTCTTTGAGCTCTTCGTATTGCAACTGTAACAATAGAAGTCTCACTTATAGCAATGCTTTCTTGAGCTTCTTTTAAATTTTGATACTTACCAGTACCAAGCATTAAACATGAAGAAAAAGTTTTTTGATTAATCACTAATAACATAATTAAAAAAAGATAAAATAATTGTATATTAATAACTTAAGATGTTCAAAAAAAATTTGAAAATTTATATGCTTCTATTGTAAAATCAAATTAAGTTTCATACAAAAAAACTGACAAAAATATTTATTAACTAAGAATTAAAAAAATGAAACATTCAAATATAAGATAAAGTCATAAGTTAAAATTATACTTTTTCATTTTCAACATTAATTACATTTATATCACTATGGCCACTCAATTGCCTATATGGATCATAATTATAATCAGTACTTTGTTAAGTATTATAATTGCTATAATATTATATCAACTTTATATTTACTTTAAAAAATACAATAATAATTTTAATAAAACAAGTATTACAATTATAGATAGAATAAGTTCTATACTTCCTTATTGGCTACCTCTTTTAGAAGGATTACAAAACTTTGGACAACAAATATTACCAGACTACCCTTTTAGTTTAATGAGCATATATAAAAAAACTCTTATGCCAATTGTAATATTTTATGTTACACATCCAGCATTAGCATTTATAGTATTTTTTGTATTATATTACCTATTTGTAAGAGCTAAAAGCCCAATACCTGATAGACCTTTTATCAGGTTTAATGTTTTACAATCTATTTTATTATTTTTAATAAACTCTCTATTAGGTGCTACTTTTAGAGCTTTACCAATTGAGTTTCGTATGAGCTTATATGGTTTTATGTTATGTAATACATTATTTTGGTTTGTATTATCAACTATCATATACGCTGTCACAAAATCAATTGAAGGTAAATATGCCAAAATACCAGTTATATCACAAGCTGTAAGAATACAAATAGATAATAGACTATAATATAAAAATTTAAATAATAAGCCATGATTAAATTAAATAACTACGAAACAATATATATTTTAAGACCAGATATTACAGAAGATAAAAATTTAAATTTAGTCAATACATATAAAGCACTAATAAACAATTTAGGTGGCCAAAATATATTAGTTCAACATAGAGGTAGACGACATCTAAGCTATAATATTAGCCAATATTATGATGGCATATATGTACAAATGAATTATCAGGGAAATGGTCAGTTAGTAAATAAGTTAGAAAAATCTTTAAGATTCAATAATAATATAATTAGATATTTAACAACAATTAATTAATCAAAAATAGAAAATATAAAATTACATTGAGTCTTGATACTGAGCTACCTTCCCAAAAGGCTTCCCTATCAGTATTATTGCCGCTGTAGTGTTTAACAACCAAGTTCGGGATGGATTGGAGTGGTTCCACTACGCTATAAGTATCAAGACATAATTTTGCTATTATAAAGTATAAATTTAAAAAGTTTACGATCTATTAGTACGTCTCAGCTGAATATATTACTATACTTACACTTAACGCCTATCAAACAGTTAATCTTACTGTGATCTTAAAGAGTACTCATCTTGAGGTATGCTTCCCACTTAGATGCTTTCAGCGGTTATCTTTACCACACTTGGCTACCCAGCGTTTACTGTTGGCACAATAACTGGTACACCAGAGGTGTGTCTCTCCCGGTCCTCTCGTACTAAGGAGAGCGCCTCTCAATACTCTAACGCCTGCACCGGATATGGACCGAACTGTCTCACGACGTTCTGAACCCAGCTCGCGTACCGCTTTCATGGGCGAACAGCCCAACCCTTGGGACGTACTACCGCCCCAGGATGCGATGAGCCGACATCGAGGTGCCAAACCTCCCCGTCGATGTGAACTCTTGGGGGAGATCAGCCTGTTATCCCTAGAGTAACTTTTATCCGTTGAGCGACAGCCTTTCCACTCAGAACTGTCGGATCACTAAGACCGACTTTCGTCTCTGCTCGACTTGTAGGTCTTGCAGTCAAGCTTCTTTATGCCTTTATACTCTAAGACTGATTTCCAACCAGTCTGAAGAAACCTTTGTACGCCTCCGTTACTTTTTAGGAGGCGACCGCCCCAGTCAAACTGCCTACCTGGAACTGTTCTTTGGCCGGTTAACGGCTATCAAAGTTAGAATTCTAGTATACTTAGAGTGGTATCTCACTGCTGGCTCCTATATATCCGCAAATATATTATCGTTGCCTCCCACCTATACTGCGCAAAGTATACCCAAATTCAATTCCAAGCTACAGTAAAGCTTCATAGGGTCTTTCTGTCCAGGTGCAGGTAGTCCGCATCTTCACAGACAATTCTATTTCGCCGAGTCTCTCTCCGAGACAGTACCCAAATCGTTACGCCTTTCGTGCGGGTCGGAACTTACCCGACAAGGAATTTCGCTACCTTAGGACCGTTATAGTTACGGCCGCCGTTCACCGGGGCTTCAGTCGCTAGCTTTGTTTAACACTAACCAACTTCTTTAACCTTCCGGCACTGGGCAGGCGTCAGCCTCCATACATTATCTTACGACTTCGCGGAGACCTGTGTTTTTGATAAACAGTCGCTTGGGCCTAGTTATTGCAACCCTACAAGGGCACCCCTTCTTCCGAAGTTACGGGGCTATTTTGCCGAGTTCCTTAGAGAGAGTTATCTCGCGCCCCTTAGTATACTCTACTTACCTACCTGTGTCGGTTTAAGGTACAGGTATTTGTTATTTAAGATATTGTCGAGCTTTTCTAGGAAGTATGACGTCAATCACTTTAGTACCATAGTACTTTGTATTCATTTTTTAGCTCAAGATGTTTTCACCATCTATCTTCACCTTCAAAAATTTAAACCGGTAACCAAAATCCGGCTGATTTAGCCTTCTCCGTCCCTCGATATCAATAACAAACAGTACAGGAATATTAACCTGTTGTCCATCGACTACGCTTTTCAGCCTCACCTTAGGCCCTGACTAACCCTTCGCGGACGAACCTTCCAAAGGAAACCTTAGGTTTTCGGGGCATTGGATTCTCACCAATGTTTTCGCTACTCAAGCCGACATTCTCACTTCTGCTTCGTCCACATTCGTTTACACTAATGCTTCAACCTAAAACAGAACGCTCCCCTACCGATGTAAACATCCCACAGTTTCGGCAAATAACTTAGTCCCATTCATTTTCGGCGCAGGATCACTAGACCAGTGAGCTATTACGCACTCTTTAAAGGATTGCTGCTTCTAAGCAAACCTCCTGGTTGTTTTTGCATTCCCACTTCCTTTATCACTTAGATATTATTTAGGGGCCTTAACTGGTGGTCTGGGCTGTTTCCCTTTTGACAATGAAGCTTATCCCCCACTGTCTCACTGATTGACTACACACTTAGTATTCAGAGTTTGCCTCGATTTGGTACCGCTTTCACAGCCCGCACCGAAACAGTGCTTTACCCCTAAGATAAAGCATCAATCGCTGCGCCAAAACGCATTTCGGGGAGAACCAGCTAGCTCCGGATTCGATTGGCATTTCACCCCTAATCACAGCTCGTCCGCTGATTTTTCAACATCAGTCGGTTCGGACCTCCACTTAGTGTTACCTAAGCTTCACCCTGGCCATGACTAGATCATCCGGGTTCGGGTCTACAAACAGTGACAAACGCTCTATTAAAGCTCGCTTTCACTGTGGCTTCGATATTCTCTATCTTAACCTGCCACTGCCTGTAAGTCGCCGGCTCATTCTTCAACATGCACGAAGTCAAACGTTAAGTCGTTCTCCTACTGCTTGTAAGCTTACGGTTTCATGTTCTATTTCACTTCCCTTCCGGGGTTCTTTTCACCTTTCCCTCACGGTACTGTTTCACTATCGGTCATCTAGGAATATTTAGCCTTACGAGGTGGTCCTCGCTGATTCACACGGAGTTTCACGTGCTCCATGCTACTTGGGATACAAATAAAGACTATCTAGTTTTCGGTTACAGGATTATCACCTTCTATGATACAACATTCCAATTGTTTCACCTAACTTTTTTTATCTTACAATATCTGTCCCGCAACCCCACTAAAACTTATTAAAGTGGTTTAGGCTGTTCCCTTTTCGCTCGCCGCTACTAAGGGAATCGCTTTTGCTTTCTTTTCCTCTAGTTACTAAGATGTTTCAGTTCGCTAGGTTTGCTCTTGCCTACTTATTAATTCAGTAGGTAGTATTAAAGAGTTTCCTCATTCGGGTACCTCCGGATCATAGCTTACTTCCAGCTTCTCGAAGCATTTCGTTGGTAGTCACGCCCTTCATCGCTTCTAGATACCAAGGTATTCACCGTAAGCTCTTAAATTACTTTATATATTTATCAACTAAATAATAGCAATAAATATGAAGTTAGACTTCATTACTTGGAGATAAGCGGATTCGAACCGCTGACATCTGCCTTGCAAAAGCAGCGCTCTACCAACTGAGCTATACCCCCTCTATTTATTATTTGGGCCATACTGGATTTGAACCAGTGACCTCACCCTTATCAGGGGTGCGCTCTAACCAACTGAGCTAATAGCCCTTTTAATATATATAAAATATATAACGATCTAGGATAAAATTTACATTTTTCCTTTTTTTTATATCCCTATAATAAGGAGGTGATCCAGCCGCACCTTCCAGTACGGCTACCTTGTTACGACTTCACCCCAGTCACTAGCCCTACCTTAGGCGCCTCCATCCAAAAAAGGTTAAGATAACGACTTTGGGTATGGCCAACTTCCATGGTGTGACGGGCGGTGTGTACAAGGCCCGGGAACGGATTCACCGCCGTGTAGCTGACCGGCGATTACTAGCGATTCCACCTTCATGCAGGCGAGTTACAGCCTGCAATCCGAACTTAGATTACGTTTATGAGATTAGCTTACTTTCGCAAGTTTGCAACTCTTTGTCATAACCATTGTAGCACGTGTGTAGCCCAGGACGTAAGGGGCATGCTGACTTGACGTCGTCCTTACCTTCCTCCGGTTTGTCACCGGCAGTTTTTTTAGAGTACCCAACTAAATGATGGCAACTAAAAACAAGGGTTGCGCTCGTTGCGGGACTTAACCCAACATCTCACGACACGAGCTGACGACAGCCATGCACCACCTGTATTTACATTCCCGAAGGCACTTCTCATTTTCATGAAAACTTGTAATATGTCAAGCCCTGGTAAGGTTCTTCGCGTTGCATCGAATTAAACCACATGCTCCACCGCTTGTGCGGGCCCCCGTCAATTCCTTTGAGTTTCACTCTTGCGAGCATACTTCCCAGGCGGGATACTTAACGCGTTAGCTACGATACTGCACGGATCGATACGCGCAACATCTAGTATCCATCGTTTACAGCTAAGACTACTGGGGTATCTAATCCCATTCGCTACCTTAGCTTTCGTCTCTGAGTGTCAGTAAAGGCCAAGTAGAGCGCTTTCGCTACTGGTGTTCTTCCCAATATCTACGCATTTCACCGCTACACTGGGAATTCCCTCTACCCATACCATACTCTAGTCTAAAAGTTTCCATTGCTTATTTAGGGTTGAGCCCTAATATTTAACAACAGACTTGCTAAACCACCTACAGACGCTTTACGCCCAGTGATTCCGGATAACGCTTGCATCCCCCGTATTACCGCGGCTGCTGGCACGGAGTTAGCCGATGCTTATTCCTTAAGTACCGTCATTTGTTTCTTCCTTAAGAAAAGAGGTTTACAACCCACAGGCATTCTTCCCTCACGCGGTATTGCTCCGTCAGGCTTTCGCCCATTGCGGAAAATTCCCCACTGCTGCCTCCCGTAGAAGTCTGGACCGTGTCTCAGTTCCAGTGTGGCTGATCATCCTCTCAAACCAGCTACTGATCGTAGCCTTGGTAAGCTTTTATCTTACCAACTAGCTAATCAGGCGCGAGCTCATCTTCGGGCAGATTTCTCTTTTTCACTAAATAAAGCATATGGGGTATTAGCAATCGTTTCCAATTGTTATTCCCCTCCCAAAGGCAGATTCTCACGTATTACTCACCCGTCCGCTACTAAAGCATTACGCTTTCGTTCAACTTGCATGTGTTAGGCATACCGCCAGCGTTCATCCTGAGCCAGGATCAAACTCTCCGTGTTATCCAGAATAAATTAATCAATTAAGTGCTGTTAATAATTACTAACTAAATTTTGTAGTAAATCTTTTAACAATTCACAAAACCAGGATAATGGTTTGAACATAATTTTGTCAAGCCCCAAACAAAATTTAAAATCACCTTCTTCTATATCTCAAATAAGTTAGAATTTTATGCGAATCTATGAAAAATGTAAAATGTATTATAATGGCTAAATCTATTAAGTAAAAATTTTACCATAATATTCAGGAGCATAAAACATTGGATAACCAAAAAGAAAAAATACTCATAGTAGATGATGAAACAAGTATAAGGAGAATACTCGAAACACGATTATCTATCGTCGGATATGAAGTGGTGAGTGCATGTGATGGCGAAGAAGCGTTAGCTGTATTTAAAAAAGAGTATCCTAACTTAGTTGTTTTAGATGTAATGATGCCTAAATTAGATGGGTATGGTGTATGCCAAGAATTAAGAAAAGAATCAGATGTACCAATAATTATGCTCACTGCACTTGGTGATGTATCTGACAGAATTACAGGATTAGAACTAGGAGCAGATGATTATGTTGTAAAACCATTTTCTCCTAAGGAGTTAGAAGCAAGAATTAGATCTGTTTTAAGACGTGTAGATAAAATTCCAACATATAATAGTATACCTAGTTCAGGTATAATCAATATAGGATTTTTAAAAGTAGACATAAACAAAAGACAAGTTTATAAAAACAATACTCGTATCAGACTTACAGGTATGGAATTTAGTTTACTAGAACTTTTAGTAAGTCGTGCAGGAGAACCTTTCTCAAGATCTTCTATTCTACAAGAAGTATGGGGATATACACCAGAAAGACATGTAGATACACGTGTAGTTGATGTACATATTTCAAGATTACGAGCTAAACTTGAAGATGACCCAAGTAACCCAGACTTAATATTAACAGCAAGAGGAACAGGTTATTTATTTCAGAGAATTATTGAAACTGTATAAAAAATAATTTATATATATTAAATACTATTTTTTAACAAAAAGTATATTTTATATACTGATTAAAACACAAAAATCCAAACTCTTTGTAATGAATCAACACATAAGAAATAGCCTTATCGAACTAATGTTAATATAGTAATCAAACAATTTTGAAAGCACATAGAATTATATCTTAATTATATAAACTGTAACACAATTTTTACAAAAAATTACAAATCAAATATTAGAACTATCTAAATAACCTTGTTGATTATAAGATCATGAATAATATCACATCTCTTCTCAAAGATTAATTTGAAATAAATAAAAAGTATAATCACTGAGTATGATATTAATATTACTATTCAAGAAAAAGAGTATGACAGTATTTAATTAATAAATTATAAAAATAATCAAAGAATATAAATTAAAATAAATATATTTAAATATTTTAAAAAAAATTAAGTAACTTAGAGAACTATTTAAAAAAATAATTAAATAAGAAGCTCTATGTGATTGAAATTAGACTTATAATTATAGATAACCGTAAAGAAAAGTAAAGTCGCATTATGATAGTAATATTCATATTAATACTTGGAAATTTACATCTTAACTTACAATAGAATATTTACTTATTTAACTTGTTTTAAATATTTAATTTATGACCGTAGCAATTGGACAAGAAAAAAATCGAGGTAAATTTGATCTAATTGATGACTGGGTAAAAAGAGACAGATTTGTTTTTGTAGGATGGTCTGGATTGTTACTTTTCCCATGTTCTTATTTAGCACTAGGCGGTTGGTTAACTGGTACAACCTTTGTTACATCTTGGTATACTCACGGATTAGCAAGTTCATACTTGGAAGGATGTAACTTTTTAACGGCTGCTGTATCTACACCGGCTAACAGTATGGGCCATTCACTATTATTACTTTGGGGACCAGAGGCTCAGGGTGACTTTACACGTTGGTGTCAAATAGGTGGATTATGGTCATTTATCGCCCTTCACGGGTCTTTTGGATTAATTGGTTTTTGTTTAAGACAATTTGAAATCGCACGGCTAGTTGGAATTAGACCTTACAATGCAATTGCATTTTCAGGACCAATTGCTGTATTTGTTTCTGTTTTTTTAATGTATCCATTAGGACAAGCTAGCTGGTTTTTTGCACCTAGCTTTGGAGTTGCTGCTATTTTCCGTTTTCTACTATTCTTACAAGGATTTCATAACTGGACATTAAATCCTTTTCATATGATGGGTGTAGCAGGAATATTGGGAGGTGCGTTATTATGCGCGATTCATGGAGCAACTGTACAAAATACATTATTTGAAGATGGCGATGCAGCTGACACTTTCAGGGCATTTACACCAACTCAGTCTGAAGAAACTTACTCTATGGTAACAGCTAACAGATTTTGGTCACAAATCTTTGGAGTTGCATTCTCAAATAAACGTTGGTTACACTTTTTCATGTTATTCGTACCTGTTACAGGCATGTGGACTAGTGCATTTGGAATTGTTGGTCTAGCTTTAAACTTAAGAGCTTATGATTTCGTATCACAAGAACTAAGAGCAGCTGAAGACCCTGAATTTGAAACATTTTATACTAAAAATATTTTACTAAATGAAGGTATTCGTGCATGGATGGCAGCCCAAGATCAACCACACGAAAACTTTATATTCCCTGAGGAGGTTTTACCACGTGGAAACGCCCTTTAATAATATTGGTGTAGGCGGACGAGATATAGAATCTACAGGTTTTGCTTGGTGGTCTGGTAATGCAAGACTAATTAATGTATCAGGAAAATTATTAGGTGCACATGTTGCACACGCTGGAGTCATGGTTTTTTGGACAGGAGCAATGACTTTATTTGAAGTTGCACATTTCGTACCAGAAAAACCATTATATGAACAAGGTTTCATTTTAATACCTCATTTATCTACTTTAGGTTGGGGAGTAGGACCTGGTGGAGAAATCATAAATATTTACCCATATTTCATTGTAGGAGTCGTACATTTAATTTCCTCTGCTGTACTTGGTTTTGGTGGATTATATCACTCATTAATAGGCCCAGATACATTAGAAGAATCTTTCCCATTCTTCGGGTATGATTGGAGAGATAAAAATAAAATGACAACCATACTAGGTATACATTTAATCTTATTAGGTATTGGTTCATTCTTATTAGTTATCAAAGCTCTTTTCTTTGGAGGCGTATACGACACATGGGCTCCTGGAGGAGGCGATGTAAGAATTATTAACAACCCTACTTTAAATCCATCTGTGATTTTTGGCTATGTATTAAAATCACCTTTTGGTGGTGATGGTTGGGTAGTTAGTGTTAATAATATGGAAGATTTAATTGGTGGTCATGTATGGATTGGTGTTATATGTATTGCTGGTGGCATATGGCATATTTTAACTAAACCATTTGCTTGGGCAAGAAGAGCATTCGTTTGGTCAGGTGAAGCATACTTATCTTATAGCTTAGGTGCTCTATCAATTATGGGATTAACAGCATCTAACTATGTATGGTATAATAACACAGCATACCCAAGTGAATTCTATGGACCAACTGGACCAGAAGCATCTCAAGCACAAGCTTTTACTTTCCTTGTAAGAGACCAAAGACTTGGAGCTAATGTTGCTTCTGCACAAGGACCTACTGGATTAGGAAAATATTTAATGAGATCACCAAGTGGAGAAATCATTTTTGGTGGTGAAACAATGCGTTTTTGGGACTTAAGAGCTCCATGGGTAGAACCACTGAGAGGACCTAATGGACTTGATTTAAATAAAGTAAAAAATGACATTCAACCTTGGCAAGAAAGGAGAGCTGCTGAATACATGACACATGCACCATTAGGCTCATTAAATTCTGTTGGTGGTGTTGCTACAGAAATTAACTCAGTTAATTATGTATCACCTAGAAGCTGGCTGACAACATCTCATTTTTTCCTTGGATTCTTCTTATTTATTGGTCACTTATGGCATGCTGGAAGAGCTAGGGCTGCAGCTGCAGGATTTGAGAAAGGGATTAATAGAGAAAATGAAGCTGTATTATCTATGCGTCCTTTAGATTAATCAACAACATCTAATACTATTTTCAAAACTATTCTTAATTAAGAATAGTTTTTATAAATTTCATAAACCTAAAAAACTTAAAACAGAAAAAGAATATCTAACTTCTATATAACAAATAATACAAAAAGCTATCATAGCTAATCTTCCATTCCAACTTTCTGCTCCTTGTGAAAAACCCCAAGTCCATTTGTTAAAATCACTGAAATAACGAAAATTCATAAAAAATGATATAATATTTAAAACTAATAATTACTTCACCTATCATAGAATTTAAAGTATATATGACACTAAATATATATATTATATCACATCCCATCATAAATACATTATCCAGCCAAATTATATATTCCATTCAAGAAAATAATAAAATCAATGAATCTGTTTATAATGAGATGAATTTTTTACTGATTTATGAATTATTACGAAAATGGATTGAAGTAAAAAATATTTATATCAAAAATATTGACTATATTAAAGAAATATCCATATTTAATCCAAACGAATCATACACGTTATTTGCTAATTTAGAAAAATGCTATAATATTATTGATAATCTTAAAATTTTAATACCTAAACTATCCATAATACACACTTATACATATAAAGATGAAAATTGTAATACCAAAATTTGCTATCACTATAACCAAGAAAAAAAGCTTAAAAATAGTAAAATTATAATTGTGGAAAAAGTATTAAATAATAACTCAATAATAAACTTTGTAAACGAATTAATAAACCAATATAACATACAAATTGCTTCCATTAAAATAATTTGTATTGCATGTAATAATAAAGTCTTAGAATTAATTAATAAAAAATACTCAAATTTAGAAATATACACAACTAAAATCATCAATATATGAATTGATAAATATCAATAATAAGCTTATACTTAGTAAATAATAATGAATACTATCAGCAATTCTTTTAACTTAATATTTACATCAATTGCAAACTTTTCTGAAATATATCTAATATTAATTCTTTTAAAATTATCTTTAGCATGGTTTCCAACAGTAAATTGGTATAATGAACCTTTTTGCTCATTAAATAGATTAACCGATCCATACCTACGATTATTTCGAGGAACAATACCTATGATTTTTGGTATGGATATGTCACCTATGCTTGGCATTATCTTTTTGCAATGCCTAACAGTAATTTTTAATAATATAAGAGTAGAATCTATAACATAAATTAATATTTTAATATTATGATAAAAATAAGACTAAAAAGATTTGGAAGAAAAAAACAACCTAGCTATAGAATTATAACTATAGATAGTAGAAAAAAAAGAGATGGCAAAGCAATAGAAGAAGTGGGTTTTTATAATCCTATCACTAAAGAAGGCAAATTTAATATAGATCTTATAAATAAACGTTTAAAGCAAGGGGCACAAATGACTACAAAAGTTTACTATTTAGTAAATAAAATTCAAAAAAAAGATTAAGGAGTTAAATCTTGCAAAAGTTCACATTTAAAATTTTGTGGCTAGAAAATAACGTTGCTATAGCAATTGATCATATAGTAGGTGGAAATTTTAGCCCATTAACATCTTACTTTTTTTGGCCTAGAAACGATGCTTGGGAACAACTTAAAGTTGAATTAGAATCTAAACCATGGATTGCAGAAAAAGACAAAATATTTATCTTAAATCAAGCAACTGAAATTATAAATTTTTGGCAAGAAACTGGTAAAAATAAATCAGTTTTACAAGCACAAACAAAATTTCCAAATTTTATTTTTACAGGTAATAATTAACAGATTAAAAATTATAATGATTAGTAAAATTTTGCAAACTAATCATTTATTTAAATAAACAAAAACTTATAGATTAATGACCAAGAAAATAATTTATATTAATAAATCAGTTAATAAAATTCTTTTAAGTATTAAAACCTTTGACATATACTTTTTAAACACTTTAAAAAAAAATTCACATACATATAAAAGTAAAAATAAAATAATAAAAGACCATTTATTATCTGAATATAAACACATAGTTAATATATATAAAATATATCAAAACTTATGCCTAGACGAATTTCAATATATATCATTAATAATATTAAAAAATTATTGCAATAATACTAAATTAAATATAAACTCAAAATATAACAATAGATTTAAATACCTATTTAATAGATATTTAATAGAAAATATATATATACAACATCAAAAAACACACAAAATAAAAAATATTAAAATAGCTATTATATATATGTATGTTTTAAATCAAATAGACAATTCGTGTGGTTTTTATAAACTAATACAATACCTTTTAATAATATAAATCTATATTTTTATTCTGATTCTTCAATTACTATACATTCTGTAGTCAAAATCATAGATGCTATAGAAGCTGCATTTTGGACAGCAGAGCGAGTAACTTTTGCTGGATCAATAATACCTGCCTTATACATATCTAATAATAGATCTTGATTAGCATTATAACCTATAGAAAAATTACTGTTCTTAACTTTCTCTACTATAACAAAACCATTTTTTCCTGCATTTTCTACAATTTTATATAAAGGTGCAATTAAAGCTTTCGCTACAATATTAGCACCAACTAATTCTTCATTTAATAAATTACTTTTTGACCACTGACTTAAAGACTCTGCTATATGAACCAAAGTAGAACCTCCACCAGGAACTATTCCTTCTTCTATAGCTGCTCTTGTAGCATTAATCGCATCTTCTAAACGCAATTTTTTATCTTTCATTTCAGTTTCAGTAGCAGCGCCTACTTTAATAATTGCAACTCCACCAACTAACTTGGATAATCTTTCTTGCAATTTTTCTTTTTCATAATTATTACTACTTATTTCTAATTGCCGTCTAATTTGGTCACATCTACGCTTAATATTTCTAGAACTACTATCAGCAATAATTGTAGTAGAATCTTTCGTAACACAAATTCTTTTAGCAGAGCCTAATTGATCAATAGATAAATTCTCTAAACTTAAACCCAAATCCTCAGTAATTAACTGACCATTAGTTAACACAGCCATATCTTCTAATAAAGACTTACGCCTATCACCAAAACCAGGTGATCTAACTGCTACTACATTAATAATACCTCTCAATTTATTAATAACAATAGTTGCTAAAGCTTCTTTCTCAATATCTTCAGCAATAATTAATAAAGCTTTACCCGTTTTAGACACTTGCTCTAAAATAGGTATTAATTCTTGTTGAATTAGAGTAATTTTCTTGTCAGTTAATAAAATATAAGGATTGTCATAAATAACTTCCATACGAGAAGAATCTGTAACAAAATAAGGAGAAATATAACCTTTATCAAATTTCATACCTTCTTTAATTTCTAATTGTGTTACTGTAGATTGACCTTCCTCAATAGTAATTACTCCTTCTTTACCTACTTTTTCAATAGCATCTGCAATCATATGACCAATATTTGTATCATTACCTGCTGATATAGAAGCTACTTGAGCAATATTACTAATATCAGTTACAGGAGAAGATTGTTCAGCTATTTTAGATACAACAAACTTAACTGCCTTATCAATACCTTTTTTCAAAATCATAGGATTTGCACCAGCTGCCACATTACGTAAACCTTGTTTTACCATAGCATGTGCAAGAACAGTTGCTGTTGTTGTACCATCACCTGCAACATCATTTGTTTTAGATGCTGCTTGCCTAATTAAAGCAACTCCTGTATTTTGAATAAAATCCTGTAACTCAATTTCTTTAGCAATAGTCACACCATCATTAACAATTTGTGGAGAACCAAATTTCTTTTCTAAAACTACATTACGTCCCTTAGGACCTAAGGTAACTGATACAGCTTCACACAGTATATCCATACCTTTTTCTAAAGCTTTACGAGCATTATCTTGATATAATATTTTTTTACTCATACAAATTATTTTTTTTATTCTTGAAAAATGATATAATTATTCGCAATAAGGGCTTGTAGCTCAGTGGATCAGAGCACGTGGCTACGAACCACGGTGTCGGGGGTTCGAATCCCTCCTTGCCCGATTTCAATACAATATTAACTTAATAAATGAATAGTAAGTTAGGAAAAAAATTATGCAATTGCTACGAGGGACTAAAGATATATTACCAGATGAAATTGTTTTATGGCAGCATATAGAAAAAATCACGTCAAAAATAATGAAATTAGCTAATTACCATGAAATTCGTACTCCTATAATAGAATCCACTTCTTTATTCAAAAGAAGTATAGGTAATGGAACAGATATAGTCAATAAAGAAATGTATAGTTTTATTGATCAAAGTTCAAGAGAAATCACATTAAGACCAGAAGGAACAGCAAGTATAGCAAGAGCATTTATAAATAATAAACTATACACAAATAACACAACTAAAAGGCTTTGGTACTTAGGGCCCATGTTTCGATATGAAAGACCTCAACAAGGTAGACAAAGACAATTTCATCAACTCGGCATAGAATGTATTGGAAGCTTAAATCCTATAGCAGATGCTGAAGTTATAAGAATTGCCCATAAGTTACTAAATGAACTAGAATGTTCAGATTATATTATGGAAATTAATTCTATTGGACAATTAAAAGAAAGAAATAAATACAAACAATCATTTTATGGCTGGAGATATAAATATTTTAAATGAAAGAGTTTTAGACGGACTACGAGAAACTTATAACTCATTAAATGTACCTATTGGTCCAACTGTAAGAAGTATAAAAATACTAGAAGAAATAATACAAAATGAATTACAATTTACTTCAACTAATTTAAAATCTATTATCAATGAACCATTCGAACATATGATTAGCTCTTTAGGTGAAGAAAATATATAAAAATACTATAACCATATTAAGATTGTATGTTTATGAAAATAGTATCATCACAATATTTAAATCCCAAATTTAAATATATAAAATGTAAAATAACCTGTTTACTATTTGGATTTTTTATTTCTAATATACTATCAACTATATCTGCACAAACAGGAGATTGGAGTATAATAGCTGCTGCTATTATCATAGCATATAATGAAATTATTAGTAAAATAGTATATCAGTACAAAGATAATAAACTTATCATCTTTACAGCTATTAATAATCTAAAAATAGGTATAATTTATGGCTTGCTTGTAGACGCATTCAAATTAGGCAGCTAATATTAATAAACAATAAAGAGTCAACAAAGTATATATTTTTATACCCTTCATAATTGACTCTTAATATAGTAATTAAGTAAAAATTATTTTATGCCAATAGGAGATACATCTAATACCATATCTAAAAATAGTGCTGGATCTCCAGCTTTTGGTTTTTGTTCTTGCGGCCTAAATGTTCTTATTGGTCCTGACCATAATAATTGAGGCATACCTTGTTTACCTAAAAATTCTTTACCCATGCGTGGTGTTTTCAAATTAAATGGCACTTCACCTTTACTTCTTTGAGCAATAATGCGTCTTCTTTGATAAGGCACAGTATTATCACCAAAGTTTTCAATATATTCATCGCTATTTAGTAATGTATCAAAAAAAGCATCTAACCCCTCTGAAGCAATAATAATAGAAAAAGCTAATTTTTCCCTATTATTATATATATCACGACCAAGTACTCTTTGAATAACCATTTCTACAAAGCGATAATTATTATTAAAATTATAATTTAAATCACGAAATGAATTAGATAATAATAAACCTTTAATGAAATCCTTGACTTTTATTTGATTAAATCTTAGTTGAGATTCTAAGAAAGGTTCAGCATTACTACTTAAAATTTGATGTTCACTAAATATTTGTCGATATGCTGCCCATATAATTTCATCCATTTCATAAGCCGTAGGTAGATTTTCAGTGGTATAAATTTTAGGTTGTTCTTCTCCAGGATAATATTCAAAACCATCAACCCTTTGGTTTTGAGTAGAAAATGAATAATTCAATACAGGTATAGACATACTCCATCTCCAAATTTATTTATACTTTCAACAATTTTTAAATTCTATAATTTAACTATATAAAATTTATTTATTTATAAAGATTACAATAAAAAATTTATAAATATACTATACATATCATTATAAACTTTATATATATATATATGTAAAATAATATTATATATAAAAAATCTATAAACATTAAATAATTTAAAATCAATACAATATAAATTATAGTATAAATTTATAAATATTCTATGAACAATATTAATAATTTAACTCTTGAACAAGAATTTAAACTAGCTATTTATAAACAAAAAATATATAAACTAAATGATAAAAATGTTAAAAAACATTTGATTGTTATTCTGCAACAAATGATGATAAAAGATAATATCATTAAATATTTTATTAAGAATTCTACACCATAAAAATATTAAAAAATATTAATTTGTTTTTTATTTGATAATATAAATATAATATATTATAGTTCGATACTAATACATCAGCTGAAATAAAAAACAACAGCTGAAACAGTTAAATCCTTCAAAAACATAAGGAAATTTCTATGCTTGACGCATTTTCTAGAGTTGTAGTAAATTCAGACGCTAAAGCTGCTTACGTAGGTGGAAGTGATCTAGAAGATCTTAAAAAATTTATAGCAGATGGTAATAAACGCTTAGATGCTGTTAATTCTATTGTTTCTAATGCTAGCTGTATCGTTGCTGATGCTGTATCTGGAATGATTTGTGAAAATCCAGGTCTAATTTCCCCAGGTGGAAATTGTTATACTAACCGTCGTATGGCTGCTTGTTTACGTGACGGAGAAATCATTCTACGCTATGTTTCTTATGCTTTACTTGCTGGTGATTCTTCTGTTTTAGAAGATCGTTGTTTAAATGGACTGAAAGAAACATATATTGCCTTAGGCGTTCCAGCTAATTCTTCTGTTAGATCTGTAACAATTATGAAATCAGCTTCTGTAGCATTCATAAATAACACAGCTTCTGAACGCAAAATTGAAATTGCAAGTGGAGATTGTTCTGCATTAGCTGCAGAAGTTTCTAGTTATTTTGAAAAAGTTTCTTCTTCAATTAGCTAACTTGATTAAATGAAAATGTAAAAAGTATTTTATATATTTCACACAGATGCAAATACTTATATATTCATTAAGGAGATAAAAATGAAATCAGTTATTACTACTACTATCAGCGCGGCTGATGCTGCTGGTCGTTTTCCAACTAGCTCTGATCTTGAATCAGTACAAGGTAATATACAGCGTGCTGCTGCAAGACTAGAAGCAGCAAAAGCACTTGCTGATAACTACGAAGCTGTAGTAAAAGAAGCTGGAGATGCTTGCTTCGGTAAATATCAATATTTAAAAAGTGCTGGAGAAGCTGGTGACAGTCAAGAAAAAATTAATAAATGTTATAGAGACATCGATCACTATATGCGTCTTATCAACTACTCATTAGTAGTTGGTGGTACAGGTCCTCTTGATGAATGGGCAATTGCAGGTGCTCGTGAAGTTTATAGACTTTTAAATCTTCCTGCATCTGCATACATTGCAGCATTTGTATATACTCGCGATAGATTATGTGTACCTCGTGATATGTCAGCTCAAGCTGGTGTAGAGTATACTTCAGCTTTAGATTATGTAATTAACTCTTTATACTAATTAAACTTTAAAATATTAATATAATAAACGCAATAAGCTTAAAATCTATAATAATAAAATTAGATTTTTAAGCTTATTGTTTTTATTTTTAGCCACTAATTTAATTCTCCTTAATACAATGTAATATGTATATAGAATATATTAACTTTTCACAAACATTTCGGAGAAAACAAATGAGTTGGAACTCAATAGAGAATAATTTAATTAATATGTCTTTTGGTTTTTTATTAATTACACTTCTAATATATTGGTTAAATCTTAGCACTAAAAATACACAAATATTGTCTAAAATAGGCACAGTATTCACTATTTTTATTAACCTATGCTTAGGCAGTTCACTACTTATAAGATGGATTAATAATGGCTACTTTCCTCTAAGTAATTTGTATGAATCATTAATTTTTTTAACATGGGTATTAACTTTTATTCATTTAGTTATTGAAAAACAAAATAATAGCAAACTTATTGGAGCCATTAATATACCTATCTCTTTATTCATTATTGCTTTTTCTAGTTTTGTTTTACCACCTGAAATTAAAGAAGCTTCTCCATTAGTCCCAGCATTAAGATCTAATTGGCTTATGATGCATGTAAGTATTATGATGTTTAGTTATGGGACACTTATACTTGGATCATTATTATCTATACTATTTTTAATTCTTTCTAAAACTAATAAATATCAACTTAATAAAAGAAATTTAGTATATAACAAGAATAATATAAATACCCCTAAAACATACTTATTATTTAATAGATTAAATCTCTTACAAAGTGTTGATAACTTAAGTTATAGAATTATAAGTCTAGGATTTCCTATGCTAACAATAGGTATTATCGCAGGTGCTGTGTGGGCAAATGAAGCATGGGGATCTTACTGGAGTTGGGATCCTAAAGAAACATGGGCCTTAATTACATGGATAATATTTGCGACATATCTACATGCAAGAATAAGCAAATCATGGAAAGGTGAAAAGCCAGCTATTTTAGCTGCTTTAGGCTTTGTGGTCGTATGGGTTTGCTATCTAGGAGTTAATTTTTTAGGTAAAGGCTTACATAGCTATGGATGGATTTAAATAATAAAAATATATATTAATTGTTGTCTATTTTTTTTAAAATTATTTAAATTTAACTTAGTATATAAATATATAAAAACACTAAAATAAAATTAATTATTAATATGAATACAATTATTTTATTAACAATAACACCAAATACTAGTGCATGGTCTTTACAACATGCTTTAATAATGATTATATGTAATTTAATATGTATAGGTATTGGCAGATATGCCATTAAAGTTAGAGGTTTAGGACCTGAAATACCTATTGTTGGATTAAAAGAATTTGGCTTGCCAGAATTATTAGCAACTACTAGTCTTGGTCATGCTATTGGAGCTGGAGCTATTATTGGACTAAGCAGCATAGGTATATTAACTTAAATATATTAAATGGCTTTATCCAATATAAAGCCATTTAAAATATTTTTACTGTAATTTTTTTTCATAAAACATACCCATACGACGAAATTTCTTATATCTTCTTTCTTTTCTTTGTTGACTACTTAATTGATTTAATTTCTTTAATTCTATCAACAAATGTTTTTTTAATGTTTCTGCCGCGAATAATGGATTGGCCTGTGACCCACCAATAGGCTCTGAAATAACTATATCAATTATACCTAAAACTATTAAATCAGAAGATGTAATTTTCAAAGCCTCTGCTGCTTCTAATGACTGTTTACTATCTTTCCATAAAATAGCAGCACATGCTTCTGGAGTTGCAACAGTATAAACTGCATACTCTAACATTAAAATTTTATCCCCTATACCAATACCTAGTGCTCCGCCTGAACCACCTTCACCAATAATAGTACATATAATAGGCACATCAAAAGAAAACATTTCTCGTAAATTTACTGCTATTGCCTCGCCTTGACCTAAACGTTCTGCTTCTATACCAGCCCAAGCCCCAGGTGTATCAATAAAAGTTAATATGGGACACTTTAATCTATTAGCTAACTGCATTAATCTTAATGCTTTTCTATATCCACCAGGAGATGCCATACCAAAATTTCTTGCTATATTTTCTTTTGTATCCCTACCTCTTTGATGTCCAATATAAATAACTGTAGAACCATTTAATTTGCCAATTCCACCAACAAGTGCTAAATCATCTGTACCACCTCTATCTCCATGTAACTCAAGCCAATCATCTAAAATTAATGGTATATAATCAAGTGTTGTTGGTCTATCAGACTGACGCACTAAATGTAAACGCTGTAAAGGAGTTAAAGACTCAAATACTTCTTTTTTTAAAAAATTCAAACGTTTCTTTAATACATTAATTTCTGTACGTATAGGTAATTTATTTGTACTAACTATTTGATGTAATTGCTGTATTTGATACTCTAATTCAATAACTGGTTTCAAGAAATCCAAAGACAAAGCTTTTCTACTTATCATACTTTTAATAATTAATAATACTAAAAACAATAATTTAAAATTGTAAAAATTCTATGAATATACGATTCATATCGCTACTATGTATAATTTAATAATATACTCTTTAAAAAGTTATATAATATAAAAATAACATTTGATGTATCAAATGTTATTTTTAAAATATCATCAGATAAATCAATACTATTTTGCAAAAATAAATAAAATATATTAAAAAAACCAGGATCATCAAAACGTTGAGAAATACGTGTAGCAGCTCGAACTAAATCATCATAATTTAAACCTCTTTCCCCTTGTATACAATTCAAATGACAAACCACACTAGATTTATAACATTGTTCAGAAAATACATTTATTTTATGAACAATATGAGACCTTAATAAATCTAAAGGAACTATATCTATAACAGTTTCATTTAAAAGACCTGTTTGATTTGTTTCTACAATAGAATTTTTAGGAATCAAAATATTTGTAGATTTAATAGAAACTAATAACAAAATAGAATTTAAGTCTATTTTAATTTTTTTTACATATCCTATATTCACTCCTCTCATTCTAATATTTGTACCTTCACGAATACCATAAGCACTGTTAAACTCTATAAACACTGAATAACCAGCTTTATTTACATTCATATTAATTAGAAAACATAGAAATACTGTTAAAATCATAAAAATCAACAGTATAATGATGCTTTGTACATGCTTCCATAAATTAGTATATTTTATCATTATATTTAAAGAATTTTATAAACAATAAATACATAATGTCATTTTTTCAAATAATGTTTACAAAACTATTTTAATCATAAAAATATATAGATACAATAGACTAATCACTAATATCAATAATAAATAATAAAAAAGAAAAAGCTATTCAATCAATAATTGAATAACTTTTATAATTAAAACTTATATAATGAATTGCATCTAATAAGCAAGACCCATACTTCTAGTAGTTTCTGCTCCTAAATAAACTCTAACGCTTAAAAAATCTGTTGGACAAGCTGTTTCACATCTTTTACAACCAATACAATCCTCTGTTCTTGGAGCAGAAGCTATTTGTTTTGCTTTATATCCATCCCAAGGAACCATTTCTAAAACATCACAAGGACATGCACGAACACATTGTGTACATCCAATACATGTATCATATACTTTAACATTATGAGCCATATAGGGAATAACTTTAAATATTTATATAAATTTAATACTATCAAATAAAAACTAACAAGATATTACTTAGATTCATTTTAATACATTTATTTATTTTATTTATAAAAAACTTTATAAAAAGTCATGATTTTATATTCATCTTGAAATAGTATGAAAAGCTGAATACTTAATATTAGTTAAAGGACTAGATTTTTCTGAAGGAGGAACCATTTGCCAAAACTTATTCAAATAATAATCCCAATTATTTAAAATATTTTTCGCCTTGTCACTTTTAGTTTTTATTTCATATAGTTCAATAATATTTTTTAGTTGTTCTTCTCCCTCACGAGTTATAATTCTTTGAGGAATAATTATTTCATGATTTACTTTTGAAAGAATATCATTATCTTCGTCTAAAAAATAAGACAAACCTCCTGTCATACCAGCTCCAATATTACGACCTGAAGGACCTAAAACTACGACTAGACCTCCTGTCATATATTCACAAGGATGATCTCCAACACCTTCCACTACTGTTTGCGCAGCTGAATTTCTAACAGCAAATCTCTCACCAGCTTGACCATTAGCAAACAAATAACCTCCTGTAGCTCCATATAAACATGTATTACCAATAATCACTTGATTACTGGCATTGTTATGTTTACTATTTGCGGGTGATATTATTATTTCACCTCCATTCATTCCTTTACCAACATAATCGTTTGCTTCACCAACTAAATTTAAATGCATTCCTTTTAATATGAAAGCACCAAAACTTTGACCAGCAACACCATAAAAATTTAACTGTAAATTACCATTAAAACCATAATTTCCATATTTTTTGGCAATTACTCCAGAAACTCTTGCTCCAACTGCTCTATCTATATTTCCTATTTTAACCTTTTTTATAATATCACCTTGATTATCAATAACATTTAAAATATCTATGTCACTTAATAAATCATCATCCAATACAACACCATTCGTATGAACTGATTGATGAAAATATTTGACAGTTTTTTGATCATTTTGCCATAACAATGTTTGCAAATTTAAATAATTTGTTTTATTTAATTTTTGAGGTTTATAACTCAATAATTGCCCCAAACCAATAATTTGCTTTAAGCTAGAATAACCTAAAAACGCTAATATTTGTCTTACTTCTTCAGCTATAAAAATAAAAAAGTTAACCAAATCTGATGGAATTCCTGGATAACGATTTCTTAAATCCTGTCTTTGAGTAGCAACACCAACAGGACAATTATTTGTATGACAAATCCTTGCCATTACACAACCAGTTGCTATCATCGCTACTGTACCAAAACCAAATTCCTCAGCTCCCATTAAAGATGCTAAAACAATATCTTTACCAGTTCTTAAACCACCATCTACTCTTAATATTACTCTTTCACGTAAACCATTTTCTACTAAAGTTTGATTCACTTCTGTTAAACCTAGTTCCCATGGACTACCAGCATGCTTAATAGAACTTAAAGGTGAAGCTCCAGTACCTCCATCATGTCCAGAAATTTGAATTATATCAGCATTTCCTTTAGCGACTCCCGCTGCAATAGTCCCTATACCAATTTCCGCAACCAATTTTACAGAAACATAAGCAGAGGGATTAATTTGATGTAAATCAAAAATTAATTGAGCCAAATCTTCAATAGAATAAATATCATGATGAGGTGGTGGAGAAATTAATGTTACACCTGGTTTGCAATTTCTTAAAGAAGCAATATAAGTACTGACTTTTTTACCTGGTAATTGCCCTCCTTCACCAGGTTTAGCTCCTTGTGCAATTTTAATTTCTAATTGTTTTGCATTTATTAAGTACTCCGGTGTAACACCAAAGCGACCTGAAGCAATTTGCTTAATAGCAGAACTAGCAGTATCGTTTACCTTTAACCCTTTAAGATGCGGAAAAGACTTAGATATACCAGAACTATCAATATCATTAATTATCTTAAAACGACTAGAATCTTCACCTCCTTCACCAGAATTTGACTTACCACCTATTCTATTCATAGCTATAGCTAAAGTTTCATGTGTTTCTCGAGAAAGTGCACCTAAAGACATGCCACCTGTACAAAAACACTCTAAAATTGATTCTATAGATTCAACTTCTTCTAAATCAATAGAAGACTTATTACTTTTAAATTCTAGTAAATCTCTTAAATTAGTCGGTGGACGGTCATCTAATAAAAGTTTATATCTAGAATAAAGTTCTTGATCTTTATTACGTACAGCCTTATGTAAAGTTTTAGACATTTCTGGATTATTAACATGGTATTCAGCACTTGGCCTATATTGCACATAACCTAAATTGGGCAATTTTTTAGGCAATACAGGAACAAAAGCTTTATTATATATATTAATTGTATGATCAAAGAGTTCAGCTAATGTAATACCATTTAGACGAGATGTTGTACCAACAAACGCCATATCAACTAACTGACTACTTAAACCTAAAATTTCAAAAATTTGAGCACCATGATAACTCGAAAGTAAAGAGATACCCATTTTAGACAAAATTTTCAATAAACCTTTTTCAATAGCAATACGATAATTATTTTGCGATTGTTCAATTGTCAACGCTGGCAATTTTCCTTTAGACATTAGCTTCTGAGTTCTAGAATTATACCACCAACTTCTTACAGTTAACAAAGCAGCATAAGGACATACTGCACTTGCACCATATCCAATTAAACAAGCAAAATGATGAGTATTCCAACATTGAGCTGTTTCTATAACTAATGAGACTTTATGTCTTAATTGATTATTAATTAGATAATGATGTACTGAACCAACAATTAATAATGGAGGTATAAATACTTGCTTTTCTACTAATTTATTTATACGATCTGTAAGAATAATAATTTGAACACCAGAACGTACATCGTTTGCACACTTTTCACAGATTTTATTAATAGCCTTATCAATACTATCTTTCTCAGATTGATTGATATAAATACTAATTGAAGAAACTTTAAAGCCATAATTATATAAACTTGATAATTCTTGCTCATTAAGAATAGGAGATTCTAACTTAATAGAACCAGCCATATAATCTTGAGGCACTAATAAATTACCTTTTGGACCTAAATAAACATTTAAAGACATAACCAAACTTTCTCTCAATGGATCTATGGCTGGATTTGTGACTTGAGCAAAACGTTGTTTAAAGTAATCATATAATAAATGAGGCTTTTCTGATAAAACAGCTAATGGTATATCATCTCCCATACAAAACGTTGGCTCTTTAGCAGAACTAGCCATATGCTCAATTACTAATTCAACATCTTCATTTGTATAACCAAAAGCTGTGTGTAAACGACTTATATCAGTAAAATCTAAAATTAAAGTATCAAGATACTCTTGAGATTTAAAAGGTTTTTGATATTTTTGTAACCATTTTTTATAAGGAAATTTACTTGCAATAACTTGCTTAACAGTCCAATTATCTAGAACTTTATTATTGACTATATCAACACAAAAAATTTGACCTGGACCTAATCTTCCTTTTTGAATTATTTCATTTTCACTAAAATTAGAGACACCTACTTCAGAAGATAAACTAATAAAACCATTATTAGTAATAGAATAACGAGCTGGCCTTAAACCATTTCTATCTAAAGTTGCACCTACCGTCTTACCATCACTAAAAACAACTAAAGCAGGACCATCCCAAGGCTCTTGTAAATTATCATAATATTCATAAAAATCTATAATTTCAGGAAAATTCTTTAATGCCGGTTGATTTTTATAGGATTCAGGAATTAAAATCATTAATGATTCTTGAGGACTTTTGCCTGATTGTACAAAAAGTTCTAGGACAGAATCTAAATTGGCAGAATCACTATTTTCATAATTGGTAATTGGTAAAAGAACTTGCTGACATGCATCCCAATATTCATGGCTTAGTAAAACTTCTTTAGATTTCATCCAATTTAAATTACCTAATAACGTATTAATTTCACCATTATGGGCCATTAATCTCATTGGTTGAGCAAGAGGCCATTTAGGCATTGTATTAGTACTAAATCTTCTATGATATAAAGCAAAACTACTTTCATAATTTACATTTGATAAATCTAAATAATACTTTGATAAAACTTCAGAACGAACCATTCCCTTATATACAATAGTTCTAGAAGAAAAAGAGCAAATATAAAACTGTTTATTAAAATTTGATAATGTTTGAGCAATTAATTTTTCTATCTTTTTTCTAGTGATATATAATTTTCTTTCTAAAGAATCACCATTTAATTTAGAAGATACTACTAACTGCTGAATAAAAGGCTGAGTCATATTAGCATATTTGCCAATTACAGAAGGATCAATAGGAACATTTCTCCAACTGATTACAATTAATTCTTCTTCTTCTAATGCCCATTCACATATCTTCAATAAAGGCTCAAAATTTTTAGAAGGAAAAAAAATGTTTGCAACAGCCATATGTTTAAGATCATAAATATAATCTTGAGAAATATTTTCTAAGATTATTTTCCAAGGTATCTGTGTCATAATACCTGAACCATCACCTGAAATACCATCTGCACTACAACCACCTCTATGCTCCATACAAGTTAATGCATTTAAAGCTTGTAATACTAAAGCATGTGAAGGTGCATGATTAATTTGAGCAATAAAACCTACACCACAAGCATCTCGTTCAGTAATAAAAGAAGGATAACCTGGATAATGACCCAGTTTATTAGTAAAATTTTTAGATATTTGCATATAGTACTATTATTTGTATTAAACTAAAATATATCAAGATTTTTTTTACTTATATATTAAACTAACATATTTCACAGCGATCATTTACCTAAATACTAAATTGAAAGATGTAGAAATAAAAAAATTTCATAATATATAATAATTGACACTAATTTAACTCATATCTTATTACTTATTAAATTAAAAAAATATTATCAATATTGAATGAATACTTATAATATAAATCAATCAAAAAAAATATCATGAATCTAATATTACATATTTTTTTTTAAAAAATACATTAAATATTTTTACTCATGATTAACTTACAAAAAAGACTTTTTTTTAATGAATAAAAATAAAAACCTTGATTCTAGTCAAATTATATACAAGACAGAAGAATTATTAGAATTATCACACAACAGATACAGAATCACCATTCAAATTGCCAATAGAGCAAAAAGAAAAAAATATGAAGATATCAATATTATTGAAGACCCACTGATTAAACCTATTATCAGAGCTATACTGGAAATGCTAGATGAAATTACACAACCTGAAATTATTATTGATTAAAACAAGTATAGAAGTATATCTTTTTAATATTTTTTTTTAAAAAAAAATACATAAGATTATATAATGAATAGATAAGAACTAATAACTATAAAAACTGTTAGTTCTTGAATAGTTATCTTATTCCTAATAAAGTTCAAGGAGAAATATAATATGCTAGATGCATTTGCTAAAGTTGTAGCACAAGCTGATGCCAGAGGAGAATTTTTAAGCAATCAACAAATAAGTGCTTTAGAATCTATGGTTTCAGAAGGAAATAAACGATTAGATATCATTAATAAAATTAATTCTAACGCTTCTGCTATTGTAACAAATTCTGCTCGTGCTTTATTTGCAGAACAACCACAACTAATTCAACCAGGTGGTAATGCCTACACTTCTAGAAGAATGGCTGCTTGTTTAAGAGATATGGAAATTGTTTTAAGATATGTCAGTTATGCAATGGTTGCTGGGGACTCAAGCATATTAGATGATAGATGTCTAAATGGTTTAAGAGAAACATATCAAGCATTAGGAACACCTGGTACATCTGTAGCAGTAGCTATACAAAAAATGAAAGAAGCTTGTATTGCATTAGCAAATGATCGAAATGGTGTAACATTAGGAGACTGTAGCTCTTTAACTGCAGAACTAGGTGTTTATTTCGATCGTGCAGCAATTGCAGTTACATAATTTATTAACATTTATTAAAATTTATATAAATCATATTTAATCAATTAAGGATATAATTAATTACTATGAAGACACCTATTACAGAAGCTATTGCATCAGCAGATAGTCAAGGAAGATTTTTAAGTAACGGTGAACTACAATCTATTAATGGAAGATATCAAAGAGCTACAGCAAGTTTAGAAGCCGCAAAAATACTAACAAGTAATGCACAAAGATTAATTACTGGTGCAGCTCAAGCTGTTTATACTAAATTTCCATTTGTAACTCAAATGCCTGGTCCTACTTACGCATCTAGTGCAATTGGTAAAGCTAAATGTGCAAGAGATATAGGTTATTACCTAAGAATGACAACTTATTGCTTAGTTGTAGGAGCTACTGGACCAATGGACGAATACTTAGTTGCTGGTTTAGAAGAAATTAATCGTAGCTTTGAATTATCACCAAGTTGGTATATAGAAGCATTACAATATATTAAATCTAGTCATGGTTTATCTGGTCAATCAGCTATTGAAGCAAATACTTATTTAGATTACGCTATTAATGTATTAAGTTAAATTATATTTTTTTAATTTTGAAATCTTTTGTAAACCAACTTATTTATGGTTTGAGCGATACAGCTAAGGCTTTTTTAATCATTTTATTGACAGATATGTTCGTAGGTTTTCATTCTCCACATGGATGGGAGATTATTATAGAGGTTATTTTGAGGCATTTTGGTTTGCCTGAAAGTAGAGATTTTATTTTTGTATTTATATCTACATTTCCTGTAATTTTAGATACTATTTTTAAATATTGGATATTTAGATATCTCAATAGGATATCTCCTTCAGCTGTTGCTACATATCATAATATGAATGAGTAAATAATATAGTAAAAGTCTTGCGTTTTTAAATGAATCATTATACAATATTTATTAAGCATCTGTGGCCGAGAGGCCGAAGGCAGCGGACTCATGTGTGATCCGTTTACGATAATGGTTTAATAAAAAAAATATAAAACCTAAGTCAATAAAGTACTTTAAGCATTTAAAATGTTTAAATTTTTTAATAACTATATTTTCACTGTTAGTAAAATAACTAGCTATTCTGAATCATGAATATACTCAAATGATCAATTTTTATTTATATTAGCCTTGATTATATAAGAATTTAAGCAGATCATTTGGATAATTGATAAGGTTAGGAAAACGAACCTTTGTTCAAAGTACTAATTATAATTTTAAATAATAAAATAATTTAAAGTTTTGAACCCTTAAGCACATTCATTATGAGTTGATATGTGTATGATTTTTTTTTGAGGTTATTAGTATATAAAGAGGAACCTAAGTCAATTAAAGTTTTGAAAATATGGAACGGAGTAACTACTAAGCAAAATTTTTTTTATAATCTGAGTAAAAAAAATAAGTTAAGGCAACAACTAACGCTTACTAGTAAGAAGCAATAAAAAGCAAAAAATGCAGACGTATTGCGCCTATTTACCATTGAAGATTTAACAATAAATCTATTATAATGATTAAAATTATTTTAAGTCCTTCGGTATCTTGGAAATTTTTACCTTGGACAAAAATATCTCAGAAAATTTTTATACTTCAAGAAAAAATTTATAAATTTTCTAAACAATGTGATCAATATAAAGTTCACCAGCTTCAAGATTACATAATAAATTCAAGTGATGTAAAACTTTTTATTATACAAAAAATTATTAATAATCTTAATAGATACTACTATAAATATAATAGAAAAAAATATAAAGTAAGAGATATAGAAAAATTTTATATATATCAAAAATTATCTGATATTCGAAAATATGAAAAAAGTATAAAAATCATTTTAGAATATATCAAACAATACTTAGTATATATATGTATAAAGCCTGAATGGGAAGCTAGATTTGAGCCTATGTATAAATTTAAGTTAAATACATTACATAACTCTTGTTATCTATACAAAAAAGCTAAGTTTTTATCTAGTTATGGTAAAAAGAGACAGAAATTTCATTGCTGTTCTTTATCTATCTCTATTAATAGAAATACAAAGTATTTATTAATACCATACTTTATTAAACGTATTCAATCTTTACAATCTATAAAACGTTATATAAGTTATTGGTTAAATTATCAGATTATAGAAAATTCTCTAAATTTGAAAAATATATATTATAATTTTTATACAGCAATATTTAATTGTTTAAAAATACTAATTAATTATATAACACTAAATGGATTAGAATGGTATTTAATGTACACTTCTAGTATTTTTGAAAAAAATAATAGAATTTTCAAGAATATTTATATTTTAATTGATAATAATAAGTATATCAAAATATATTTTACTTATTCTTTATTAATTGAATACAAGTTTCATTTCATAAAAATAATTTACGATATATTAAAATCTTATTATATAAGTTATTTATATAATCATATCTTATATAAAAATATATATGTTTAAATTTCAAAAATAGGTAGTAGCCGTATGAAATGAAAATTTCATGTACGGTTTTGAATGAGAGGTATCCAAGATATCGACTCTAATAATCCGCCATCCTTTATAGGGACGTCGCTGGTTCGAATCCAGCCAGATGCATAACTATCATAATATATCAAACATATAAAGCGGGTAGCGGGAATCGAACCCGCATCATTAGCTTGGAAGGCTAAGGTTTTACCACTAAACTATACCCGCCGTATATTAAATATAGCACAAATATATCAATCTACTCAATAGTTTCTTTATAAAAATAGAATATTAATAACATAAATTACATATTAATTCATTCCTTCTAGAACAACATCTAAAAATTTTGCTAAAAATGTCGCTTTTTGTTCAATCTCAGATAATAACAAAGGTTGTCCGACTGAGGTTAAAGGAATCTCACGATTATCTTTTGTTTTTAAATAAATTTCTCGCTTAGGTGTAATACCATCCTTAATATTTACTTTAATAGCTCTAATATCTTGTATATCATATTCTAATTTTAAAATACGATTTTTTCCAGGAAATCCTAATCTAAAAATTGTAATTTTTCCTTTGTCATTATTAAATTCATTATATCCTGCTCCTATATTCCAAAATATACTTAACCATAAAAATAAACTAATTAATATAGCTATAGTGCCATAGAAAATCATTATCAGACCTTGTGGTATAAACAGAATGTCTGAGGATTTTGTAAAAGGCAGTAATTCTATATTCAAATAGCTAGATAAACCTACTAAAAAAAAACCAAAACCACCTAATAGTATACAAGCAGCCCACCAATAATTACTAAACCTACGAGAACCTACAATTTTATCAGTTTTTATATTAAGCATAGTATATGTTTAAATTTTAAAATAAGTATATAATTTATATAAATAATATCCAGAAAAGATACTCTTATCTGGAATATGAATCTTTAAAATTTAATAATTTTAAATTAATTTTATAGCTTGTAAACCATAAAATAAACCTAAAGCTAATGCAATAAAAATAGTTATAAATAATAGATAACTAAGAGTAATAGACATAATGAAAGATCTTCCTTTTTTACAAAAATAAATATTTACAAATAATTATTATATATATATTTAAGATATATGTAATAAGTATAGTCAAAATAAATACATCTTGCTATTGTATATATTATTACATATTTTGTGGAGTATAAATTTATGTCAGATTTTATTCAGCCTTATAATAATGATCCTTTTGTAGGAAATTTATCAACACCAGTAAGTACTTCAAGCTTTACTAAAAGTTTATTAAGTAATTTACCTGCTTATCGACGTGGTTTATCTCCACTATTAAGAGGTTTAGAAATTGGCATGGCTCATGGTTATTTTTTAGTAGGGCCTTTTGATAAATTAGGACCTTTACGTAATACGGATGTTGCTTTACTATCCGGTTTTTTGTCTGCTGTTGGTTTAATTATTATTTTAACAACTTGCTTATCTATGTATGGTAATACATCATTTAGTATAGAAAACTCTAAAGATTTATTGCAAACAAAAGAAGGTTGGAATCAATTCACAGCTGGTTTTCTAGTTGGTGCTGTAGGGGGTGCAGGATTTGCTTATTTATTATTGGCTAATATACCTGTGTTACAAAGTGTAGGATTAAGCTTATTTTAAATTAATTTTATAAAGCTAGTAAAGGGACTTGAACCCATAACCTGCTGATTACAAATCAGCTGCTCTACCAATTGAGCTATACTAGCAACTATATTAAGATGCTACTTTACTTTAGCATCATTTTTTGCTAATTATGAATTTTTATTTCATATATTAGTCTTTATTTACATTTATTTGTTTGTCCTCTAGTTCATTATTATTATAAATCGAATTATGTTCTATATAATAATTTAATGTCTGTTTAAAACAAATCGATGACCATCCAATAGGTTGATCTAATGAAAGTTCATCATTATTGTAGTCATCATTATTAGTTAAAAATAGGTTATCTATATATTCCATTTTTTTCTCCCAAAATAATCTTAAAGTATACTAAGAACTATAATATCATAGTTTTTGATAATTGTCACTACCTATATTAATTTAATATATATTTTCTTTTATTATTAATCGAGTTTATAAAAAGATTTGAGAGCTTTTGTTGCAATTTTTACTTTAATCCATTTCTTTTTTTTATATGACCAAAGTTTTTTATTCTGTAAGTTGACTTGTTGTATTTTTTTAGTTTTAGTATGAGAATGTGATACTTTATACCCATTATTCGATTTTTTTCCAGTCATTTGACATATTTTAGACATATACAATTATTTTTATATTGAGTAATTTTTTATTTTTTTATTATTTGTTTTATATAAATGTTTTTGTAATGTATTAGATAAAGTAGTTTTAGGTACTGCACCAATAACAGTATCAATTTTTTTGCCATTCATAAACATCATCAATGTAGGAATACTTCTTATGCCATATTCTGTTGCTGTTGTCGGATTTTGATCTGTATTAATTTTAACAACTTTTACTTTATTTTTATATTCTTCAGCAATAATATCAACTACAGGTGCTACCATTCGACATGGACCACACCATGGAGCCCAAAAATCAACTAAAACTAATAATTTAGCATTTATAACTTCTTTGTTAAAAGAAGAATCATTTACTTCAAATACAGACAATATACAATCTCCATATGTTTCTCCTTTCTGTACAAATTTTATCATATACAGTCTCATATTTTCTATGCTTCTTTTTTCTTATATATAGTTATGATAGAAAACTTTTTGACATTAGTAAATCTTATCACTATTATAAGTAAGATTGCAATTATTTCACGTAAATATAATGATAAATTTATTATTAAGGTTAAATCAATATGAATTCACATAATCTATTTCATATTTATATTCACAGTTGTAATTATATATAGTTAAAATAAATAATTTAATTATTATTTTCCACCTAATATCACTGCTGTACTAACCATAACCTAATGATACTGCCTTAAATTAAAGGAGGAATACATGTCTCAATCTGTAGAAGAACGGACAAGGATTAAAAATGAGCGTTACGAGTCTGGCGTAATCCCATATGCTAAAATGGGGTATTGGGATCCTGACTATGTAATCAAAGATACAGATGTACTAGCTTTATTTCGTGTAACTCCACAACCAGGAGTTGATCCCGTTGAAGCTTCTGCTGCTGTTGCTGGTGAATCATCTACTGCAACTTGGACAGTTGTCTGGACAGATCTTTTAACTGCTTGTGACTTATACAGAGCTAAAGCATATAAAGTAGATGCTGTTCCTAATACATCGGACCAATATTTTGCTTTTATTGCATATGATATTGATCTTTTCGAAGAAGGATCTATTGCAAATTTAACAGCTTCAATTATTGGTAATGTTTTTGGTTTTAAAGCTGTAAAAGCTTTACGTTTAGAAGATATGCGTATACCAGTTGCTTATTTAAAAACTTTCCAAGGACCAGCAACAGGTATTGTTTCTGAGCGTGAACGTATGGATAAATTTGGACGTCCATTCCTTGGAGCAACTGTAAAACCCAAACTAGGTTTATCTGGTAAAAACTATGGTCGTGTAGTCTATGAAGGTCTTAAAGGTGGTCTAGATTTCCTAAAAGATGATGAAAATATTAATTCTCAACCTTTTATGCGTTGGAAAGAAAGATTTTTATACGCAATGGAAGGCGTCAATAGATCTGTTGCAGCGACAGGTGAAGTTAAAGGACATTATTTGAATGTAACAGCAGCTACAATGGAAGATATGTATGAAAGAGCTGAATTTGCAAAACAGCTTGGAAGTATTATTATTATGATTGACCTTGTAATTGGCTATACTGCTATTCAAACTATGGGAATTTGGGCACGTAAAAATGATATGATTTTACATTTACATCGTGCAGGTAATTCTACATATTCTCGTCAAAAAATTCATGGTATGAACTTTCGTGTTATCTGTAAATGGATGCGCATGGCTGGTGTAGACCATATTCATGCAGGTACTGTAGTAGGTAAATTAGAAGGTGATCCTTTAATGATTAAAGGATTCTATAATACTTTATTGCTACCATATTTAGAAGTTAACCTACCGCAAGGTATTTTCTTTGAACAAGATTGGGCATCTTTACGTAAAGTTACTCCAGTTGCTTCTGGTGGTATTCATTGTGGTCAAATGCATCAACTTCTTGATTACCTAGGTAATGACGTTGTACTTCAATTTGGAGGTGGTACTATTGGACATCCTGATGGTATTCAAGCTGGTGCAACGGCTAATAGAGTAGCTCTAGAGTCAATGGTTATGGCTCGTAATGAAGGTCGTGATTATGTTGCTGAAGGACCACAAATTTTACAAGATGCAGCAAAAACATGTGGTCCTCTACAAACAGCATTAGATTTATGGAAAGATATTACTTTCAACTATACTTCTACAGATACGGCTGATTTCGTAGAAACTCCAACAGCTAACGTTTAGATAATTTTAGTATTCCATTATATTATTTACTAAAATTTATATAACAAAAACAAGATTAAAAATCTTATATAATTGCTTAACTATCCAAGGAGTACAAGTAGTGAGATTAACACAAGGAACTTTTTCATTCCTACCAGATTTAACTGACGAACAAATTACTAAACAAATTAATTACGCAATATCTCAAAATTGGGCAATTAATATAGAATATACTGAAGATCCTCATCCAAGAAATAGTTATTGGGAACTATGGGGTTTACCTCTATTCGCTATTAAAGATGCTTCTACAGTAATGTATGAAATTAATAGCTGTCGTAAACAACATTCAAATATTTATATTAAAGTAAATGCATTCGATAACACTAGAGGTGTTGAAAGTTGTGTGCTATCTTTCATTATTAATAGGCCAGCTTATGAGCCAGGTTTTGAATTAATTAGATCAGAAGATATTTCTCGTAACCAAAAATATTGTTTCCGTAGTTATGCTACGTTCAAACCAGAAGGTTCTCGTTATTAATATCTTAATCTTATAAAGATAATATAAATTGCATTCATATATCATATATATAGAAAAACTATTACATTAAGTTTTTCTATATAGATTTTTAAAACTATATATTAAAAATATTATTTTTTTATGACAAAATATTTTTCTGATGATACTCTTGTAAATTTACAAGAAGAATATGATAAAACTCAAATACAAGAAGTAATTGATGAATTAGAACAAGAATTAATCGGTTTAAAACCAGTAAAAACAAGAATAAGAGAAATAGCAGCTCTTCTATTAGTTGATAGATTAAGAAATAATTTAGGTCTTGTTTCAGGTAGTCCTGGTTTACATATGTCATTTACTGGTAGTCCTGGTACAGGAAAAACTACAGTTGCAATGAAAATGGCAGATATTTTGAATAGACTAGGTTATATTCGTAGAGGACACTTATTAACAGTTACACGTGATGATCTTGTAGGTCAATATATTGGGCATACTGCGCCAAAAACAAAAGAAGTTTTAAAACAGGCTATGGGAGGTGTTTTATTCATTGATGAAGCATACTATCTATATAAACCGGATAATGAAAGAGATTATGGAGCAGAAGCTATTGAAATTTTATTACAAATAATGGAAAACCAAAGAGATGATCTTGTAGTAATATTTGCAGGATATAAAGATAGAATGGAAAAATTTTATGAATCTAATCCTGGTTTATCTTCTAGAGTAACAAATCACGTAGACTTTCCTGATTATACTGCAGAAGAATTACTTGAAATAGCCAAACTGATGTTAGAGGAACAACAATATAGATTCGCACCAGATGCAGATAAAGTATTACTAGAATATGCAGAAAGAAGGATGAAACAACCTCATTTTGCTAATGCAAGAAGTATTCGCAATGCCATAGATAGAGCAAGAATGAGACAAGCAAATAGGATTTTTATTAGTGGTGATAAAGTTCTCACTAAACATGATTTAGTTACTATACAATCAGAAGATATTTTAAAAAGCAGGTTATTTACAAGTTGATCAAAATCTTTCTTGACAAAATCAAGTATTTTTAAATATTATTATTTTTACTAAGGCGGTATAGCCAAGTGGTAAGGCAGAGGATTGCAAATCCTTTATCCCCAGTTCGAATCTGGGTACCGCCTAGTTGAAAATATTATTCAAAAAATTTAACATAGGGGGTGTGGTGGAATGGTAGACACAACAGACTTAAAATCTGTTGATCTATAATGATCGTGAGGGTTCAAATCCCTCCACCCCCAATAAATAAAAATCAACCTATATGTGTATATGTATTAATTGTCGACATGTGAAAGATTGTATAACATATAAAATTATCTTAATACAACATAATCAATCAGTATCTCGAAAAAATGATATAGTATTTACTCCTAGCAACACACTAGTTCAAATAAATATTAATCAGAGCTTATATCATATGAAATTAGAATGGGATCTAGTAGAGTGTTCATCTTTTGTAGAAAAACCTGGATTTTGGCTAACTTAATTAATATCAATTATTTATATACTATAGTTGTTTTTTGTAAAGTATTCTTTAAAAATTCTGTATCTACATTAGAAGCTCGAGTTAAAGAAATTTTTCCTGTACGTGCAATTTCCACAATACCATATTGACTTAATAGCTGTTCAATTGCTACCATCTTTCCTGGATCTCCAGTGACTTCTAAGATTAAGTATTCATGAGCCATATCAACTACTTTAGCTCTGAATATATTTGCTATTTCTAAAATAGATGATCTTGTAATCGAAGAAGCTTTAATCTTTATGAGAATTAATTCTCTTTCAACACATGGAATATTAGTAATATCCTGAACTTTAAGAACATTAATAAGTTTATATAACTGTTTAGTTAACTGTTCTATGGTTCTATTATCACCAGGAACTATCATAGTTAGTCTAGATATACCAGATTTTTCAGCAGGTCCAACTGCAAGACTTTCTATATTAAATCCGCGTCTCGCAAATAAACCAGAAATTCTTGAAAGTACACCAGCTTCATCTTCTACAAGAACAGATAATGTATGTTTCATAAAAAATTACTTTTGCTTATAGTTAGCTTAATGTTATTATTTATGTAATGGTATAATAATTTGCAGGTATTTGCCAACTTTTTATATAAACTTAAATATTTTATTATTAATCAGTGTTAGAAAAATCAAACAAAATAAAAAAAAGAAATAATGATTATCCTCTTATAAATGAAGAAATTAAATCTGGAAAAATTCGTTTAATTGATGTAGAAGGAAAACAGTTAGGCATTTATACATCTACAGATGCATTAAATATTGCCCTAGAGCAAAATTTAGATTTAGTTATGCTTAATGATAAATCCACGCCTCCGGTTTGTCGCATATTAGATTATGGAAAATATAAATTTATTCAGGAAAAAAAAGCTAAAGAAGCACGTAAAAAACAACATAATGCAACTTTAAAAGAAGTAAAAATGCGTTATAAAATAGAAGAACATGATTATAAAGTACGTATAAACCAAGCATTACGTTTTTTACAATCTGGAGATAAAGTAAAAGCCATTATTACTTTTAGAGGCAGAGAAATACAGCATTTAAATTTAGCAATAGAGTTATTGAAAAAAATGGCTCAAGATTTAAAAGATTTAGCAGATATACAACAACCCCCATCTAAAGATGGTAAACAAATCATCATGGTATTATCACCTAAAAAAACTATAGCTAAATAGATAAGTATATTAATCAAAAATTTTACTCAAAGTAAAGATCATAAATAAATAGAAATAAGGAAAAATCATGTCTCGTTATCGAGGACCACGTTTAAAAGTTTGTCGCCGATTAGGAAATTTACCCGGATTAACAAGAAAAAAATCAAAAAAGCAAAGTTTACCTGGAGAACATGGAGAACAATCGCGCAAACCATCAGAATATTCATTAAGATTAGAAGAAAAACAAAAGTTAAGATTTAATTATGGCTTAAATGAAAGACAACTTCTCAGATATATCAAAAAAGCCAAAAAAGTACAAGGTTCAACAGGTCTTATACTACTTCAAATTCTAGAGATGAGATTAGATAACACAATTTTTAGACTTGGTATGGCACCTACTATACCTGCTGCAAGACAATTAGTAAACCATAATCATGTTCAAGTAAATGATAATAATGTATCTATTTGTAGTTATCAATGCAAACCGGGAGATACTATTCAAATCAAGAAAAAAAGCTCTTCACAAATTTTAGTAAAAAAATATCTAGATTTTCCGGGCCTATTAAGTATCCCAAGTCATTTAGAAATCGATAAAAATCAATTAGTTGGTAAAGTTAATGGGATAATTGAGAGAGAATGGGTAGCTATTGAGTTAAATGAACTATTAATTGTTGAGTATTATTCAAGAAAATAATACTCATAAACCAACTTATTTTTTATCATATGTTGTATATTTAAAATTCATCAATAAAAACTATAAATTTACAGGTTGTTTACTAGTTAAAGACCAAATAACTCTGTTAATTATTGCTTTTATAACTGTTATGTTATACATAAAATTTTCATAAGTAGTTTTTTGTGATTTTAAAAATGAATTTGATTTTAAAAAATCAAAAGATTCTTTTGAAGGAATAAATATACAACTTTTTAAATATAAATTTTGATCATGTTTATCACTATTATCATTTATAAAGTCTTCTAAATTATATACCATAACAGAAGGTTTATTAGGTAAATTATAATATAAATTATCTTTTAAAAATTTCTGCCAAGCAAATAAAACAACATCATAATTTAAAAAAATATACTCATTTATTTGACTATTTAATTTTTTATTAAAATAATAACTATATTCAACAAGTTCTATTTGCTTAGTTTTTTTATTTTTTACCATTAATGGTTTAATTAAATATACTGGTTGTCCCTGGAATGAATATTGATTATACTTTTGATTTCTATGAAAATAAATATTATTTTTATACTGATAAGTATGAATTAATTTACCTAATTCTTTTAAATCAGGTATTAAATGAAATTGTATTCTTGATGATAATTTATAAAATAATTGATAATAAAAACTTAAATTACAAGGTAGTATACTTACATTTAACTGCTCATTTATAGACTTATTTTTATATTCAATATACTGTTTATATTCTGAAGCATCATAAGGGTTCATAAAAAATAAGCCTTGATATACAGGCTGATTATTATTACGAACAGAGAAATTATAAAAACACCACTGATATAATTTATCTAATAAATTTTTTTTATAAATCAATTCATCAGATGGTTCAGCAATAATCATTTGAGATGAATTATTAATAACAGTAAAAAGAGGAAAATAATTAAACTGTAGGTTATTTAATAATTTTAATCTTTTATTATTAAAAACTCGTTTTTGATTATATTTAAATAATACACTTAATAAATTTTGTGGAACAAAACCATTAAATCCTTTTTTCCATATATACTTTATATCATGATTAAAAATCTTATTAATTTCGTCACTTTTATTATTAGTAAATGCTACTTCTATTCTACCAACCGATAAAGCTTTACTAAAATCTGATAAAAATTTTTTATATTGATTCTTGTATATTGCTAAACCATCTGATTTTAATTGATTACTATAGTTATTAGATAATGAATTAGATCTTGAAACAAAAATAGTTTCTTGCCAATATGCATTTAATAACTTAATCATAAAACTACGAGAAACCAGTTGTTGATTGGCTAAATCTTTTATATTCTTATAAAAATTATCATGATTTTTTTTAACTTTGAATAAATTTTCCATGTTATCACGAATTTCTACCATAGCAATATAATTACAATAATTATATTTTTTAGTTACGATACTAGATATAAAATTAATATTACTTACATTAATGGAGTGATGTTTTAATACTTGGTAAATAATCATTGTAAAAAAAGTTAATATTTATTAATACTATAATAGTATAAATATAAGCCCAATATATTACATATTGATTTAAATAAGCAACATTATAATCTAATAAAATCAATATAATATAAAATTTACATTCCTTTATGAATTAGAAATTGTAAAATAACAAATTTCAACTTATCATCATTATTTATATAACCAATAAAACTAAAACTCAATAAAAATTTAATGGAACTGGTGGGAATTGAACCCACGTCCATATTAATACAGTATGTTAAGCTTACTTTAACAAAATAAAATTATTTAATATAAAAGTAAAAGACATTTAAATAATTAAAATTATTTCTACTTAGCTTAAAATCATGAAAAATTAAGAGCAATCATAATTTACGAATTAAAAAACATTACGATAATATTTTTTAATATTCTAAAAATCAATAAACAAAGATATAAAATTATGCTTGTACTAAATTTTTAGACAGAGAAACTATTTGATGCTTTGCACTTATTTTGAATTATATAATATATAAATCTCAGTTTCATTTTTCGTCCTAATCTTAAACATTCTGTAATATATGTAGAAACCTAACAGTCCCTTCATTAAAATTTTAACTTAAAATTATAAATTGTTCAGTTAATGAATAATATAACAATTTTCTACCTATAAATTTTATATGAGCAAGGAAGGATTTGAACCTTCTTGTATGTTGATTTATTGGATTATAATAAAAAAAGAAAATTATTTTTTAATGTGTTAATGGAACTAGAAATAATGATTTTGGATATTATTGCATTAGATTTGAAAATTGCAAGTATTAAATTATTGAGTTCAAAAATTTTATTTGATTTAATTTATAAATCTTTAAAACGATTTATACCTAAATTTAAATACGATTACAATAATTTTTTTAGTAGTTCTTCAATTTATTTAAGAATGGTTTTCAATGAATATAAATTACTTATGGAGCATTTATTAATTTATTTAACTCATGGTTCTTCAGAAATGCGAGGGCATGTTTTTGTTTTTGATTATGAAAAAACTCCAATAAGTTATGTATATGTTTTATTTGAAAATCTATTAATTCAAGTGAGTGATTTAATAATATATTGTATTTTAAGTCAAATGAATTCTTTATTTAGTATCATGAATTTTATAAAAAATAATAATTTATCTAATATTTCTTATTTTTCAATGAGATCTATTAGTTTATTTCTTAATTCTTTATTAATTCAAAATATTATTCAATTCTATATTAGTCAACCTAAATCTATTTATGATTCTAGATATAAAGTTTGGTTATTAAGTTCTTCTGGTTTCGTTGTTAAATATATTTATGTTTCTAGATGGGATGATATTTATTTACTTTCTAAATTTCAGTTATTCATATTTTACTTAATAGAAATACAGGATTTAATAGTACCACAAGTAGAAAAGATGTTTTTTTTTATAAGTAAAATTTTTTTATATATTTTAGTTAGTTTTTTAGGTAATACTGTGATATTTTGTATACGTTTTATATTAAGTAATATTTATAATAATTATAAGTAAGTTTTTTCAAATAATTATTATTATAATATCTATATCTATCTTCTATTTTTTATTTTTTTACAAATGAGTCAAAAGCTAAACATTAACTTAGAAGTGTCTAAAAAAATTAATGAATTAGAGCTTAATGTTTTGTTAAAGCAACAATTATCTTTAATTCAAGAGATTTTTTCTTATGGTGTCGTAGGTCAAGAAGCTTTATTGGATTTGCTAATAAATCGTCGTATAATTAAAAATGTTAATATATCTTGTTTAGATGGTACTTTATTCCAGACCCTTTGCTCTTCTGATTTCCAAGTAATTCAACAAGGCTTAAGAAATTACTTTCCTAATGGTTTGTTAGAATTTAAGTCATCATTTGATGTAGATTACAAAAATTTGCAGAATTTACTGCAAAATTATCATTATCAGGAAGCAGACCGTTTAACACATAAAACATTATGTAATTTAGTAGGTTTAGATTATAATAAAAGAAATTGGTTATACTTTACTGATATAGATATGATACCTGCAGATGACTTATTAATTATAGATTTATTGTGGAGAATATATTCTAGAGAAAAATTTGGTTTTTCTAAACAGAGACAGATATGGCTAGCTAATAATTGTAATTGGAATAGATTATGGCAAAATATAGGTTGGACTTCTAAAAATCAGCCATTGCGTTATCCCAATGAATTTAATTGGAGTTTAAATGCTCCATCTGGGCATTTACCTTTATTTAATCAGTTACGAGGTGTGCAAGTTTTATCTGCTTTATTTAATCATAAAGCTTGGACCAATTAATATACTCTAATTATTTATGAATTTTTGATTGTTCTATTAAGTAAATAAAATGATTAAATAGATACTCTGAGTCGTGTGGTCCAGGACTTGCTTCTGGATGATACTGTACAGAAAATATTGGTTTATCTTTATGTATAATTCCTGCTATTGTAGAATCATTTAAATTAAAATGACTAATAGCTAATTGTTTACTTAATGAGGAATTGAACTTAACTGCAAATCCATGATTTTGACTAGTAATTTCAGCTTTCTGATTCATACCTGCTGGATGATTAAGACCTCGGTGTCCAAACTTTAATTTAAAAGTTTGGCCTCCAAGAGCTAAACTTAGAATCTGATGTCCCATGCATATACCAAATATAGGTATATGACAAAAATCAATAATATCTTTTATATTATTTATAATGTTAATCATAGATGATGGATCACCTGGTCCATTAGATAATAATATACCGTCGACTTGTAATTCTTTGATTGTATCATAGTTACTATTTGCTGGTAGTATTGTTATACTGCATCCACGATTTATTAATTGTGATAGTATATTTTGCTTAACACCTAGATCAATTACTGCAATATGAAAGGTTTGATGGTTATTTACATCAATTTTTTTATTTAAATGAGAGTATGTTTTTGGTTTTTTTTGATGGTATTTTAATCTATACAAGTGTTTAGTTGTTACTTTATCAATTAGTGTATTCTTGGTCATTCTAGATGATGTTTGAATGATCTCTTCTATCATTTGAGTATTAAATATTTGATTTGTTATATACCCATTCATGACACCGTTATTTCTTAAATGCTTTGTTAATGCACGTGTATCTATTCCAAATATATGTGGAATTTTTTTTTGCATTAAATAGTCTGCAAAATTTGTATTATGTCTCCAGTTACTTGGTTGATGACATAAATTTTTGGCGATAATACCTTTTATATATATTGTTTTTGCTTCATTATCTTCTTCATTAATGCCAGTATTGCCAATTTCTGGATATGTAAATATAATAATTTGTTCTGCATAACTAGGGTCTGTAATAATTTCTTGATATCCTGTAATACCTGTATTAAATACTACTTCTCCAATCGATTGAATAGAATTAAGCAAGGACCATCCGTAGTATTGCGTGCCATCTTCTAGTAAAAGCATTGCTGGATAATTTTTTTGCTTCATTTGTGTTTATTAATGAATATTATATTTGTTAATAATTATTTAATATATTATAAAATAGATAGTTTATGTAAACTATCTATGATTTTAATAAATATTATATTTTAGAAAAAATGAGATGCATTAAACTCATTTACCAGCCTTTTGCAGCTTGTGATAATACATAATTGGCAACATTATCTATTTCTTCGTCTGCTAAACGTCCACCAAAAGCAGGCATAGCATTTTTACCATTTTTTACTTGTGTAGTAATAGCTTCGATGCTTTTCATGCCATTGTTTTCTAGTACGTCTTCTTTTAAAGTTTTTTCTGGCATAATAGCGTTATTTCCTCCAGCATGACATGCTGAACAATTTGCTGTAAAAATTTGTTCACCAGCTTCAAGATCAGCAGCTAAACATTGTGCTGAAAAAAAGAAAGTGTTAAAAATAAAAAATAATGTAGATAAAAGTTTCATTATTAAATTCTCTCCTACGGAGTATATGATTTTAGTATATATTATATAAAGATTTTAATAGTTTTTGATTAATATTGCTATTAGTAATAAATTTTTCCTCCTCCCCATTTTTCTCCACCTAATTTAGGTTGTACTAATATATGGCCTGCAATTGCAAATAAATCTTCATCTGTTAAATTTCTCATTTTGGGAAATATTTCTGCACTTTTAATACTAGGGTGTAACTCAGCAATAGAAGTTTCTCCATCATAACTTGTTGGCTCTTTCATGTAGTCAATTAAAGCATTAATACTATCTCGTGGTGGTGTTGCTAGTTTCAATGATTCAAGTTCAAGACCAATATTAGGGTTGGTTTTTGTTATTCCACCATTATGACATTGAGCACATGAATTATTAAATAATCTTTTACCTCTTTTAACTTGCTCTGGAGTTAATAAAATAGTTTTACCTGATTCTTCCAGCTGTACAGTTCTAGTAGTTTCGTCTAGTTCTATTGCATTAGCTGAAAAACATAATATACTAGAAACAAAAGATATAAATATAAAAAATGGCCAAATACGTTGTTGTTGCATAATTATGTCTAAATAATTTTTATTGTTGATCTTAATAATATTTATAATAAATAAACAAATAAAAAAATACTTATTATGTATTTTTTTATTTGTTTATAAATAGTAATTAAAGTGAATTATTTAATTATATTTATTGTAGTGTTACTTTTAAAGTAAATATCTTTAATCAAGTTTTCTTAATATTATTATATATATTTATTTGCATTCACCATAGTAAAAAGATAGCACTTTATATAAAGTTTGTTTTAGTTGTGTTCTTGGAATAATTAAGTCTATAAAACCATGTTTAAAAAGATATTCAGAAGTTTGAAAGTTTTTAGGTAAATCTTCTCTTATAGTTTGTTCAATGACTCTTCTACCAGCAAATGCTATTAGAGCATTAGGTTCTGCTATTATAATATCTCCTAACATTGCAAAACTGGCAGTTACTCCTCCTGTTGTTGGAGAAGTTAAAATGGGAATATAAAGTAGTCCTGCTTGTTGATGTTTTTGTAACGCAGAAGATATCTTGGCCATTTGCATTAAACTCAACATTCCTTCCTGCATTCTAGCGCCCCCAGAAGCACAGAGTATAATAACAGGTTTTTTCATTTTTGTTGCTTTTTCGATTAATCTTGTTAGTTTTTCTCCAACGACAGATCCCATACTACCACCCATAAAACGAAAATCCATAATGCCAAATGCTATACTAATATTGCATATATTTCCTATTCCAGTTTGTACTGCATCTAATAAACCTGTTTTGGTTTGCATATCATGCAATCGGTTTTCATAAAGTTTTTTATCACAAAATCCAAGTGGATCTGTAGATGCAAGTTGATTATTAATGGGTAACCAAGTATCTTTGTCAATTATTTGTTCGATTCGATCATAGCTAGAAGTAGGAAAATGATTGTGACACTCTGGGCAAACTTTTTGATTTTTATATAATGTTTTATAGTACATTAGTAATCCACAATTGTTACATTTAATCCATAAGCCGTCAGGAATTTTTGCTGATATCTTGTTGATATTGTTTTTGATATATGTATTTCTTTTTGTAGCTAGCCATTCAGATAGGGACATAGTTGTTTTTCTATTGATTATATAGAATAATATTATGATTATTGTATTGATTCTTTAAGCTAAGGAGATAACATTTCAATCAAAAAGTTAGATGTCTATGTTCTCCTTAGTGATATTTTAATTTCTTAATGTTTTGTCCTTTTGGCTTACAAATAATAATGCTAGTGTAATAGGTACAACTACAATTAATGCACCTAAAATTAAGCTATTTAAGAAACTAGATAAAGATGATGTCATATTAAATCCTTGTTTATATAATATAAAGATTAGTTTATTAATCAATAAACTTTTATAATTTAATAGTTTTTATTTATGTTTACTATTAAATATATATATCTTTATTGACTATATACCAATATTTTAAATCTAATTTGTATATTCAGTTTAATCTTTTTATTTATTTATTAACATTTCCATTGTATTACTACTGTTCCCCACGTAAGTCCTGCACCAAAACCAGAAATAACTATGATATCGTCTTTTTTAATTTTTCTATCTTTTAGTGCTTCATCTAAAGCAATGGGTATAGATGCAGCCGACGTGTTACCATATTTTTTTAAGTTAGAGATAATTTTATTGGACGTTATTGATAATCTATTAGCTACAGCATGTAAAATTCGCTCATTGGCTTGATGTAATAGAAGCCATTGTATATTTTCAGGTAATATATTAAGTGATTTTAAGCATTTTAATATACTAATAGGTACTTGAGATACAGCAAATTTATAAACCTCTTTTCCATTCATATATAAGTGTCGAAATTGGCCTTGATTAATATGTAATACATTATTGTTTTTATTATCTATATCATATTCTTTATATGGTATAGATAATTGTTGTGCTTCTTTGCCGTTTGTATCTAATTGAAAACCAAGTATACCATTGTCTTCTTTTGGACATGACTGTATAACTACTGCACCTGCACCATCGCCAAATAAAATACATGTACTTCTGTCAGACCAGTCTATCCATTTAGATAAAACATCTGCACCAACGACAAGAATATTATTATAACTGCCATTTTGTATAAATTGTGCTGCAGTGATAATACTTAATACAAAACCTGAACATGCCGCAGTTAAGTCAAAGGCAACAGCTTTATTTGCTCCAATTCTTGCTTGAACTTGTGCTGCACTGCCAAAAAGATCGTTAGGGCTAGATGTTGCTAGTATTATTAGGTCAATATCTAATGGGTTCATTGAAGCATTCTTTAATGCTTTGATTGATGCCGAGGAAGCTAAAGTTATAATAGATTCTTCTTTGTTCTTTAATATTCTTCTTTCTTGTATTCCTGTACGATTAACTATCCATTCATTTGATGTGTTAACTATTTGGCTTAGTTCTTCATTTTTTATAGATAAGTCTGGAACAGCAGAGCCTGTTGCAAGAATTCTTGCTCCTTGCAGAATTGATAATACCATATTACTTTTAAAATTCAATTGAATTATAAAAAATTAATATTTTCCATTGAATATTTAAAATAAATATTCATTTTTTATGTTATTTTTCAGTTACATATTTATCCTGAACTGAATTATTAAACCTATATTTGATATTTTGTGTGAATTAGACATATCAAATAGCAAAACCCGGAAAATTTACCTGTGTAATTTAGCTTGATTGCTGCTACTTTCCAGTTCTGACAAATTTCAGCTATTACATATGTAATTTTCCGAGTATACCATAATTATAACATTACAGATGTGGCTTAATCAACTATTATTTGTTTAATATTTATTGTGACATTCCTTGTATAATAAAGTCAAAATAAGGACAAACTAATCCAACTTCATCATTATTTAATGTTTCTACAGTGGCTTTTTTTAAACATTCGATCGCATCTATCATACCTAAAATTGGTACACCTAGTGAATTATACATTTCTCTAACCCCTATAATTCCTATTTTTTCTATAGATGTTTTGTCACTAGCTAAAATACCATAGGTAATTAGTCTTAGATACCATCCATAATCTCTTAAACATAAAGATCTTTTACGTGCTCCTTCAGCATTACCACCTGGTGCAATATATTCTGGGTGAATTTGAAAAATAGTTTTACTTGCCTTTTGTATAATTTCTTTTTCTTTGTCGCGTAATTTACTACTTATTTGTATTCTTTGCTCACCTGTTGTTAAATAATCTTGTATAGATTGTAATTCACCTATACTAGGGTATCTTAATTCATTATCTGCTTCTAGAATTATTTGGCTAATTAGACTCATATTATTTTTTTAAGACATTATATTATTAATAGTAATAAAAATTTATGACTTAAATAAAAAAAAACAAGCTTATGATATATAACTTGTTTTTTATATTAGTTTTTTATAATGAAAAGAACAAAATATCTGGAAAGAAGCGATTAATTTCAATAACAAAACCGGCAGTAAATGTAATCCATATAGCTCCTACTACTGGTATTGTTGATAGGTATGTTAATAAGTTTTTATTCATAAATTTATTTAGTTTATATTTATAGTTTTATTAATTTATTTATAAAATAATTGTGTAATTAACGTGGTGATACAGTAATATCAGTGTCACTAGCTAATAATTTACCACTTGTGAATTCTTTTATTGCTGCTATTGGCCATGTAAATCCAGAAACAGAAAATTTAATGGCAAGAGGTACATCAATAATAATTTCTTTTTCAGTTGGTTTGTTAGTTGTAGAAATTTCTTGAAGATATTTTCTTCCTACCCATCCTATCCAGCCTGCAATATATATAAATAGAATACCTGGAGCCATAAATTCTCCTGCATGATTCCATCTTCCGTCAGCTATTAAATGTGGCAATCCGTCTGTTCCACATAATACACCTGACTTACTATAGTTATCAAATCTTAATTGTGTTTTTTTAATTTGTTCTTGAAGTGCCAAAGCAGGTGGTGTTGCAGGATCATATTTTTGCATTCTATTTTCAAGTTTTTTAATACTATTATTTAGTCTTTTAGTAAATGCTGCAGAATTTTTACATGGTTGTAAATGAGAAATTTCTGCAAATGTGCTAGTGGGTTGGGTTAATGTTAGGATTGTAATCATCCATACTATAGCAAATATTTGTTTCATGATTTAAATGTTTATTCCTCATGCAATAATTATTAATATAACAAATGGTTATATATGAAGTAATATATGATAATTGTTTATATCATAAACAATAACCGATAAATACATTTTTTTATATACATAGTAACATTTATTGAAAATTTGAAGTACAAAATTTGCTTGAACTATTTTGTAAATAGTTATTTCAAGTATTTATTGTAAGTTTTGTAAAAATATTAATATCATTATGACTTTTTGGAAAAAATTTTTTAAAGTTAATCCTGTTTTTGATAAATATAATAATATAGATACAGATTCTTCAATAAAAGAAATTGTATTAGTAAAACATTTAGAAAATAAAGGTAAGTATGTAGATATTTATTTAACTACAGAAAAAAATATTAATTTATATGAATTAGAGCAGTTATGTGATGCAGTGGGGTGGGTACGTAGACCTTTGAAAAAAGTAAAAGTTGCTATCGATCACAGTTTTCTTACAATATGTCTTTTTTATAAAAACGATCATTATAAAAAATTGATAGGTTTTGCTCGAGCTACATCTGATACAGTATTTCATGCTACCATATGGGATGTTGTTATTCATCCAGATTTTCAAGGAAAAGGTTTAGGAAAAATACTAATGAATCAACTAATAGTTGAATTAAGATGTGCTGATATAAGTACAATTACATTATTTGCAGATCCTCATGTGGTAAGTTTTTATAATAATTTAGGCTTTATTGCAGATCCCGATGGGGTCAAAGGTATGTTTTGGTACCCAAGGTAATGTTCATATAATAATAGTAGACATAATATTTATTATATTATATAATTCGTATTATATTAAGTAGACGGGATATAGCGCAGTTTGGTAGCGCGCCTGCTTTGGGAGCAGGATGTCGCAGGTTCAAATCCTGCTATCCCGATTATAAATATTGATTTAATAGTTCAACTTGTTGTTTGGCGATTTTATTATTGGAATCTAAAATAATAATGTGATTATACATCCTACGGGCTTTTTTATATTTTTTTGTAAGTTTATATATTTTACCTAAGCTGAATAATGTAATCATATTATTAGGTTCTTGTTCAAGAGCTTTTTGATAATAATAAGTAGCAAGATAATATATTTCTAGTGAATAATAGCAATAACCTATTATATTATAGTATTCTGTTGCTACTGTTTGTTCTGTTTTAGTTTTTTGTTCTACTCTTATAATACAATCAAGCCAATTTTTTTGTTTGATATAAACCTGTAAGAGTTCAAAAAGGTCTTTATGGTTGATGTTTGAATCAACTAATTTATAGTTTTGGTAAATTTTATAAATCCCATTAGTTGTTATTGAGCAAGCAGTACATAAAATAAGTATTAAACAGGTTAAATATATCTTTATCATTATGGTATCATGAAGAAGGTCAAAAATATAATTTATGATTAATTGTTGGCTTATATAATATTATACATTTTAAATTTTATTTATATATGAGTAAAGGTACTTTGCATGGAAGTAATCGTAAAAGAATCAAAAAATCTGGTTTTAGAGCAAGAACAAAAACGCCAAGTGGTAGACGTATTTTAAATAGAAAACGCAGAAAAGGAAGAAAAAAAATTAATATATAAACATTTTAATATAGAATAGTGAATTTATTTATTAAACTATATATTAAGTTAATATGCGTTTTGAGCAAAAATTAAAGTTATTAATATCATCAAGGTATTTGTTTATATATATTGTTACAAATGAAGAAGAAAGGTTAGAGTATGCAATTAGTAAGATAATTGAATTTAATAGCAATATTTATTCATGGGATTTTATTGATGGATATACAAGTAATCCTAATTATTTAGGGTATGCTCAAAGAAATCCTTTAGCAGCTTTAGAGTTTATTGAAACGTTAGATTTTAGTGTAGCAAAAGTCTTTATTTTAAAAGATTTTCATTTATTTATTAATGATATTAGTATAATTCGTAAGATAAAAAATTTATCAAAAACATTAAAAAATATTAATTTCAATATTATTATTATTGCTTCTGAAGTTGATATACCTACTCTTCTTAAGGATAATATTTCTTTACTAGAATTTCCTAAGCCTAATATAGAAGAAATTAGTTTGGAATTAAAACGTCAAAAAATTAGATACTAAAACTAGGGGGCTTACATGTTATTGGGACAGAAAGACATGAATCAAGAAGAATAGATAATCAATTAAAAGGACGCGCAGGAAGACAAGGAGATATAGGTTCATCACGTTTTTTTTTAAGCCTAGAAGATAATTTACTTAGAATTTTTGGTGGAGAAAAAATAGTAAACCTTATGCAGACACTTAATATAGATGATGATACTCCTATAGAATCAACTATTTTAACTAGAAGTTTAAATTCAGCACAAAAAAAAGTAGAAGCTTACTTTTATGATGTACGCAAACAATTATTTGAATATGATGAAGTCATTAATAATCAAAGACAGGCCATTTATTCAGAGCGAAGAAGAATTCTTAAATCGAAATTCACTCGAGATTGTATACTAGAATATGGAGAAAGTACAATAGATGAAATACTAAACTTATATAAGAATGAGAACACCAACAAAGAAAAAATCATACTTATTCAAAAAATAAAACAGTTACTTAGTATAAATGATAAATTTTTAACAAATGATATACTAAATATGAAAATCGAAGAAATCAAATATTTTTTATATGAACAATTAATAATTACATATGATTTACGCGAAAGTTACATGGAACAATTAAGGCCTGGTTTAATCAGGCAACTTGAAAAATATTATTTACTACAACAAATAGATAAGGCATGGCAAGAACATTTAGAAAAAATGATTATATTAAGAGAATCTATAGGATGGAGAAGTTATGGACAACAAGATCCACTTATTGAATACAAAAACGAAGGTTTTCAAATGTTTATCAACATGGTTACCTATATTAGACAAACAGTTGTCTATTTAACAATGAGATCTCGTTTAATTGTGAGACCGGAATAAATCAATCAAAAGGTTGACATTCAAAATAAAATTAGTTAATGTATATTTAATACATTTTCTTATATTAATTTAGTTAAATATTTTAAGCCCCCATCGTCTAGAGGCCTAGGACATCTCCCTTTCACGGAGGTAACGGGGATTCGAATTCCCCTGGGGGTACTGTAGTATTAATTGAACTTTTAATCAAATTACAAAAGTCTCCTAACAATTTAATAGAATCAACGGAAGAATTATTAAGCATAATTTTCATAAATGCACTTCCTATTACCATTCCGTCTACGTACCATTTAGATATATATTTTGCTTGCTCAACATTAGAAATACCAAAACCTAGCATTATTGCTTTATCTGTCTGATTTTTAATCTCTTTAGCCAAAATATTAATTTTATGATCTATTTGATCTCTAACTCCAGTTACTCCATAACTACTAACTAAGTAAATACATCCTCTTGATTTAGAAATAATACGCTTTATTCTATTAACAGAACTTGTTGGTGCTATAAACAGAATTAACTCTATATTATATTTATCACAGAATTTCATTACATAATCAGCTTCTTCTAGAGGTAAATCTGGAATAATCAAACCTGATACTCCAGCTGATGATATATCTATAATAAAATTTGAAATACCTTTTGCTAAAACTGGATTATAATATGTAAATATAATAATAGGTGCATTCAAACTTGGTGTTACTAACTTTAACATATTAATTATATCATCAATATAAATTCCTTGATTTAAAGCTATTTTAGAAGACTCTTGTATAATCGGCCCATCAGCTAATGCATCAGAATAAGGTATACCTAATTCAATAATATCTGCACCATTATTATCTAAAGCATATAAAGCGTTGATTGTTGTACTAAGATTTGGAAAACCCGCTGTAATAAATGGAACTAAAGCACATTTTAAATTATTTTTACGTAATGTATTAGAAATTAAACTCATATATTAACCAAAAGTATTAAAAAAAATATAAAACAATAATAATTATATATATAGAAAATTTAACTAAATTATACTAAAAAGTATAAATAGGCTGCCCGGGACTCGAACCCGGAACTAATCGGTTAAAAGCCGAGTACTCTACCATTGAGTTAGCAACCCTATAGACAAAAGTATAAATGATAAATCTAATAGGCACAACAATATACTAAAAATTCTTATAAAATCTTATCTCTTAATTGCTAATACAATACTAATGAATACACATATACAAAAAAAATTTCATCAAAAATTTCATATCTTTGTATCAAAACATAAATTACAGACTATATTAATAGCTATTTCTGGAGGCCAAGATTCAATATGTCTCATTAAATTAATAGAAGATTTTCAAGAAAATTACAATAAAAAACTACAAATCATATATATATATATCGATCACCAATGGACATACTATAGCCAACAACAAATTAAACATTTAATTAATATAATTAAAAAAACAAAAAGAATATTTTTTATTTACCAAATAAATCGATCAGTTAATTCTGAAATGAAAGCAAGAGAAATAAGATATAATATACTTGTTAAACACTCAATAAAATATAACTATAAACATATTATAACCGCACATACACAAACAGATAAAACAGAAACTTTTTTACAACATATAATCAGAGGAACTAGTCTCAATGGACTCACAAGCTTTAATGAGTATAGAAAATTTAATAATAAAATACACCTTTATAGACCTCTATTAGAATTCAAAAGAACAGAAATTAAGTGGTTATGTCGCAAATTACACTTACCCATTTGGTCTGATATTACAAATTATAATTATACAATTAATAGAAATCGTTTACGTCATGAACTAATACCTTATATTCATAAATATTTTAATAGTAATATAGATAAAAAAGTTAATGATTTTCTTATTAATTCAAAAATGGAAAATGAATATGTGACACAAAATGCAATTAAACTATACTTATATAGTCGACACAAAATTAATATAGCATTAAACTATAATTTAATTTACAGACAACATATAGCTTTACAAATAAGAACATTACAAGTTTTTTTTTTCATCATTCAAAACAAAATATTAACTTAAAATTAATTCAACATATAATCTTTTATATGAACAATAAAAATATATCTTATAAAATAATACCATGGCACAACCTATATATAACTTTATTTTATCAATGGATATATATTCGATAAATTTATAAAAAATAATGGACAAAAATTTAAATTTAACTATAGACACATTGATAAAACAACATCCTATTATCTTATTTATGAAAGGTGATAAATATTTTCCCAAATGTAATTTTTCTCAACAAGCAGTAAATATCTTAAATACATTCAATATTGAGTACCATACAATTAATGTATTAAATGACAATAATATGCGAAGTGGAATTAAAATATATTCTCAATGGCCTACTATACCACAACTTTATATCAATCAAGAATTTATTGGAGGTATAGATATTATATGTCATTTATATAGAACATTTGAATTACATGAAATATTAGAAATACATATCAATTCTTAAATAGACTGTTATTATTTCAAAAGCGTAAAACAAACTATATAAAAAATTAGATATAATATAAAATCAAAAACAGAGTATAATTAATACATATATAACATGTATTAAATTCAAAAAGGAAAATCAAATATATGATTAATTGGCAAGTAATTGGTCAACTTGTATCACTAGGTATTATTGTTTTAGTTGGTCCAGCAGTTATTATTTTACTATCTTTCAAAAAAGGTAACTTATAATATATATACTTTTTTCTAAAAATGTAAAGACTATGCAGGTATTATATACATATTTGTGCCTGCATACCTCCACTTAGCTATTAAATATGTTGTAATAATAAATTTCTATCAATTTTTTGATTATTACCAGCAAACTCACTATCTGGATTTAAAAATAACATACAATGGCATTCTTTTCTTTCTCTCATAGGCACACAAGGACAATTCCAATAGGTATTTATTACTTCTTTCCGTTTATTTTCATAATGACGACAGGGACATAAAGGAGAACCATATTTATTTTTATGTTTTGCTAAACCTTCAATTACTACCGCAGTTACACTAATATCAGAACAAAAATATGTTCCTGTTCTTTGTGCATATACCTCAGAAAATTTGCGCATTGCTTCTAAATTAGACTGTTTTAATTTAGACAAATCATTATTCATAATAAAAAATTCCTACATATTTATCACGTATATAAATTATACTCTAAATCAAAATTATTTATTTATATTGCAAATATAATAAATTAAATTACAAAAGTATTAAATTTTACAATATTTCAATCAATAAATAAAAAAGTCATACTATACTTTTATCATTATAAAATTTATAAATATCAATAAACATGACTGCATCATATTTACCATCTATATTAGTACCTTTAGTAGGAATTATATTTCCTGGCTTAACAATGGCACTATTATTTTTATATATTGAAACTGAAAACATTAGTTAATTTATTTTTGCAACTAAAATCATTTTGTCGTTTATAAAATGAATCAGTCGCCTATAGAAAAAAGCGACTGATTTAAACAATTTATTATACATTTCTTTAAAATTTGAAATAAAACCAAAAGTTTTACAAATTATAAAGAAGAGCCAATACCAGAATAAGAACCATAAATAAAAATTCCTAATACAGTAATGGCAGCTATACCACCTACTGTAGCAACTAGCCATAAAGGAACTCTACCCGTACCTGTCATTGTTATAAGTCTCCAATTACAAATGATAAATATTAAAATTTAAATTATATATGTAATATCTATTGTATCTCAAAAATAAAATTATACTCAATTCAATTAATTAAAGAAATAACTAGAAAACAAAACTGCAAGAACAAAAATCAATAATAAGCCCCAGAACAAAGATGTACGATTTAATTCTACAGGCTCTTTATTAGGATTAGGACCACTCATAAAAATCTCCTATCGTTGAATAAATTGCATAGATGTAATTGCACCTAAAAAAAATATAGTTGGAATGGCAATACCATGAATTGCCAACCATCTAAATGTAAAAATGGGATATGATATAGGTTGATTTAAATTTCCTCTACTCATAATAATTCTATAAAACCTCCTTCTAGATTCCTTTAGTTAAATCTTCTAATTCTTGTTTTGCACTAAAACGATCATTAACCAATGGTACTTGCTGTCGATCTTGTGTAAAATATTCATTTGGCCTAGGAGTCCCAAATATATCATACGCTAAACCTGTACTAACAAATAACCAACCAGCAACGAATAAAGCTGGGATAGTTATACTATGAATAACCCAATAGCGTATACTAGTGATAATATCAGAAAAAGGGCGTTCACCGGTTGATCCTCCTGACATAAGAAATACCTCCTAAATAATATAAAATAGTATATAATATAAAACTATTTATCTCCATGGATTATAATAAGAAATTATATACTGAAATATAATAATTAACTGATTTTAGTATATACCTATTATAAATAATATAATTATACTACTTAAATAACACTTTTAATAAAAATATTAGTAATTATATAAAAAATATAACTTATCTAAACTTTTAATATATATAATATATCAAATTCAACTAAATCAACAGTTAGATAAATATTAATCAACCTTTATTAGATCAAACCATAAACTAGTACCTACAAATAAATGACTCTGCAACATAATTTTCGTTTTATGTTTACTTAAAATATTAGTAACAATTGACAAACCTAAACCAGTACCTTCTAATATATGTACATGATTCTCAATCCTTACAAATCTATTAAAAACACGTTTTTGATCTATCTTATCAATACCTATACCTTCATCAATAATTTCTACTCTTACTGTATTCTTATACGAATTACCTATACATACTTGATTAAAATGCGAATTGGTAGGTATATATAATCTTAAAAGAATATTTCCTTTAAAAGTTGTAAATTTTATTGAATTACTAATAAGATTGGCAAATACTTGTAATAAAGAATTTTCATGAGCCCAGACACACTTAATACTAGGATCATACTCAACTACTATTTCTACATTATTATAATTAGCAATTAAATAAGATGCATTAATTGAATCATTAATAATACTAATAATATCAACAGGTGTTAAAATATAGCTAGGTACGGACTCTAAACGAGATAAATTTAATATATCATTTACTAAAGTAGATAATCTTTTAGTTTCATTATTAGCTATTTTTAAAAAATGTACTTTTTGTTTAGTAGTTAAAATATTATTATAATCTAATAATGTTTCTAAAAATGAACTAATACTAGATAAAGGTGTTCTTAATTCATGGGACACATTAGTAATAAATTGATTTTGTGCATCATTTAACTGAATCTCACGACTAATATCTTGTACAATTATAGCAACACCTGTTAATACATTACTTCTATGCTCTAAAACCGTTGTTAATAAAAAACGAAAAGTTTTTTTTGAACCATAATCTAAATTAATACACACTTCTTTGGTCTGATATTTCATATCTTGCAAGCAATGTGATTTAATAAGACTATTTAAAACAGGTAATAAAGCTTCATTAACATGAGAAGGTAAATGAAAAAATATACGCTGACCTAAAATATCTACATTAAACCAATTAAATGCTTTTATTGCTATTTGATTTGCAAATAATAAACGTAATTCTGTATCAACTAAAATAGCACCATCAGCTATCGTAGAAACAATTGTTTCTAATTTCATTTTTTCTAACATTAATTTATCAACATTCTTTTTTTCATAGGATTCTAAACGTTCAGCCATATCATTAAAACCCAAAATCAAATCACCCAATTCACCATCAAAATTCAAATCTATTCTTTGATTAAAATTTCCAGAAGAAATATTTTTAATACCTAATAATAACTGTTTAATAGGTTCAGTTAAAGTAAGCATATTAAATGCTATACCAATTATAACCATCAACCATATAGATACAAAAATGGCCATACTGACACCTCGAATCAATTTTGAGGATGAAATAAGAATCGGATTTGAATTAATGCCCAAATCAAGACTTCCAAAATTTTTACCATTTTTTGTTAAAGGTATAGTAATATCTATAATATAATCATTAAATATACTATTATATTTAACTAAAGGAATACCAAACAAAAAATTCTGAGTTTCTAGTTGAAATAGGTTTCTATGTAGCTGTAATAAACTTTGAATCTTGTTACTATAAACAGGTAAACTAAAAAATAAACTACCATCTGTATGAAATAGTAAAATATATCGAATACTGGATGTATTTAAGTAAATTTTTTCTACAAAACTAGCCAATTCTTGCCTATTATTAGTTTCTACAAAATCTATTATATTTGAAGCAAATAAAGTTCCCAAGTCTTGACAAAAACGAGTATCTGTGATGATTGAATCTCCTTGAATAATTGTTAAAGACCAAAATGTCAAACTACTCATTATCAAGGAAACCAATAATGTCATAAATACCATAACACGTGTTTTCAAATTAATATTAGACCACCAATCAGAAATATGTGAAATAACTTTTATATATATCATTATTATAAAACTTTTAAAGAACTACCTAGATCACTAAACATATAGTAAGAAAGCAAAAAATTGAAAATAAATATCAGTAATAAAGATAGAACAACAGAAGAAGTAGTATACTGTCCTACACCTTTTGCACCACCTCTTGCCAATAAACCCCATGAACAACTTACAACAGAGATAATTAGTCCAAAAAACATTGACTTAAACGAAGATTTCAATAAATCAAAAAATAGTAAAGAAGAAAAAAGTGAATTTAAAAAAAGATTAGGAGTAATAGAGTATAAAGTAAAACAAACAAAAATACTACTGGCTATACTTGTTATAAATGAAAGAAAATTTAAGGCAGGTAATAATAAAATACAAGAAATTATTCTAGGAATAATTAAATAAAATAAAGGATCTGTGTTTAGTACATATAAAGCATCAATCTGTTGAGTCACTTTCATAGTTGCTAATTCAGCAGTAAAACATGAACCAATACGCCCAATGATAATAACAGAAGTTAAGACAGGAGATAATTCACGCAGAAAAGCCATACTTACAACTGCACCTATTAAAGACGTAGCATTTAAATAAAGAAATTCTTTAGCTATTTGTAAAGTAAATACAATACTTACAAAAAATGCTGTTATTAAACTTATACTCAAAGATTCTGGACCAACTACAAACATAATCTCTAAAAGAATTTTAGACTCTAAATCCGAAACTCTATAACTTATTATCCGATAATAAATTAATTTGCTAATATTTATAAAATATTTATATAAATAAACACTTAAATGAAAAACCATATATATACTTAACTTACTTAAACTATATAAAAGAACAAATATAGTTTTATTGCATAAATAAAAAATTTAGATTACACTAAAATCATGAGGGCGGTTAGCTCAGTGGTAGAGCGCCTGCCTTACAAGCAGGTGGTCACTGGTTCAAATCCAGTACCGCCCAATCGAATAACATAAAATAAGTTATAATAGGGCTCATCGTCTAAGGGATTAGGACAGGGACCTTCTAAGTCTCTAATGTAGGTTCGAATCCTACTGAGCCTATAAAAAAAATACTAATGAAAAATTGAATCCACAACTTGTTTAACTTTTGAACCAGAATCAACTGTTTCTAAAGGATCTTTACGAAGTCTATGACGTAGACATAAAGTAATCACTTTTTTAATATCTTCCACTTCTACATTTTCTCTCAAACTATAAGCTGCATATGCTTTAGCAGCTCTATTAGTCACAATATCACCACGTAAACCATCTACATCTAATTCACCACAAACCTCGGAAATTTTAACTCTTAACTCATAATCAATATTGGTATTAGGCAATATTTTTTGTGCATTAATAATACTACTCTTTAATTTATTCTGCTGATCTTGAAATTCAGTCAAACATAAATGAGGATTACTATCAAACTTATTACGTTGCTCAACAATTTTGACTCTTAAAGAAGGTTCTCTAACTGTACGAATCTCTGCATGCATACCAAATCTATCTAACAACTGAGGTCGCAATTCACCTTCTTCAGGATTACCAGAACCAACAAGCACAAATCTAGAAGGATGACGAATAGATATACCTTCACGTTCAACAGTATTCCAACCTGATGCTGCCGAATCAAGCAAAATATCAACTAAATGATCATCCAAAAGATTAACTTCATCTACATACAAAATCCCTCTATTAGCTTTTGCTAATAACCCTGGTTCAAAAGTTTTAATACCTTCAGTTAATGCTTTTTCAATATCGATTGTACCACAAACTCGATCTTCTGTAGCTCCCAGAGGCAAATCAATCATAGGAACTTTGGTAAAAACTGTATTAATACTTGTTCCTTCATTAACTTTTTGCTTTACTGCATCTGTCATTAGCTCAAAATCAGAAATATGTGAATTACAGATATCATCTTCGACTACTTCTATTTCAGGCAATAAATCAGCTATTGCTCTAATAGTAGTTGACTTACCTGTACCACGATCTCCCATAATCATGACACCACCTATTTTAGGATCAATTACGTTAAGAATTAATGCTAATTTCATTTCTTCTTGGCCAACTATAGCAGTAAAAGGAAAAATTGGCCGTGTTATATCTTTTGCAATACTCACAATAATAATTATATTATTTTCAATAATTTAATAAAATTAACTAATATACATAACTAACAAATAATCAGAAAACTTTTAAGATTTTTTCTTATAATATTTTTTACTCATCTTAATAGTAAGAATTATAATCAAACTCTAGAATAAAAAGTCAAACAATAATCGATAACAAAAAAGATGTAACATATTTTTTGTAAAAGCTACATCTTAAAACATTGAGAAACTAGTTCAAATCAAAATTAACTATTGATATAAATTTGTACAGATCGGAAGAGCACGATCTTGTATTCATCATTGCATTCGTTGCTGCACCTCCAGTTGATATTGATGGTATCCGTGAGCCAGTTGCTGGTTCTTTATTATATGGAAATAATATTATTTCTGGCGCAGTTATTCCTAGTTCTGCGGCAATTGGTATCCATTTCTATCCTATTTGGGAAGCTGCTTCTTTAGATGAGTGGCTATATAACGGTGGCCCATATCAATTAATTGTACTACACTTTTTATTGGGTGTATGTTGCTATATTGGTCGTGAATGGGAATTAAGCTATCGTCTTGGTATGCGTCCTTGGATTTCAGTTGCTTTTACAGCACCTGTAGCAGCAGCAGCAGCAGTATTTCTTGTTTACCCTATTGGTCAAGGAAGCTTCTCTGATGGTATGCCTTTAGGTATCTCTGGTACATTCAACTTTATGCTTGTATTCCAAGCAGAACATAACATTTTAATGCATCCTTTCCACCAGTTAGGTGTTGCAGGTGTATTTGGTGGTTCTTTATTTAGTGCAATGCATGGTTCTCTAGTAACTTCTAGTTTAATTCGTGAAACAACTGAAAATGAATCTGCTAACAATGGATATAAGTTTGGTCAAGAAGAAGAAACTTATAATATTGTTGCAGCTCATGGTTACTTTGGACGTTTAATTTTCCAATATGCTAGTTTTAATAACTCTCGTGCTTTACATTTCTTCTTAGGTTTATGGCCTGTAGTAGGTATCTGGTTCACAGCTATGTCTGTTAGTACAATGGCTTTCAACTTAAATGGTTTTAACTTTAACCAATCTGTTGTTGACAGTCAAGGTCGTGTAATTAATACTTGGGCTGATATTCTTAACAGAGCTAACTTAGGTATGGAAGTAATGCATGAGCGTAATGCTCATAACTTCCCATTAGATTTAGCTTCAGGTCAATCTTTACCTGTGGCATTAGTTGCTCCAGCTGTTAATGGATAGTTGTTGATTTCTACATATAAAAAATTAATGCTTATAATGTAATTTAAATGTAAAAACCATAAAACATATAGTAAAATATATGCTTTATGGTTTTTTAGTTTTTATTTAAAGTGTTGGAATAAATAATGAAAGGAATAATATAATTTTTTTTAGGGTTTAATAAATGTATAGTGTTTTTTTGGTTAAAATAAATAAAGTCTTTAGTAAATAAGTCATGTTGACAATTTTTATTTTTATAATTGATTATTATTTTTTTTCTAAATTTTTTATTAAAAAATAAAGATTTAATATTTTTGTTAAGCAAATATTTAGATATATTTGTATTTACTTCATTTTCATTATACTTATGATTTTTAGATATTTTTAAATATATATTATTTTTGCTATTAAATAATTCCTGTAAACTTTGTCTTCTTCGTCTTCTTGTTAACTCGACTAATCCTAGCTCAGATAGTTGTACAATTTGTGGTTTTGCATAATCTAATTGAAGTAATTTTGTGAAATGTTCAAGTAGTTGTAATTGATCTTGTTGTGATAACATATCTATAAAGTCAATAATAATTACTCCATTAATATTACGTATTTTTAATTGATATGCAATTTCAATAGCTGCATAAAAGTTTGTTCTTAAAATAGCTTCTTTAGAATTATCAGATTTGTTAAAAGATCCAGAATTCACATCTATGACAGTTAAAGCTTCATTATTTTCTATTATTAAGTGACCTCCTGAAGAAAGTTTTACTTTGGATTTTAATGCTTTTGATATATTTTTTGTTATCCCAAAGTGTTCTAAAATGCATTCAGGTTTTTTGTATACTTGAATTCGCGTATTTTTTGTACAGTTCCATTTTTTTATGTAATGTTTTATTTGTTGAAGTCCATTTTCTGAATCTATAATAATGTTATTTATGTTAGAATTATAGTAATCTCTAATAATTTTTTGAATTAAATCTTTTTCTTTATAAATTAAATTAGGACAAGGTGAACATATAGCCATTTTTTCGATTGAATACCATTGTTTTTTTAAGCAATTTAAATCATCTATGATTGCTTTAGTTCTTTTACCTTCTGCTGAAGATCTTATCAATATTCCCATCATAGATGGTTTAAGAAGAATAGCTAATGAATGTAAATGTATACGTTCATTGTGATCATATATTTTATGTGAGATACATATTGTATTACAGAAAGGCATTAATACAGTATATTTTCCAGATAAATTAATGTTTGTTGTTAACCTAGGTCCTTTATTTATAGTAGGTTCTTTAATTATTTGAACTAAAAGTATTTGATTAATTGAAAGTATATCATTAATGTGGTTGATATACCTATTCTTTTTTAAGTGTTTGATATCACTGATATGTATGAACCCGCTTTTTCCATGATTACTGATTTTGATAAAAGCTGCATTTATACTAGAAAAAATCTTTTGAACAATACCTATATAGATATCATTAACTTGGTACGTTTTATTTATAGGAATAATTTCTTGTATTTTATTATTTTGTAAAATAGCTGCTATATTATTAAAACGTGAAATAATTATTTTTTTTACCATTTTTCAAATATAGCTTCTAAGATTTATAGAAAAAATAAATTTGCATAAAGCTTTGTTTTTAGATATTTATAAATTGTTTTTCATAATATGAATTTACTATTTTTTTATTTATTGCTAATTACATGTACTTTTTTGATTTTTTTTTGAATAGTTTGAAAATTGACTATACCATCAGTAGTTGCAAATATAGTATAATCTTTACCCATTTTTACATTTTTTCCTGGTTTAAATTTGCTTCCTCTTTGTCTTATAATTATAGATCCTTTTATAATATTTTCTCCTCCATACTTTTTAACTCCTAATCGTTTTGATTTTGAATCTCGTCCATTTTTAGTGCTTCCGCTTCCTTTTTTATGTGCCATTTTTTGTTGTTTGTTCTGTTTTATGCTGAAATTTTTTCTATTAATAGTCTCGTCAGTTTTTGTCTATGACCTTGTTTTAGTTTATTATTTTTTTTGGGTTTGATTTTAAAAACTGTTATTTTTTTTCCTTTTATATGTCTTAAAATTTTTGCTGTTATGGTAATAGATGTAAGGCAAGGATGTCCTATTTGTATATTATTTTTTTTATTAACTAATAGTATTTTATTTAATTTAATTAAATCTCCTGGTTCACCTGGAATATAATTTAGATCATAAAATTTTCCTTCTTCAATCCATAATTGTTTGCCGCTTGCCTCAATAATGGCGTAGTTCATATTGAATTTTGTAAAAAGTTAAATATATATTATTTGTTGTTTCTTTAGTCACAATTATACTATAAATCTATATTCTATGATTTTTGATTTATGGTTAATTTCAACATTATTTCTATTATGATACTTATTGCTTAATATGCTTTTTTTTGTTCCTGATTTATGAAGTTTTGTAAATTTGTGTCCGTCTATAATAATTCCATCAGGCAATAAAAAGCTACAGCCATTTTTTAGTTTTCCATATATTGGACCTACTGGAAATCGAAATTTTTGGGCTTTGTATAATTTGAATTTACCAAATTTGTTTTTTTCAGTTAGTAAAAATTCGAAATTTAATTTGTTATTGAAAGTATAAATCTGGTAATCTTGATTTTTTACTATTAAACCAGTTTTTAATATATACATATATATACAGTAACGAAAATTAGTTTTAGCATATCTTTTACCTAAAATGATATATTTTTCTATTCCTTTAGATACGTATATATTGATTCTTTTTTTTCTATTAATAAGGCTTAAGCTGGATAGAAGTCCCAACAATCCAGAGATATTATCAATATGGTTTTCTGTAAGAATTATATTAGAGATTTGATTAATTCTTAAATTTCTTCGTTCCATTAAATGTTGACACCCTTGACTACAATTTAAGATCCAAATATCTTTTGAATATTGAAAATTTAAAATGAAACTTGTTTTTATATTTACAATAGATGGTTGATTACGAGTTAAGTTTATGATTTCCACCTGGCTTTTTTACTAATAAGAAAAATAATTTGATTGTTGTTTTATTTTATATGTTACTATCACTAATAATATTATTCTCAATATAAACAAAGCTATTATTTTTGTCTTTCAATAGTGATTTGGCAAGAGAAAGAGCTTGTTGGCTTTGAAAATAAGCTTTACGTTTCCAATTTGCTTTTCTCGATTTTGATTTTGATTTTGAAGTTCGTTTTTTAGGAACAGCCATAATTTTATTTCTTTGTGAAAAAGTTTGAATTTTTTATTATAGAGTCTTCATGCTATTATGGAATACAAAACATGATATATTTTTGTATTCCTTCATTCATTAATATTGATTATACTATTTATTGTTTTTTATATTTGTAAAATTACATGCTTCGAAATTGTTGTATTGCTACTCTACCAATATTATATAGAGCCCAAGAACCAGCTGCTAGTACTGGAGTTAATACTATAATTAATCGTACGTCCATATATTTTTTCCTAAAATTCTTAAATAATTAAATCAGTAATATGATTTTTTAGATAATGTTATATTGATATTTTATATTAATGTATAATAAATTATACATTTTAATTTAAGATTAAGATTGAAGTGTTATATTAATTATAATAGTTATATAATATTTATGTAAATTTTATATTTTTTTACTGATTTATTTTTAAATATGCAAGATTTACCGTTTAATTTGGATCAATTAAGAATTTTAAAAGCTATTATTAAAGAAGGTAGTTTTAAACGTGCGGCTGATAGTTTATATGTATCTCAGCCTGCTATTAGTTTACAGATCCAAAATTTAGAAAAACAGTTAGGTATTCCTTTATTTGAAAGAACAAATAAACAAGCAAAGTTAACAGAAGCTGGTAGTTTATTGCTTAGATATGGAAATAGAATTCTTGCTTTATGTGAAGAGACTTGTCGTGCTTTAGAAGATGTACAAAATTTACAAGGAGGTACACTTGTAATTGGAGCTAGTCAAACTACAGGAACTTATTTAATGCCGAGGTTAATAGGTTTATTTAGACAGAGATATCCTCAAGTTAATGTTCAATTACAGGTACATTCTACAAGACTTATATCATGGAGTGTTGCTAATGGACAGATTGATTTAGCTGTTATTGGTGGAGAAGTACCTAGCGAATTAAAAGATGTTTTACAAGTTACTTCTTATGCAGAAGATGAATTAGCTTTAATTTTACCAACTTCTCATACATTTTCTAAATTATCTGATATACAAAAAGAAGACTTATATCATTTAAGGTTTATTGCTTTAGATACTGAATCTACAATTAGAAAAGTAATTGATAAAGTTTTAAATCAGCATGATATAGATAGTAGTAGATTTAAGATAGAGATGGAATTAAATTCTATAGAAGCTATCAAAAATGCAGTTCAATCTGGGTTAGGAGCAGCTTTTGTATCAGTTTCTGCAATAGCAAAAGAATTAGAGTTGGGTATATTACATTGGGCAAGAATAAAAAATGTAACTATTAAAAGAATGTTATCTATTATTGTTAATCCTAATAGGTATAAATCAAAAGCAGCTGAAACTTTTAGTCAAGAAATTTTAACTTTATTTGTAACACCTGCACAAGATAAAATTTTTATTGAGAGATAAATATTTTCACTTTGCTGTTTTTATAAAGATTCTGATTTAAATTCTCCAGTTAAAACAAAACTTATTCTTAATTTAATCCATTCAATAAACTCTTTGTCTAAAGATATTATAGCAGCAGGAGTACTATTGATCATTTTTTTTAAATTTTTAAACTCTGGTTTATGAATAAATTTTGGGTTGTCTATAAACCAAAAATCTATACTTTTTTTATTACTTAAGTAATGATTGGTTCTTTCTCTTAAAATTTCTTCAATAGGTTCTGCTTCAACTAAAAATTTTTTACTTGCAATAGCAAAATAATAATTATTCATATGATTTAATTATTTTTTAAATATTTATTTAGTATTCATTATAGTATTAAATTGATTGATTTTATATTGAGTTTAATGATTGGAAATAATATATGTCTACTAATTTAGCTCAACAGTTACGTACGGGTACTACTAAATCACATAGTATGGCTGAAAATGTAAGTTTTGTAAAATCTTTTCTTGGGGGTGTGGTAGATAAAAAATCGTATCGCAAGTTAGTGGCGAATTTATACTTTATTTATATGGCCATCGAAGAAGAAATGGAAAAAAATAAAGATCATTATGCAGTAAGTTCGATATATTTTCCCCAACTGTATCGTCAATCGAGTTTATGTAAAGATTTATCCTATTATTATGGTTCTAATTGGAAAAAATTGATTCAACCTTCTAAAGCAACAAAAAACTATGTTAATCGTATACATGAAATTGGAGAAGCTCAACCAGAATTATTAATAGCTCATGCATATACTCGTTATATGGGAGATTTATCTGGAGGACAAATATTAAAGAAAATAGCAAAAAGTGCTATGGGATTATCTAGTTGTAATGGAACGAAATTTTATGATTTTGATGATATTGAAGATGAAAGTCTATTTAAAAAACAATACAGGAATGCTTTAGACAATGTTCCAGTTAATAATAATCAAGTATCTCAAATTATTACAGAAGCTAATATTGCATTTAATTTAAATATGGAAGTATTTCAAGAATTAAATTCAAATTTTATTAAAATTATGTTAATGTTACTTTTAAATACGGTGAATAATTTTCGTAAATGATCTCATTATAACATTGATATATTATCTATTCAATTATTTTTTTATGTCTAAACTTAAAACATCTAAGTCTATATCTAAACGTTTTCATGTAACGTCTAAGAGTAATTTGATAAGACATTGTGCTTCTCATAGTCATTTATTACAAAAAAAAACATCGAAAAGAAAACAGAGGTTAAGAAAAAAGTTTTGTGTTAATTCTAGTGATTTAGGTAACTTTATGCATAAACTGCCTTATATTTCTTAGAAATATTGTATAATTTATAAGCTTTATGATATAAATATTAATGGTTAAATATATCAAAATCTAAAAAACTTATGACTCGTGTTAAAAGAGGTAATGTTGCTAGAAAAAGACGCAAACGTATATTAAATTTAGCTAAGGGTTTTAGAGGTTCTCATGCTTCTTTATTTCGTACAGCTAAGCAGCAAGTGTTTAAATCTTTGAAATATTCTTATATTGGTAGAAAGCTTAAAAAGCGTTATTATAGAAGTCTTTGGATTATGCGTATTAATGCAGCTGTTCGTCCATTTAATATGACTTATTCAATATTTATGTCTAATATTAAAAAGTCTCAAATAGGATTAAATCGCAAAATGTTATCACAGCTTGCAATCATAGATACTCAAGGATTTAATGTTTTAGTAAAACAAATAGTATAATTATTACCATTTCAAGAGTACAAAATATATTGTTTTCACTTGAAATATAATAAATGATATTTTAAGTATTTAATATACTCTATGTGTTATATAACTGCTTAATAATTGAAGAGTATTATAAGCTTCACAAGAGTATTTATTATCTAAAGCATTTAAAGCAGCTTGTATATGTTCTTCTGCTAAGTCTTGAGCCTTATATATTGCTTTAGTTTTGTTTATAATATCTATTGCATATTCTGAATCTCCTTTATTTTTGAATTCTCTAGTAATTAAATGATATAAGGATTCATTTTCTTCTAAAGCAAAAATAATGGGAGATGTTAAATGTCCGTTTTTGAAATCTGATCCTGCTGGTTTTCCTAATGAAGTATTAGATCCAATTATATCTAGTATATCGTCAATAATTTGAAAAGCTAGTCCTAAATGTTTACCGTAAAGATAAAATTGGTTTTGTACGTTTTCATTACAATTATTTAGCATAGCAGCACCTTTACAGCTTGCTGCTATCAAGGATGCTGTTTTATAAAAAGATTTTTCAATATAGTCATCTATAGAAATTTTGTAATTGAAATTATTACTACCTTGTCTTACTTCTCCTTCAGCAAAATCAGTAATTACTTTTGAAATAGTTTTGACAACTTCTAAATTATTTAAATTAGCTAAGTACCATGAGGATTGAGCAAATAAAAAATCACCAGCAAGAACAGCAATTTTGGTATTAAATGTTTCATGTACTGTATTAACTCCTCGTCTAGTGCTACATTCGTCTACAACATCGTCATGTACTAAACTTGCTGTATGTATAATTTCAGTGATTTCTGCTAATCTATGTTGTTCATTAGAAATTATATTATAAGGGCTAGTTGCTTTTGCAACTAATAAAACTATTGCTGGTCTAATACGTTTTCCTCCAGCATCAAATAAATGTTCAGCTGCAGCATATAAGATAGGATTTTTGGCGCCTATCATTTTTTTTAAATTTTTATCTAAATGTAACAACTCCTTGTAAATAGGAAGTAAAATATTATTATACATAGTTATTGTTTTATATGTTAATTTTTGTTTGGCATATTATTATAGCTTGAATAAATCATATATGTACATATATTTGCTTTGAACTAGTTCTATATTTTGTATTACAGTTTTTTTAATAATTTATTAAATCTCTTATTTCTATTTTTTATTTTATAAATTATTATTATGATAGCGAATATTTGTATTGATTTTGTTAATTAATATTTTTAATTTTAGGAGATCTGTAATATATTATGAATAATAATATTACTTTACCATCAAAGTTGTATGATATTGATAATGTTGATGTTGATACAATGCTATATTTGTACAAGGATATGTTATTAGGGCGTAATTTTGAAGATATGTGTGCTCAGATGTATTATCGTGGTAAAATGTTTGGTTTTGTGCATTTATATAATGGTCAAGAAGCTGTTTCAACTGGTGTAATAAAGGCTTTAAGTGATTTTGATTATGTATGTAGTACATATAGAGATCATGTTCATGCTTTAAGTAAAGGTGTTCCTCCTCGTTTAGTTATGGCAGAATTATTTGGAAAAGAAACTGGTTGTAGTCATGGACGCGGAGGTTCTATGCATATTTTTTCAGCTCCTCATAATTTTTTAGGTGGTTTTGCTTTTATAGGAGAAGGGATTCCAGTGGCTACAGGGGCTGCATTTCAAAGTGTATATCGTTCTCAAGTTTTAAATAATTCTGGTCCTATGTCAGTTACAGCCTGCTTCTTTGGTGATGGTACAAGTAATAATGGACAGTTTTTTGAGTGTTTAAATATGGCTGTTTTATGGAAACTGCCTATTATTTTTGTTGTTGAAAATAATCAATGGGCTATAGGTATGGCTCATAATCGTTCTACTTCATCACCAGAAATTCATAAAAAAGCTATTTCTTTTGGTTTGCCAGGAATAGAGGTTGATGGTATGGATGTATTAGCTGTTAGAAAAGTTGCCTGTGAAGCAATCCAGAGGGCAAGATTAGGAAATGGACCTACACTAATAGAGGCTTTAACATATCGTTTTCGTGGTCATTCTTTAGCTGATCCAGATGAATTACGTTCTCGCCAAGAAAAAGAAGCTTGGGTAGCTCGTGATCCTATTAAGTCTTTTAAAAATTATTTATTAAAAAATTCAATTGTTGATCTAAAAGATATTCAAGAAATACATATAAATGTTAAAGATCAAATAGATGATGCTATTCAATTTGCATTATCTAGCCCAGAACCAGAAGTTAAAGATTTAAAGCGTTATTTATTTGCTGAAGATCTTTAAAAATTTATTACATATTTTTTAATCAATAGCTTAATAATTATGAAACAATTATTTATGTTTGATGCTTTGAGAGAGGCTACCGATGAAGAAATGAAGAAAGATTCATCGGTTTTTGTTTTAGGTGAAGATGTAGGACATTATGGTGGTTCTTACAAAGTAACAAAAGATTTACATACAAAGTATGGAGATTTAAGAGTATTAGATACTCCTATTGCTGAAAATAGTTTTATGGGGATGGCTATAGGAGCTGCTATTACAGGTTTGCGTCCAATAGTTGAAGGTATGAATATGAGTTTTTTATTGTTAGCATTTAATCAAATTTCTAATAATGCTGGTATGTTGCGATATACATCAGGAGGGAACTTTAAAATACCTATTGTAATTCGTGGTCCAGGAGGCGTTGGAAGACAGTTAGGTGCAGAACATTCTCAAAGACTAGAAGCTTATTTTCAAGCTATTCCGGGTTTAAAAATTGTTGCTTGTTCTACTCCATATAATGCAAAAGGATTATTGAAATCTGCAATTAATGATGATAATCCAGTAATACTATTTGAGCATGTATTATTATATAATTTAAAAGAAGATTTACCTGATGGTGAGTATTTTTTACCTTTAGATAAAGCAGAATTAGTACGAAGTGGTAGTCAAGTAACAATTGTTACATATTCAAGAATGCGTCATCATGTTATGCAAGCTGTTGATCAGTTAATAGAACAAGGTTATGACCCCGAAGTAATAGATTTAATTTCATTAAAGCCAATAGATATTCAGTCTATTGGTGAATCTTTAAAAAGAACGCATAAATTGATTATAGTAGAAGAATGTATGAAAACAGGAGGTATTGCTGCAGAAATAATAGCTCAAATTAATGATATATATTTTGACCAATTAGATGCTCCGATTATTCGTTTATCTTCAGAAGACATTCCAACACCCTATAATGGTACTCTGGAAAGAGCAACTGTTATAAATCCCCACCAAATTGTTATGGCTGTTCAAAATCTAGTTAAAGTATAAAATGAATGATTTTAAATAAGTAAGTTATATCTCTTACTTATTTAATATTTTATTTTTTAAAAATTCATTTCAGCTGCTTGTACTTTTTCCCATTGTTTTTTCTTGAGAACAAAGAAAATTTGAGCTAGTGTTACAGCAAAAAAGAATATAATCATTCCTTGTATCCTTGCTGGGCTTTGTAAAACAATCTCTGTTTCATTTTGTCCAAAACCTCCAGCATTAGGATCTTTTGTTAAATTTTGATTAATTATTATATTATTGCCTTCCTTAACGTTTAATTCTAGTCCATTAGGAATGTTGATTTTAGTAATTTCACCATTGCTTTTTTCAATATATATATCATATCCACTGTTATTATCTAATGTATCAATTTTGTTAATTTTACCATTAGTTGAAGATGTAATAACATTGTTATTTGATTTATCACCAGTTGGATAAATTTGTCCCCTTCCTCTATTACCACCAACATATATTGGGTATTTAATAAAGTATGTATTTTTATCTTTGCTAGGATCAGGTGATAAAATAGGAAAAATAATTTCTTGGTTTTTATCACCAGGTACTGGTCCTACTACAAGTATATTAGATTGCGAGGTACTATATGGTTGAATATATGTTCCTTTTGTTTTTTCTTTTAATTCTTGGGACAGCAAATTTTTTGGTGCTAATTTAAAACCTTCTGGTAGGATTAAAACTGCCCCTACATTTAATGGACCTTTTTGTCCATTTCCAAGAATTTGCTTATTATTAGTATTATATGGTATTTTAACTATTGTTTCAAAAACACTATTAGGTAATACAGATTGAGGTGCTTCAATTTCTACTTTTTTTTGTGCCAAATGACAATTGGCACATACAATACGTCCTGTTGCTTCTCGTGGATTTTCGTATGCTTGTTGTGCATATATAGGAAAAGCTATAGATTGTTTAATTTCTAATATATATATAATACTTAAAGGTATTAAGAGGCAGCTAAAAATAATTTTTCTAATGTATTTTAATGTCATATTATTTTCTCTAATATAAGTAATTTAAAAAAATCATATATGTTTTTTATAATAATAACATTGTATCTTTATTATTTTGAATAAATAATAAAGATGCAAGACTTTTGTGGAATTATTATTAATAATTAAATTGTATCTTATTTATTAATGCTTTTTAAAATTAAAATTCCGCTAAAATATAATATGATAATTGCAAGAGACATACAAATTTGTGTTAAAGGATCTGTTGAAGGGGTAAGAATAGCACTAAGTATGGTTGAAAGAAAAATAACGTATTTCCAATATTTTAACATTTGATTTGAAGATAATATATTAGTAATGCCTAAAATTATTTGAATAATAGGTATTTGAAATGATATGCCTGTACTAAAGAGTAATAGAAATATGAAATTGAAATATTGTTCAAATGACCATATTGGTTCAACAATATTTTCTCCATATTCAATTAAAAATTTTAAAGCAGCAGGTGCTAATATATTGTAAGCAAAAATAAGTCCGGAAAAAAACAGGAAAATTGATGATATTAAAGTGGGAATTAAATAATAGCTTTCCTTTTTTGTTAGTCCTGGTAGAATGAAAATCATTATTTGGTAAATTGTGAAAGGACTACTTAGAATAAATCCTGTATATGCTGCAATTTTTATAGAGGAAAAAAAATATTCTCCTGGAGCTAGTTGCAAAAATTTTATTCCTTTTGCTGGTTGTTGTAATATAAAAGATATATTTTTATTGTATAATAAACAAATTATCGTAATCATTATAAAAAATATTAATGCTTTAAACACTTTTTCTCTTAGTTCTTCTAAGTGTTCAAAAATGGACATAGTTGTATTATTGTTTAAATCTTATAATATTCCAGAATTTGAATTTTTAATATTAATTCCTTATATAAAATTGGATAAAATGATATTTAATTTCATAAAATTAAATTTTTATCAAAAAATATATAAAACTAAAAAAATATATCCACAAAATAATAAAAAAACAAATGATGTAATCATAAAAAATATTGATATAAAATCAAAAGGTAAATTTATAATAATTAGTCAAAAAATATTTAAAAATTTTAATTATAAATTTCAATATAGAAACACATACAATTTCCTAACAGAAAAATTTTTGCATTTAAAAATAAATAACTTAAAAACACCATCCATTCAAACAAAACAAATTAAAAGACACAAAAAAATATTGAAACAAAAAATCACATTACTAAATACATATATAAAATATAATAACTTAAAATGTAAAAAATTTTTAGAGCCAGGAAAAATTTTTATATTAGAATTTTTATTTTTAAAGCCTAAAGAAATAATCAAAAATAATATTTTGTATCAAGATAAATATAATAATAATATAGCAATTAAATATTATCAAATAATTTTATTACCTAATTACTTAAAATTTATTAAAAAAAATGCTTTAAACATTTTTATCAATATCAATTCTTTTATTACAAATAATAATTACAAAAATATAGTCGATAATATCCATAATATAAATTTTCAAATATATTTTCAAAAAAGATATATGAGAATAATAAAAGATGAACTTAAAAACCTATATCAAATAGAATATCATATATCTTTAAATAAACTTTGTTCTTACTATATATTTAGTAATTTCAATAATAAACTAAATGATAAAAATAAAATTTTTAAATACGGTTATATTATAGGCTTAGGAGTACAAATAAATATACCAATTAAAACATTACCAAAGATTCGTTTTGAATACAAAACTAATAAGTATAATATAAATCATTACCAATTAAGATTATTTTCATCTTACATTAATAATAATTAACTAATTAATATTATGAAACTAACATTTAAAAACTTAATAAATTATTTAGAAGGTAAGTGGATATGTAATCAAACTATTTATAGTTTAAAAAGCAAAAAGATATATAACTATAAATTTACTGCAGAAATACCATCATTAGATAGTTTAAATTGCAATCATGTACAAAATATTGCATGTATTACTAAAATTAAAAATCAATATACCATATATCAATATATTTATCCCTATTTATTAAATAATCAAAAAGGTTTTATCCATAAAACAAAAAATAAAAACAAAAAAAAGTATATATTCATTTTTAATTCTAGTAAAGTTTTAAAAATAACAAAGTCTATGAACAATATTAAATATATAGAATATACTTATTTTATTGCTAAAAACTTTAAATTATCATTTGGAGTTATGAAAATAAATCATAAATACCAATCCATTTGTTTTACATCTGACATTAAAATCTCTACAGCTGATACTAATAGCATAGAGTAAACTAGCTATTAGTCATAATTCATTATTCTAAATCTTTACGATTTGGATTTCTTGATGGATCATTAGACAAAAAACCAAAAAAGAAAAGTGAACTAAAAAATATCACTGTAGTATAAACGAAAATCTTTAATGTAAACATAATATATTTCCTTAAAATTATATTAAAGTATAGCAAAATATGAACATTAAATAATATTGTACACTAAAAATGATAATTTAAAATAATTTAATTTCAACATAATTAAATTATTTAAGGCACCATTCTTCTCAAATTATATACTCTTTTAACTTTAATAGTTGCAATAATTATATCTTTATGATTATAGAAATTTTTTTCAGATTTTATTTTCATATGTCCTTCAATAATTACAATATCATTCTTTTTCAATAAATCAAATAGATAAATACCTAATTTACCTTTGGCTAAGCAAATAATTGAATGTAAATGAACTTTTTTATTTCTTTTAAAGAATACAATGTTTATTTTCAAAAAGATTTTTTGCTTAATACGATATATTCTTGGGTTACTAATTATTTTACCAGTTCCAATAAATAAGTTCATTTCATTAAAATTTTGTATTTTCTACTACTTCTTTAGCATTTAATTCTCTTAATTTTTTCATGATTTTAGTAAAATATTCTTGCATATAGATATCTAATTCTATTATTTCTTTACTATTAATATTTAATAAAGTATATACATAATTCATATGGGAATTAAAATTGTCTCCTCTACTAATAACTTCTGTAAAAGCTAACCTATCAGAAATATTCCAGCTCCATTGGAAAAATTTAGTAAATTTCTGAGTAAACTTCAATAAATAAACCGGAATTCTTATAATTCTTGATCTTTGACCAGATAATTTTTCACAAAGTTCTATAATTTCTAATGAATTCCATGCATAATTTCCAACTAATGGTAAAATACATTTATTAGATTGCTCAATAGATAAACTTTTAATCGTTAACTTTGCTATATCTTGAGTATCAATATAAGCAATAGTTGTTTTACTTTTAGTTATCCACACAGATTTTTGTTCTAGAATGGGTAAAGCATATTGAGTAATCAAACCTTGAAAAAAACCTGCTAAAGTAAAAATTGTATAATTTAACCCTGATTCTTTTAATGCTTTTTCTATTTTTAGTTTCATATTCATTAAAGGAATTTCTGGATATTTATGAGCATTTAATATGGAAAAAAATATATACTTTTGTATATTAGCTTTTTTAGCTGCTTCAATTATAATATATTTGCTATATAAATCTATTTGAGTGGCACTATACAAATCAGAAGGTCTAGAAGATGAAGCATCTATTATTGCTGTAATACCAATTAAAGTTAAAGGAATTGTTTCTGGAACTTTTAGGTCTCCATATATTAATTCAGCACCCCATTCTTTTAAAAAAGAACTTCTACGAAAATTTCTGACTAAACATTTAACCTGAAACCCTTCATCTAAGGCACGCCTTACAATTTGTCTTCCTAATGTACCAGTACCACCTAAAATTAATAAACTCATTATTCTTATATTATTTAATATGTATTTAATTTATAGTAAATAGGTAGAGAGGGACTTGAACCCTCAAAACTATAGTTGTCACATTTTGAGTGTGATGCGTATACCAATTTCGCCATCTACCCTCTTAATATAGTTACAAATTTTATATATAGGTATTATTATAACAATAAAATACTAAAAAATAAATCTAATTATGCTTACTCGTTTAATTCCCATTACATTTTTTAATGAATATATCATAACTCCTAAAACATGGTTACATTACTTTAAAAATCACAAAAAAAGTTTAATTATCATATTATACTTATCTTGTTTTTATTACTTTAATACTATATATATAATTTTAATTATGCTAGTATCTTCTATTATTATAATCAATTTTCCTATACCTAGCAAACAAAGTATATTAACCTTAAATAATTTATTAATAACTTTTTTTTTATTATTAATACTGTTTTATATAAAAGTTGTAAAAATGCATATAGTATAAGTACAATCTATTATAAAGAAAAGAATATAAAAATAGTAGTACCGGAATTTTTTACAAGATCGCTATTAATTCACATCACATATAATTTATGGCTTAAAATACTATTTCTAACAACTAAATACGAATTTATAATATTATCTGTATTATCTTTTATACAAAAAAATAAAAATTTTTATTGTCAAAAAATTGTATTTATCATAGCTTTGTCTTCTCAATTAATTCTATTAATTTCTCAAAAAATTTCATTTCTATACATCACTATTATTATGAAGGATATAAATTTCATCTTAAAACTCAATCAAAACAATATATTATGCAATTTTTATATAAATCTCTTAAACTTTAGTTATTTTCAAATTGCAAGAATGTCACATATTATACAATTTAAAAAGATCAATGATATGAATTTTACTTTTATATATTTACAAAAGTAATAAAAACTTATAGTTAATGATATTTAATACAATTTAGATTAAATAAATACTTAATAAGTATATAAAAATGACAGACATAACATTGAATAATATAAAAACAAATGATTTAAATAATTTAATAAATCAACCATATAAATATGGATTTAAGACTGATATAGAATCAGAAAATTTTCCTAAGGGTTTGACAAAAGAAATTGTTGAATTAATTAGTATAAATAAAAAAGAACCTAAATATCTATTGAATTTTAGAATAAAAGGATATCAAAAATGGCAAAAAATGAAAGAGCCAACATGGGGTAAACTCAAATATACAAAGATTGATTATGATAATATTATTTATTATTCTGTTCCAAAGTACAAGAAAAAAATTAACAGTTTAAATGATGTAGATCCAAGTATTTTAGAAACTTTTGAGAAATTAGGAATTCCATTAAATGAGCAAAAACGGTTAACTAATGTTGCTGTGGATGCTGTATTTGATAGTGTATCTGTAGCAACAACATTTAAACAAGAATTAGCTAATGTTGGTGTAATTTTTTGTTCTATATCTGAAGCAATATATAAATACCCTAAATTAATACAAAAATATTTAGGTTCCGTAGTACCAATAGGAGATAATTATTTTTCTGCCTTAAATTCAGCTGCATTTAGTGATGGATCTTTTTGTTACATACCACCTAACACACATTGTCCACTTGAACTATCAACATATTTTAGAATTAATAACAAAGAATCAGGTCAATTTGAAAGAACATTAATAATTGCTGATAAAAATAGTTATGTTAGCTATTTAGAAGGTTGCACAGCACCTAAATTTGATAATAACCAACTGCATGCTGCAATTGTAGAATTAGTTGCTTTAGATAATGCTACTATCAAATACTCAACTGTTCAAAATTGGTATTCTGGTGATAATAAAGGGAAAGGAGGTATTTATAATTTTGTTACTAAAAGAGGTTTATGTGTTGGCAATAATTCTAAAATTTTATGGACACAAGTGGAAACAGGATCTGCTATTACATGGAAATATCCTAGTTGTATATTAATTGGACAAAAATCGATAGGAGAATTTGCTTCTGTGGCATTAACAAATAATTATCAACAAGCAGATACTGGAAGTAAAATGATTCATCTTGGTGAAAATACAAGAAGCAAAATCATTTCAAAAGGTATATCTGCAGGCAAATCCATTAATAGTTATCGTGGTTTAGTAAAAATTGGACCAAAAGCAAATTATTCTCATAATTATTCATCATGTGACTCTTTACTTATAGGTAATAACTCTAAAGCAAATACTTACCCATACTTACAAGCTCAAAATTCACTTTCTAAAATTGAACACGAAGCATCAACATCTAAAATTGGTGAAGAACAAATATTTTATTTTTTACAAAGATGTATTCCAATAGAAGAAACCTTATCTATAATGATTAGTGGTTTTTGTCAAGAAGTATTTAATGAATTACCTATGGAATTTGCAATGGAAGCAGATAAATTACTTAATTTAAAATTAGAAGGAACAATAGGTTAATAAACATGAACTATAACTTAATACAGATTAATAACTTACATGTTAGTATTAATAATACACCTATTTTAAAAGGCGTTAATTTAACTATTAAAGCAGGTGAAATACATACTATTATGGGAAAAAATGGATCAGGAAAAAGTACTTTGGCTAAAGTAATTGCAGGACATCCTAATTACAACATTACCCATGGAGATATTCAATTTGACGGACAAAGCATTCTTAATATGAAACCAGAAGAGAGAGCTATTAAAGGTATTTTTTTAGCTTTTCAATACCCCATAGAAATTCCTGGAGTTAGCAATGCAGATTTTTTACGTATTGCATATAATGCAAAACAAAAAGCATATAAAAAAAAGGCCTTAGATCCCTTATCATTTTTTGAATTTATCAATCAGTATATTGAAAAAATTGATATGAATCCACAATTTTTATCACGTAATGTTAATGAAGGATTTTCTGGAGGTGAAAAAAAGAAAAATGAAATTTTACAAATGATTTTATTAGATAGCAAGCTTGGCATATTAGATGAAATTGATTCAGGACTTGATATAGATGCATTAAAAAATATAAGTACAAGCATAAATTCAATATTAACAAATGAAAAATCAATAATGATTATTACACATTATCAAAGAATACTTGATTATATAATTCCTGATTATATCCATATAATGGAAGAAGGAAAAATTGTATATACTGGAAATGCAGATACAGCAAAACAATTAGAAAAATATGGATATGAAAGTATTATACAAAAACAGAGACAAAATACTTAAAAATATTAAATAATTCACAGATAAGTATATTAAGTAGTAATAAAAAAATAAACAAAATAATAAATATCATTATTACCTTGTTTTATTTTTTTTATATATAAGTATTATACTCTAATAAATTATACTACAGAAAATGCTTGCTTAACATCTTCTATAGATTTTTTTAATAGCTCTTCTGACTCAGGACTTAGCTTTTTAGTAGTTCGAATACTTTCTCCAAATTCTGGTTTTGAGTTTCTCAAATCTTCTCTTAATGCAGTAATAAAATCTTTTACTTGACTTAATGCAATATCATCTAAATACCCATTTACACCTGTATAAATTACAGCTGTTTGCTCTTCCACTGGGATAGGAGAATTCTGTGCTTGTTTTAAAATTTCTCTCAATCTTTGGCCTCTTTCTAATTGGTTTTGTGTTGTTTTATCTAGATCTGAAGCAAATTGAGAAAAAGCTTCTAATTCAGCAAATTGAGCTAATTCTAACTTTAATTTACCAGCCACTTGCTTCATAGCTTTAATTTGTGCAGCAGATCCTACCCTAGATACAGAAATTCCAACATTAATTGCTGGTCTAATACCAGAATTAAATAAATCACCAGACAAAAATATTTGACCATCTGTAATTGAAATTACATTTGTAGGAATATAAGCAGAAACATCTCCTGCTTGTGTTTCAATAATAGGCAAGGCAGTCATACTACCACCTCCAAGATCAGAATTTAATTTAGCTGCTCTTTCAAGTAATCTTGAATGTAAATAAAATACATCACCTGGATAAGCTTCCCGACCAGGAGGTCTTCTTAATAATAAAGACATTTGTCGGTATGCTTGAGCTTGTTTAGTTAAATCATCATAAATAACTAATGTTGCTTTACCTTTATACATAAAATATTCAGCTAATGCTGCTCCAGTATAAGGAGCAATATACTGTAATGTAGCAGGATCATCAGCATTAGCAGCAACTATAATAGTATAGTCTAATGCACCTTTCTCTTCTAAAGTCGAGACAACTTGAGCTACTGAAGATGCTTTTTGACCAATAGCTACATAAACACATATAACATCTTGTCCTTTTTGATTAATGATTGTATCTAAAGCAACAGCTGTTTTACCTGTTTGTCTATCTCCAATTATTAATTCTCTTTGACCTCTACCAATAGGGATCATAGAATCAATAGCTGTAATACCTGTTTGTAAAGGTTCACATACAGACTGCCTACCAATAATTCCGGGAGCATAAGATTCAATTAAACGTGTATCTGATGTATTCGGAACACCTTTTGCATCAATAGGACGTGCTAAAGAATCAACAACCCTACCTAAAAAATCATCACCGACAGAAATTTGAGCAATTTTTCCTGTTGCTTTTACAGAACTACCCTCCAAAATTTCTCTTCCATCTCCCATCAAAACAACACCTACATTATCACTTTCTAAATTTAAAGCAATACCAATTGTTTGATCTGAAAATTCTAATAGCTCACCAGCCATTACTTCATCTAAGCCATATACACGAGCTATACCATCACCGACTTGCAAAACAGTTCCTACATTAGTAACTTTTATTTGCTGATCATATTCGTCAATTTGTTGACGTATAATATTACTAATTTCATCCGGTCTAATATTTACCATATTATCAATACTTTATATACAATATATTATTTATTCTTTATTTAGTTTCACTACGAAGATTATAAAAGTTTCTATATTCTTTTCTTTTTTTACGTATTACTTAGATAAAAAGCCATATTTTTTAACTTACCAGCCAAACTAGTATCTATAACCTTAGAACCAATTTGAATTATAAAACCCCCTAGTAAACTAGTATCTATATTCATTTCAAGTTTGACTGTTTGACTGCTTGTCATAGTTTTTAATTTATTAATAAGAGCCTCTTGTTGTGCTTCAGTCAAAGCAACAGGTGTAGATATATTTGCGATAGTAATTGAATCTAACTTATATGCCAACTCAAAATCTGAATCTTGGCGCGATCAATGTTTGCAAAGTGGAAATATCAATCATAGAAGTTGTTTTTTTTTTTTTTTCTTGATGCATCGTTCAAAAAAATAAAAATAAAAAAAATAAAAAAAATTAATAAGCCAAGAATAAAATATCAAAATTTAAAAACTATTGATACAAATAACTTAAATAAATATATTCAAAAAAACAATAAAATATCAATTATAGACATAAGACAAAAAACAGAATTTAAACAAAGTCATATTATCAATGCCATCAATATTCCATTAAAAACAATAAAAAATAAAAAAAATTTAGACTTAATAAGAAAACTTAGCAATACAAGTCTTTTAATTATTTATTGCAGCCATAATTCTAGATCTATAATAGCATCAGACTTACTAAATAAAGAAAAAATTATACACTACAGATTGAAAGACGGATTCAGTAAATGGTTATAAATAAACAACATTATTTAATATAATAATTAAATAAAATATATTCAATAAAAATCTAAATACTATATGAGTAAAAAAATAACAATAATTTTGAAAGACGAAAAAGATAAAAATCAGCATGAAAAGATAATAAATGTCACAAGGGGATATGCATTTAACTATTTAATACCACAAAATATCGCTGAAATTGCTACTCCTGGCAAATTAAAACATTTAAATATGTTGAAACAAAAACAAAAACAACAAATACAAATAAATAAAGAAAAAGCAGATATTACTTTAAAACATTTAAACATAATTAATAAAATTACTATTAAAAAAAAGTATGGTAGTAAAATGCAAATCTTCGGACAAATCAATGAAAAAGAAATATTAAAAAAAATATTTGAACAAACAGGATATAACTTAAATAAAAAACAAATAAATATACCTAATATAAAAACTGTTGGAAAATATCAAATAAAAATCAAATTACTTGATAGTGTAGAAGCAAACTTATCACTTAATGTAATACCTGAAGTGACACACAACAACATCTAATTATATTAAAAAAGGTAAAAATATAAAACTTGTAAATAATATAATTGATAAACATCAATTCCATTATTATAAAATATAGAACAAGTTTTATTTTATAACACAAAAATATAAAAAATTATAATTTTCTTGTATTAGTATTGCATAAATCATATAAAATTTTTATATTTTACAATATATATTATTATATTCATAGAATATTAAATTCATAATATAAATAATAATAATGAATCATCTATATCAATATTTAATTCCACCTAATAATCATATAGCTGAAGAAATAATAATTGGCTATATGATAATTAATCCAGATTTACAAAAAAATGTATTACAAAATCTAGAACCAGAATACTTTTTCCTTGAATCACATAAATTAATTTATATATGTTTACAAAAAACTTATAATCAACACCATTTAAATCTGAAAAACTTATTAAACATTATTAATGATAATTCAAAAATCGATCATATAATTTCACTAAAAACTATAATTAAACTAATTAAACAAGGTCAAATCTTCAATACATCTCAAAATAGGACTTTTTACCTAGATCAATTACTAAAATTAATATATGAAAATTATATAAAGAGATTATTTATTCAATACTCTTATAATACGATAAATTTATCTTATAATTATAGAATATCCATATATAAAATATATTCACAGTCTTCATTATACTTAAATGAAATCAATAAAAAATTAGAAGAAAAAAATCTTGACAACTCACATTTTTTTTTACCTGAACTATTTCAGGATTTAACTCATAATAAAAAAAATCAACTAACACTTCAATCTGGTTTCAAATCTTTAGATAAAATTACTACAGGGCTTCCTCCTGGAGACTTAATTATCATTGCTGGGCGACCATCTACAGGCAAAACTTCTTTTATTATAAATATAGCATATAACATTTTAGAACAATTTGATGTTCAAATATGTATTTTCAGTCTAGAAATGACAAGAAAGCAAATATTACAAAAAATTATATCTATAGGATCAGCAATTCCATTATATCTTATAATACAAGGAGAAATTAATGTACAAGAATGGAATATAGTGATTAATATTTGTCAAAAAATACTAATATCAAAAATTTATATTGATGATACTACAAATTTATCTATTGAAAGTATTATAAATACATCTCAAAAAGTATGCCAAGAAATAAATAATAAAGCTATAATATTTATTGATTATCTACAATTAATTAATAGCCAATATTCAATATTTTTTAATAGAAATGAAGAACTAAGCTATATTACAAGACAACTCAAAGTTACAGCTCAAATATTAAAAATCCCTATTATTGTCCTTTCACAATTAAATAGACGTATTGAGACAAGAATTAATAAAAAACCTTTGCTATCAGATCTCAAAGAAAGTGGCTGTATATCATATAAATTCTTGATAATCATTAATTATAAACATAAAATAAATATTATTTTCAATCATTACTTAAATACGTATATTACATCTTATATCAAGCAAAAAATTAAAAAAAATCATTTATTTAACTATTTAAAATATATACCAAATTCAAAAAATAAAATTGACTTATTTATAGAATACGTATTTATTTATAAAATAAATTATCATCAACAACTTCAACTTACTGAAAACCACCCTATTTTAAAATATAATAGATGGGTAAAAACCAGATACATAGAAGAAAATCATACGATAAACCACTATAAAAATATTATAAAAAAAATACATAAAAGAATAAAAAGCAATCACATATATATTAATTTTTTTTATAATTCTTTGGTATATGAGATTAGTAAAAAAGAATACTGTAATTTTAATTATCAAAAAATCATATTACATAATTCTATTGAACAAGATGCGGATATAATTATCATGTTATACTCAAATACTTCATCTAACGAAAATAAAAATTTTTCAAAAAAAATTATTGATATTAATATATTAAAAAATAGAAATGGAATTACTGGTTCACTACAGCTTTTATTTAATTTATCTAGTACAAAATTCAAAGATAAAATAAATGAAAAAATCACCATATAAAATAATTGCAAAGTAAATACAAGTATGATATAATCCTATGATGTATACATGCCGGAATAGCTCAGTTGGTAGAGCAGTGGACTGAAAATCCTCGTGTCACCAGTTCAAATCTGGTTTCTGGCAATTCCAAAATTATATTATTTATATATAAATAATATAATTTTATCAACCTAAAATTTAAGAACGTAAAAGCTCTAATTTTTCACCAAGAAGTACAGTTACTTTTCCTTCTTCTGTTACATCAACTACAGCACTATCACCTGCTTTAATCTTGCCTGACAAAACCTCTTCCGCCAAACTATCTTCTAAAAGTCTCATTACAGCTCTACGTAATGGACGAGCACCATAACTAGGGTTGTAACCTTCATCAACTAAACGATTTTTAAACCTTTCTGTAACTTCTAGATCTATCTCTTGTTGTTTAATTCTTTCAAAAACTTCTTGCAACATAATATCAGCTATTTCTCTTACTTCATCTTTAGTTAATTGCCGAAATACAATAATTTCATCTAACCTATTAAGAAATTCCGGCCTAAAATATTGTTTCAGTTCCTCATTAACAAGAGATCTAATACGATTATATTGAGATTCTGTTTGAGATTCTCCCAATTCAAAACCCAAACTTCCTCCTCCTTTCTCAATTACTTTAGAACCAATATTAGAAGTCATAATTAACAAAGTATTCTTAAAATCAATAGTTCTACCTTTAGCATCAGTTAAACGTCCATCTTCTAAAATTTGTAACAATAAATTAAAAATATCTGGATGTGCTTTTTCTATTTCATCAAATAAAATTACAGTATAAGGACGCTTTCTAACTGCTTCTGTTAAATAACCACCTTCACTATAACCAACATATCCAGGAGGTGAACCTATTAATTTAGATACTGTATGTCTTTCCATATATTCTGACATATCTAAACGAACCATTGCTTCTTGAGCTCCAAAAAAGTAAGAAGCTAAAGCTTTCGTTAATTCTGTTTTACCTACACCTGTAGGACCAGAAAAGATAAAACTAGCAATAGGCCTATTGGGATTCTTTAATCCAACTCTAGCACGTCTAATTGCTCTTGATACTGCAACAACAGCTTCATCTTGACCAATAATACGACCATGTAATGTTTCTTCCATATGCATTAATTTTTCAGACTCACTTTTAGTTAACTTAGTTACTGGAATACCAGTCCAGAAAGCTACTATTTCAGCAATATCTTCTTCAGTAACAATAGGATCCTCTACTTGTAAATCAGGCTCACTTTTTTTACTTTGTGCGATAGCCGCAATTTGAGCTTTAATTTCCATTTCACGTGTTCTATATTGTTCAGCTTTCTCATACTTTTGAGCTCTTATAGCTTCATCTTTAGTTTTTAAAACAGACCTTAATTCTTTATCCAATTCTCTAGCTGCAGGTGGTAATTGAGAATTAAGTAATCGAACTCTTGAACCAGCTTCATCAATTAAATCTATTGCTTTATCCGGCAGAAACCTATCAGAAATATATTGATTAGCATATTTGGCAGCAGCAGCTAATGCAGCATCAGACATTTTCAATTGATGATGCTTTTCATAACGATCTCGTAATCCAAATAAAATTTCAATTGTCTCTTCTACACTAGGCTCACCCACTAAAACAGGTTGAAAACGCCTTTCCAATGCAGCATCTTTTTCAATATGTTTACGATACTCTTCTAATGTAGTTGCACCTATGCATTGCAATTCACCTCTAGCTAAAGCGGGCTTTAATAAATTTGCAGCATCTATTGCACCTTCAGCTGCTCCAGCACCAATTAAAGTATGTACTTCATCAATCACTAATATTACATTATTAGCTGATTTAATTTCATCCATAATTCTTTTCAAACGTTCTTCGAATTCACCTCTATATTTAGTACCTGCAACTAAAAGTCCTACATCTAAAGTTACAACCAATTTATCCTCTAAAATAGCTGGAATATCCCTATTTGCAATTCTTTGTGCTAATCCTTCAGCAATAGCCGTTTTACCTACACCTGGTTCACCTATAAGTACAGGGTTATTTTTAGTTCTTCTGCCTAAAATCTGTATGACTCTTTCAATTTCTTTTTGTCTTCCAACCACAGGATCCAAAACACCTTCGACAGCTAATTCTGTTAAATTAGAACCAAACTCTTCTAACGTTGGAGTCTTACTTCTAGCTTGCATTGTACTATTACCATTTGCATTAGCTTCTGCATTATCTCCTAACATCTGAATAACTTCTGTTCTAATAGAAGCGACATTTACAGCTAAATTCTCTAAAACCCTTGCAGCCACACCTTCACCCTCACGTACTAAGCCCATTAATAAATGCTCAGTACCAATATAATTATGGCCTAATTGTCTTGCTTCTTCTAAAGACAATTCTAAAACTCTTTTGGCTCTAGGTGTAAAGGGAATTTCAACAGCAACAAAACCTGAACCACGGCCAATGATTTTTTCTACTTCTATACGAGCATCTTTTAAATTTACATTCATGGATTTCAAGACTTGGGCAGCAATTCCGGTACCTTCACCAATTAAACCTAAAAGAATCTGCTCAGTACCAACAAAATTATGACCTAGACGTCTTGCTTCTTCTTGAGCTAACATAATAACTTTTATTGCCTTTTCAGTAAAACGCTCAAACATATATAAGAACCAGTTAAATATTGTATTACCTTTGATACTATATAATAATAACACAATTATATAAATAACTAAAGTCCAAAAGAGAACATTTATTGATAAATAAAATTTGACTAAATAAATCAATATTCAATAAAATAATGGTAATTAAAACTAAAATAAAAAAATACTTATGGAATTTCGTGTAAATGTCAATCCTAACATAATATACGACATAGAAAACCAATTCAAAAAAAGTAATATACCAAACATACAAGTAGGTGATAGTGTTAAAATAGGAGTACTAATTAAAGAAGGAAATAAAGAAAGAATACAAACATCAGAAGGAGTAGTAATATCAAAAAATAATTCTAACTTAAATACAACCATTACAATACGCAAAGTTTTACAAAATATTGGAGTAGAAAAAGTATACTTAATTCATTCTCCAAGAATTACACAAATCAAGATAACAAGAAAATCAAAAATCAGGAGAGCTAAATTATATTATTTACGTAATAGATCTGGAAAAGCAACAAGATTAAAACAAAAGTTTGTCTAAAATTTTAGATAATCAGATAAATATAATGGATACATAACTCAGTTGGTTAGAGTATTACGTTGACATCGTAAAAGTCACTGGTTCAAATCCAGTTGTATCCACTCTAATCTAAAACAGATTACCATTGATTTTTATTAATATATTTAGTAAGATTATATAATACTATATATGGGTCGGTGCCCGAGTGGTTAATGGGGGCGGACTGTAAATCCGTTGGCTTAGCCTACGTTGGTTCAAATCCAACCCGGCCCAATCAAAGTATATATGCCCTTATAGCTTAGTGGTAGAGCATCTTTTTGGTAAGAAGAAGGCCATGGGTTCAATTCTCATTAAGGGCTTTTAAATCATAGACAGCTATTGAATATTAATTATTAGATAACTGACTAATATTTAGAAATTCGTTTGTTTTTTTTGATTGCTTGACAATTCCTATCATTTGAGAATTACTCTTACCAGGAGCAACCATAGGATAACAATTTTCATCTTCAACAACTTTACAATCTAAAACACATGGTCCATCATAATTAATGAAAAACTGTAAAACCTGATGAATACTATTTTTAGTTTGCAGCTCAATACCTAAAATACCAAAAGCTCTAGATAATTGAACAAAATCTGGAGAACCTTTATCCATATTAGAATGAGAATAACGTTCTCCATAAAATGCTTGTTGCCACTGACGTACCATTCCTTGCCATTTATTATTAATAATAATAATTTTTAATGGCAAATTATATAAAGCAATAGTTGCTAACTCCTGTAAATTCATTTGAAAACTTGCATCACCACTAATACAAATTACTTGTCGAGACAAATCAACTATTTGAACACCAATAGCAGCAGGAAGACCATAACCCATAGTTCCTAATCCAGCACTAGACATCCAGTGACGTGGTAAAACATTTAAAAATTGAGCTGCCCACATTTGATGTTGACCAACATCGGTCGTAAAATATGCTTCAGGTGCTATTTCAGATAAATAATACAGTATTTCTTGTGGTGTAATACGATCTTGTTTTTGAGGTATTAATAAAGGATAATTTTGTTTCCATAAAACAATTCTTTCTCTCCAGGATCTTGTTTGGTCATTAATATTTTGTATATTATCATGAGTACTAATGTAATTAAGTATTTCACTAACAACCAATCGAATATCTCCTACTACAGCTATTTGAGGTATTCTATTTTTACCTACTTCTGCTGGATCAATATCAACATGAATAACTTGAGCATTACAAGCAAATTCATCTAATTTCCCAGTCACTCTATCATCGAAACGAGCTCCTAAAGCAATTAATAAATCACATTCACTTACAGCAAAATTAGCATAGGCTGTTCCATGCATACCAAGCATACCTAAAGACAAACTATGCTTTTCATCAATAATACCTTTACCCATTAAGGTAGTAGTAATTGGTATTTGAAATTTAACAGCTAATTCTTGGATTACAGAATGAGCACCTGAAATTATAGAACCACCTCCAATATATAATAAAGGCTGACTAGACTGTTGAATCATTTGAACAATTTTTACTATTTGTTTATCTTTAGGTTTTATAATAGGTCTACAACCAGGTAAATATACGTGTTTGGGTTCTATAGGTTGATAAAAAAACTTTTCTAAACCTACATCTTTAGGAATATCAATTAATACAGGACCAGGTCGACCATGTTGAGAGATATAAAAAGCATCAGCAACAATTTGAGACATATCTCTAGGATCTCTAACAACATATGAATGTTTAACTATAGGTAAAGTAATCCCAAAAATATCAACTTCTTGAAATGCATCTGTACCAATAAAAGATCTAGCTACTTGACCAGTAATTAAAATAAGAGGAATAGAATCCATTTGAGCAGTTGCAATACCAGTAACTAAGTTAGTTGCTCCTGGCCCTGATGTAGCAAAGCATATACCTACTTTACCTGTCGATCTAGAATAGCCATCAGCGGCATGAACAGCACCTTGTTCATGACGAAATAAAATATGTTGAACTCTTTTTTTCTGTTCCCAAGCATAAAGTTCATCATATATAGGCAAAATAGCTCCTCCAGGATAACCAAAAATATGAAAAACACCATGTCTAACTAAACTATCCATTAAAGCAAAAGCACCCGTTACTTTCTCACAATTTGTTGACATAAATTTATAATGATATGTATGAAATAAATAATATAAATAAATTAGATACTTAATTTTTTAATTGTTAAACTTAAAAATAAATATTGTCTTACTACTTTTAATATATAATATTATATATGTTTAATTTTGTATTCTTGGTCTTCTTATTCTATTTCGATCTAGTTTTTATTATTTTCTACAGAAAATTCTTTAAAGGATAATATATCTGAGGTAATAAGCCTTAAAGAAAATAATGATTCAGAAGATGAGATTAAATTAATTTTACATATTAAATTAGAAATCAAAGGATCTAATTTGACAATTAAATGTGTTTTTAATAAATCAATTCCATAAATAGATTTTACTCTAGCACCATCACGATAATACGTACGTCTGACAATTTGTAAATTAAACATATCAAGTCCAAAAGAGTCTTGTGTATAAGATATAACAAATCCTTTTTTAGGAACAGAATAAACAATTACTGGTCGAATCAATATAAAATCTTCTTCTTGAGTTTGCATATATTCCCAATAAACTAATTTATCTGCTACTACACCATGAATTACTTTTTCTCCTGGTCTTAAAAAACCTCTACGTTTGTTAATATATAATGGTATATGAACTTTTTTATCTTTAATACTATAAGCTTTACAAGGTTTAATTATTATTTCACGAATAATTCCATCTCTTTGTATTACCTCTAATATACCTGCATTATTTGCAAATACATTTTTAATAATTTCTGTACCAACATTAATAAAATCACCATGCTTAACTAATAACAAAGAAATATCTTTATTGACTTCATGAGTTTCTTCAGGTATCCATAAAATATATCCTGAATCTAAAATATCATAATACTCATAATTACCATGAAACTTTTTTTTAGAAATTGGTAAATCTAAATATTTAATAATCCCACCAGTTTTTGTTTTATAAATATCTGTTACAAGATCACCTATCACTTGATCATGAACTACTTTTTGTTTAGTATCAATTTTTAAAATAAATTTACCTATATCATTAATATCAAGAATATAATTACTATAATTATTATGTTTATCTAAATACACTTTTACGTTTGTACAAGTTTTAGAAGATGTTATAATTTGCACTTCTTTATATGTAGATGGATTATCTAAAATTTGGACAATTCCACTATAACGACTTATGAGTTGAGTTTTAGCCAATAAACTATTTTCATAAATTTGCTGATTCTCCTCAATAATTAAATGAGCATCATCTGGTATACTATAAACAATTCCAGATAAAATCCATAAGACACCACTGCTAGATATAGTATGAACCATCTTTCCATCAGTATAAATATCTTCAGGATTAAAATCCTTTAAATAAACACTACCAGAAAAATCAGCTGTTATTGCTTTCTGAGCTTTTTCTTTTATAATACGATTACTTAAAGGATATTCAGCTATTACATGTCCAGCAGATATTTTTTGATTATTTTTAACTAATAATAAAGCACCTTTCACTAAATTAATCAAATGATTTTTTCCTGATAAATCTATAACTTTTATTTTACAATCTGCAGTAATAAGCATAGCAGAATCTCCATGTCGTGTACGGGAGCTGATCATACTCATATTATTTATGTACTTGATTTGAGCATCATAAGGATGAATAATCTTTTGCGCTAATTCACCAGTAAATACACCACCGGTGTGAAAAGTTCTCATTGTCAATTGTGTTCCAGGTTCACCAATAGACTGTGCAGCAATAATACCTACAGCTTCACCAAGATCTACCATTTGACCATGTGCTAAATTCCAACCATAACATAACTGACATACAGAACCTACAGAGTTACAAGTAATTGGAGATCTTACTAAAACACTTTTATAACCTAATTTCACAATTGTATTAGCCAGCCAAGGATCAACAGCTTGTCCAGGACGAGCTAAAATAACATTTGATATAGGGTCTCTAATTTCTTCTGCAAGAACTCTACCGAGCAATACTTGCTCTAACGTAATCAATGTTTTATTATGATCAATCATATCTTCCAATATTATACCTTTAGAAGTTTTACAATTCACTTCACGGATAATTACATCCTGAGCAACATCAACTAATCGTCTAGTTAAATAACCAGAGTCAGCTGTTCTTAAAGCTGTATCTACTAAACCTTTACGTGCTCCATAAGATGAAATAAAATAATCTGTAACTGTTAACCCTTCTCTAAAGTTACTAGAAATAGGTAAATCAATAATTTGACCTTGTGGATCTGCCATTAAACCTCTCATGCCAACAAGCTGCCTTACCTGTGAAATATTACCACGCGCACCAGAGAAAGCCATCATATATATTGTATTTAAAGGATCCGTATTTTTAAAATACATTATTACTTCTTTTTTTAAAGCTTCACTGGCATTATTCCAAGTATCAATTACTTTTTGAAACCTTTCAACAGCTGTTATTTCTCCTCTTTGATAACGACTATCTGTATGTTCAATTGATTTGATTGTTTGCTTCAAAAGATTTTGTTTTTGAGGAGGTATTCGTAAATCTTCTAAACTTAGTGAAATCCCTGCTTTCGTTGCATAAAAAAATCCTAAATCTTTTAATTTATCTACCATATTAGCTGCACGTGCAACACCATAATTTCTAAATGCCCATATAATGATTTTTTTTAACTGAACTTTATCTACAATATTATTAATAAATACAGGATTTGCAAAGCTTTTTTTCATAATTAATATTTGTATAGAATAAATATAAATTAAACTAAAGACTCATATATTACATTATTAAATAATATACGACCAACAGTAGTACGTATATATTGAACCAAAATTTTATGATCTGAATATTGTTTAACTATTCTGTTATTAAAAATAAATGTAGTAATATTATGATTATCAGAATATTTTTCAATTAATTTTTCATTACTAGATTCGAGTAATCCATTAAAACGTACCCAAATAAATGCATGTAAATTTATTTTTTTTTGTTGATAAGCTTTTAATACATCGCTTAAGCTAGAAAAATATTGACCTTGACCTTTTTGAGAAGCAGGATTATTTGAAGTTAGATAATAACAGCCTAATACCATATCTTGACTAGGCATTAGTATGGGTTGTCCAGTAGCAGGAGATAAAAAATTATGAGGAGCTAACATTAATAATCGAGCTTCTGTTTGAGCTTCTAATGATAGAGGTATATGAACTGCCATTTGATCTCCATCAAAATCTGCATTAAAAGCTGGACATACTAAAGGATGTAACTTAATGGCTCTTCCTTCTACTAAAATAGGTTCAAATGCTTGAATACCTAAACGATGTAAAGTAGGAGCTCTATTTAATAAAACAGGATGGCTATGAATTACTTCTTCTAAAACATTCCAAACAACAGGCTCATTTTTTTGGATTATTTTTTTTGCAGCTTTAATATTATTTACTAAACCCTGTAAAATTAAACGATGGATAACAAAAGGTTGAAATAATTCCAAGGCCATTTCACGAGGTAAACCACATTGATGTAACTTTAAACTTGGACCTACAACTATAACTGACCTTCCAGAATAATCAACACGTTTACCTAATAAATTTTGTCTAAATCTTCCTTGTTTGCCTTCAATTATATCTGATAAAGATTTTAAAGGCCTATTATGAGCTCCAACTACTGTTCTACCACGACGACCATTATCCATTAATGCATCTACTGCCTCTTGTAGCATTCTTTTTTCATTTCTAATTATAATTTCTGGAGCTAATATGGCCTTCAATCTAGCTAAGCGATTATTTCTATTAATAATTCTACGATAAAACTCATTTAAATCAGCTGTTGCAAATCGGCCACCATCTAATTGAACCATTGGTCTTAAATCAGGAGGAATTACAGGTATGACAGAAAAAACCATCCAAGCTGGTTCTGCCCCAGTAGAGATAAAATTTTCGAGTAACCTCAACCTTTTCATCTTTTTATTAAACTTAGGTGAAGGATTTTTTGACAATTTAGGTGGCTTTAGAGCTTCTTCTCGCAATATTTCTACAGTCATTTCCAAATTAATATCTTTTAATAATTTTAAAATTGCCTCTGCACCTATGCTGACTTCTATTCCAAATAAATTCGATGACTGTGGATATAATTTATCTTCTAAAGATCTCCACTCATAACCTTCTAATAATTGTTTATAATTTAGCTTTTCATAATTACCAGGATGAGTAACAATATAAGAATGAAAATATACAATTTTTTCTACTTCTTTTACAGTCAAATCTAACGCTAATGCAATATAACTAGTGCTTCCTTTTAAATACCACACATGAGTTACTGGTGCAGCAAGTTCAATATATGCCATTCTATGACGTCGAACTTTTGATTCTGTAACTTCAACACCACATCTTTCACAAACTACACCTTTATAACGAAAGCGCTTATATTTACCACAATGACACTCCCAATCTTTGACTGGACCAAAAATTCTTTCACAAAATAAACCATCCATTTCTGGCTTCAAAGTTCTATAGTTAATAGTTTCTGGTTTAGTAACTTCTCCTACAATTTGTCCATTAGGCAATACTCTTTCTCCCCAATACCTAATTTTTTCAGGAGAAGCAAGACTTATCTTTACATAATCAAAATGTTGCTCGAATTTACTCATATATATATTTTTTCTTATCTTATTAAAAGAAGAAATTAATAATCATTAGTAATTTCTAAATCAGAATGAATATTAACTTTATTTACCAATATATCTTTAGAAGTCGTATTATTTTGATAACTGCTTTTATGGTTAGTAAAAATTCCAGATTGAAATTCAGTAGACATTAAATCAACTTCGACGCCTTTATTTTCTCCATTTTCAAAAAGTTCTACTCTATGCACTGCAATATCTAAACCTAATGACTGTAATTCCCGCATTAAAACTTTAAATGACTCTGGAGTACCAGGCTTAGGAATAGGCTTACCTTTAACAATAGCATTTAAAGCTTCATTCCTTCCTTGCATATCATCTGACTTTACTGTTAATAATTCTTGCAATGTATAGGCTGCTCCAAAAGCTTCTAAAGCCCATACTTCCATTTCTCCCAACCTTTGTCCACCATGTTGAGCTCGACCACCTAAAGGCTGCTGGGTCACTAAAGAATAAGGACCAGTAGATCTAGCGTGTATTTTATCATCGACTAAATGTACTAATTTTAATATATAAGCCTTACCAACTGTAATTGGGTTATCAAAAGGTTCTCCAGTCCTACCATCAAATAAAACTATTTTACCTGGATGTAAAGCATTAAATAACCAAGCTTGTTTTTTCAATAAACTTGCTTGTTTTAATTTATTATTGACGAGTGCACGTGATGCCTCTGGTCCATACATTTCATCAAATGGAACAATTTTAAAACGTTTAGCTAAATATTCTCCAGCTAATCCCAATAAACATTCAAATAACTGACCAACATTCATTCTTGAAGGGACACCTAATGGATTCAATATTATATCTATAGGTGTACCATCTGGTAAATATGGCATATCCTGTTTAGATAAAATGCGAGAAATAATTCCTTTATTACCATGACGTCCAGCCATCTTATCACCCACTTGAATTTTACGCTTTTGAGCAACATATACACGAATCATTGCATTTGTTCCTGGAGGTAATTCATCTCCTTTTTGTCTTGTAAATACTTTAATATTAACAACACGACCTTTAGCAGCATTTGGCAATCTTAAAGAAGTATCTTTTACATCTCTAGCTTTTTCACCAAAAATAGCTCTTAACAATTTTCCTTCTGGTAGCTGATCTGCTTCTCCTTTAGGAGTAATTTTACCTACTAAAATATCACCTGAATCAACCCAGGAACCAATTGCTACTATTCCATTATCATCTAATGAACTTAAAGACACTTCACTCACATTTGGAATATCACGAGTAATTTCTTCAGAACCTAATTTAGTTTGTCTTGCTTCAACTTCATATCTTTCAATATGAATAGAAGTATAAATATCTTCATATACTAAACGTTCACTAATTAAAAAAGCATCTTCATAATTATACCCTTCCCAAGGCATATAGGCGACTAATATATTGCGGCCCAACGCTATTTCACCACCATCAGTAGAAGCTCCATCAGCAATAACTTGACCTGCCTTAATTATTTCACCAGGCCAAACAATTGGTCTTTGATTAATACATGTATCTTGATTAGAACGATAATATTTTTTTAATCTATAATGAATTGTACAACCACTATGATCTTGAATACCTATTTTAGTTCCAGAAACATAACTTACTATGCCTTTTGTTTTACTTATAACAACCATTCTAGAATCTCTAGCTACTTTTGACTCTAAACCAGTACCAACAATAGGTTTTTCAGGATACAGTAAAGGGACTGCTTGTCTTTGCATATTTGACCCCATTAAAGCACGATTCGCATCATCATGTTCTAAAAAAGGAATTAGAGAAGTCGCTGCTGAAATCACTTGAATAGGTGAAACAGCAATATAATCTACTTGATTAACATGTGTTGTAATAAATTCTTGCTTATATCTTACTGGAATTACCTGATTGTTAATAAAATTCTTCTGGTTTATGGATATATCTGCTGGTGCAATACGCAAATTATCTTCTTCATCAGCAGTTAAATAAATAGGATCTTTATCTTTTAAAACATAACCTGAATCAACCTGATAAAATGGTGTTTCAATAAAACCATATTGATTTACTCGAGCGTAAATACTTAAAGATCCTATTAAACCAGCATTAGGCCCTTCCGGTGTTTCAATCGGACATATACGGCCATAATGACTAGGATGTAAATCTCTAACTGCAAAACCAGCACGATCTTTGTTAAGACCTCCAGGACCTAAAGCACTAATTCTTCTTTTATGAGTTAATTCAGACAATGGATTAGTTTGATCCATAAATTGAGATAATTGACTAGAACCAAAAAATTCCCTAACAGAAGCCATTAGAGGCTTAGGATTTACTAAATTAGATAAACTTAAAGAATCTAAATCACAAATCATCATACGTTCACGAATAATTCTTTCTAACCTATTTAATCCTACTCGAATTTGATTTTGTAATAATTCTCCAACAGATCTAACTCTGCGATTACCTAAATGATCTATATCATCAAATCTCCCAATATTTTGTTCTTTAATATTAATTAAATAATCAATAGATGATATAATATCTTGAGGGGATAAAACACGAAAAGATTTTGGAAGCTTTAAACTCAATTTTTTATTTATTTTATGCCTACCAACTTCACCTAAATCATACCTTCTTGGATCAAAAAATCGTGTATAAAGCATTTGTTTAGCAACACTAACAGTTGCAGGTTCATTAGGACGAAGTTTACCATAGACAATTAATAATGCTTCTTCATTTGTTACTTCTTCTACAGATATTTTACCAATTTCTTTATTTAATTCTTTTGTTTCATATAAAGCAGAAGCATGAAGTAAAAATGAATATTTTGTTAAACTTTTTTTTATTTCATCAGAACTTAAACCAATAGCCCTCAAAAAAATATATGCGTTTACTTTATGAGTTTTATCAATTCTAACCCACATTTGATTTTTAGCATCTATTTCAAACTTCAACCAAGAACCACGATTAGAAATTAAACTAGCACTATATATATGTTTATCATTTTTATCTAATTCTTTTTTATAATAAATACCAGGACTTCTGACAATTTGATTAATAATAACCCTCTCTGTACCAGAAATAATAAATGTTCCACGATTAGTCATTAAAGGTAGATCACCAACAAAAATAGGTCTTTTTTTATACTTCTTATTTTTATCTGTATTATGTAAAATATTTAAAAAGCCTGTACTTTTATTTTTTTTTATTAATTCAGTATCTTTTCTTGTCAACTTAGAAGGTATATATATTTGAGCACTATATGTACGATCTCTACTCTTAGCTTTTCTCACACTATATCTCGGAAATTTCAATTTATATTCTTTACCAAAAAATTGTAGTTCTAACTTACCAGTAGGATCCGTAATAATAGGAAAAGAATCTAAAACTTCTCCTAAACCTTGAGATAAAAAAGATCTAAAACTTTCTCTTTGAATAGCAGCCAAGTCTGAAAATACAAATACCATAATTCTTATTTAATGATACTCAATACTAAATAATATATATACAATAAATATTCTTTAATCATTATTGATCAAATATCTGCTTTAAGACTTTTGATATATCATAACTATCATAGCATTTATTTTAAAAATCAATATTGAATATAATAAACTATATCTAAAACTATTCATATATTTATTGAAAAGTGTTTTTCATAACACGAGCTAAAACAGATTTCTTACGAGCAGCAGTATTTTTAGGTAATACCCCTTTTTTAACAGCCTTATCTATTTTACTATAAACAGAAGCTAAATTGGACATAACATTATCATAATCAAAATTATTTAAACTAATAATGTACTTTTTAGTCAACGTTTTAATACTTGCTTTATAAGACCTATTTTTTGTACGATTTCTAAAAGAAATTTGTGTTTTTTTGATTGCAGATGAATGTTTAGACATAAATGTAAAATAATAGTACTCTAATTTTAAATTTTCTATAATTGAATAATTATATTCTATAAAAATAATTATAACACGAGGTTAATATATGTACAAGATTAGATATAACATCAAAAAATATTTTAAAATACTTGATACTTAAAATATAAAAATGAGATAATGAAAATCATTATTAGCTAACAAATTATCAAAATATCTATGGGAAAAAACAAAGGCGCAGATCGGAAG